TCTGCAGCGGTTGTCCCGCCCCCCCTTTTGCATTCCTCGTCGACCGTTGATGAAATTATGAAAATTATCAAGGACCACTTATCGATGAGAATTGGGAGGCCAGGGACCCGGGGTCGAGAAAGCAAAGCCACTCTGCGCGGCACGAGTCCCGTAGGGCAGTTTACTTTTCCGTGCGTTGCATAAACCTACCAGGAGTGCAGATTTAGGTGCTTCAGCCACAATTAATCTTTTTTTAGCTATTGCCTCGTCCATTACTATGTTTCCGTACGCAGGAATACCCCCGTTAGCTGGATTTCGTAGCAAATTCTAGTTGTTTCTCGTCGCTTTTTCGGGCGGGGGCCTACTTACTAGCCCCAATAGGAGTAATTACTATCGTTATCAGTTGTTTTTATTATATACGCTTTGTGAAAATAATGTATTTTGATACACCTAAAACAATGAAATATCCCTCAATTTTAATGCGTATTTCATCGAACGGGGCGCCGTGGGCGGAATACGCCTTGAACACATTGATCAAGAGCCGCTTGCGATCGGGCAAATTCAGTCCTATACAAATTATCCTGAACTGCTGACCTTAGTTCCTCCGCAGTCTTCCCAGGAACCTGGATCGCTACGCACTGAATTTACTGACCAGCAGTCAGATCATTCTCGCCCGAGACCCCGGTGGTCCAGTGAGTATGTCCAGCGAACTCATAGAACCAACCCTTTGGCGTGGTTCTGAGAGGCTCAGAATGATCCGTATGATTGATTGGATAAAAAAAATGCTCCGTAAATAAAGATCTAGCTTATTAAACCGGTTCGAATTTACGGCCACTAACGTGATTTCGTCCAATTATGGTATTACCGCTTGGCACGAGAGATAACCAACGAGTCATTGGGGATGAACAGCCAACCGGCGGATAGACAACTGAATCTTCGAGTCGGATAGGGTCGCAGAAACAGAAATACAAGTCTTCAAGGCCATAAAATCTGTAAGCAATTTGAAGCAGCCCATGTCAGACGGGAGGGACCTTCTACGTATGATAGATCAACAACGGGTTACCTGATGGTGTGTCTGGTTCAATATCGGGTTCAAAATCCTGTCACCCGTTATCTGCTTGAGCTCTTTTTCAAAGAGGCCTCCTGTCACACTGTAAGGATAGTTGCTTCTTAAGCAAGGATGAGCTTGGAGCCAGTTATCAATCCAATATTAGACCCTCTGAAACCGAAGCTATCCCGTTGTCTGCCTCCAGTTTCAGGTGAACCACTCACTCCGTAGCCTCGTTAACCACACGCTTACCATAATACCGAGGTGAATATCCCAAACGGAATTTCTGTATACTCGCTCCCCAGTGGTCTTTCCTTGCCGACGCTTTAACCTTATTAATATTTAGATTTTCCATAGGTCGTAGGACTTTCTCTTGTTTTTTACGATAATTTATCATTCTTATGGAGTTTATAAGAGATGCGCATTATTGGACTCGAACCAATAACCAATAGGAACGGATTTTAAATCCGTCGTGTTTACCTCTTTCACCAAATGCGCGAAAGAGCGGAGACAGAAATAGATATATTGCTTTAGTCCTTTCTGTTTCTTTCGCCTCGCTGTGCGCTCGACAACATCTGCTAAAGCGTAGAGCCTTCTTTCTCTATGGCTAATACTGAGCCATATATTTCTCGGGTCCTGAAGCATTAGTCTCTCTTTCGTGATCCAACTGTAATTCGCTGACGCGAAATCAAACCGTAATTCGAGTACGGGACATTAATTAATTATTAGGTAAATTTATTATTCAATTCTTATTCTTTAATATATGATTATACATGAAAACGAGATCATCTTATCGCGAAGCAATTCCCTTAGCAATGGGCTAATGAATGGCAAAAAAAGGTGTATAGGCGATCGGAACCGACTAGACCGACTTTACTGAATCAAGGTAGGAATCGAAAAACAGACATTATTGAAAATAAAAAGTTTAAGTTATCGGTACGGCTCCGGCGAACAGAAAACATATCTTTTAGGTTTTCGATTTTACGAGCCGGAGTCCTCAACTATTTATCGCATTAGTTAAAAGTGGATAAGTAATTCCATTCGAAATTTTACTGCTGGCCGGGCACCGTCAGACGGGTAAACCCTACACGGACCGAGAGAACACTGTTTTCATAGAATGGAGCAAAGATAATACTTAGTGGCTGAGTACGAAGCCAATGTGGGGGAAGCTGAGCGAGAGACTACAAGGGATAGAAGCAACTCCATGGGAACTCGCTATATTATAAACGTAGGTTATATGAACCCCGGCCGACCCCTGAGGTTGCCTGAATCTATTCCGCGGATTAAAAGTAGAGCCTACATAAATTGGATCCTTTTTCCATCGATAAATAAGAATGCCTTCCGGCAGGTCGGATTCGAGCAAAAAAAAAAATAGTACTTATGTATTTACTTATAGTCATTTTACCGTTGATCGGGAGTTTTGCGGCAGGGTTTTTTGGTCGTTTTCTCGGTTCAAGGGGAGTGGCTGTAGTCACAACCACGTGTGTTTCATTATCTTCTATTTTATCGTGTATTGCATTCTACGAAGTCGCGCTGTGTGCCAGTGCTTGCTATATAAGGATTGCTCCTTGGATTTTTTCGGAACTCTTTGACGCTGGTTGGGGCTTTTTATCTGACAGCCTTACAGTCATTTTATTATTGGTCGTCACAATTGTAAGTAGCTTAGTTCATATTTATTCAATTTCCTACATGTCTGGGGATCCGCATAGTCCACGTTTCTTTTGCTATTTGTCAATTTTTACTTTTTTTATGCTGATGTTGGTAACTGGAGATAATTTCATTCAGTTATTTTTAGGACGGGAGGGGGTCGGACTCGCATCATATTTATTGATAAATTTTTGGTTTACGCGCATTCAGGCGAATAAAGCGGCTATTAAAGCTATGCTCATAAATCGCGTAGGTGATTTTGGATTAGCTCTCGGGATTATGGGTTGTTTTACCATCTTTCAAACAGTTGACTTTTCTACTATTTTTGCTTGTGCCAGTGCCTTTTCCGAACCCCATCATTATTTACTTTTTTGTAACATGGAATTTCATGCCATAACTGTTATTCGTATTTTAGTGTTCATTGGCGCTGTTGGAAAATCCGCACAGATTGGATTGCATACTCGGTTACCCGATGCAATGGAGGGTTTTATAATATTTGTTTGAGGGCTCTCATGTGCCATTAGGTACATTCCAACAATCTCACTGTATGCTGGAATCGTCGTCCAAATGAGAGTCCCTATCGGAAAAATATCTCATTTCGACCAATCAGCAGGAAACCTATCAGGGTCCCACCCACTCGGCGAAGTCAAGGCCGAAGGAGCTCTATAGGGTCCCCAGAGACTGTACGTAAGACCTCTTGTTCGAAATAGAATCTCTTCTTATCCCGAACCCGCTCTGCTGGCCCAAAGGGCACGGAGACCAGAGGAAGAGGCCCCCCCGAAGGGCGTCGTAGTACTTTTTTTTTTGTCCGACGGGGCCCCCCGGACTATTTCTGTCAGACAAGAAAGGAAAGAGAACTGAAAAAAGGGGGGGGGAAAAGGAAAAAACCTGACGGACTTACGAAAAAAAATGGACGAAAAAATAAACTGATAAGTTTTTGTAAGAATCTATATTTTTGGCGTCGAGCCCATTTATGTATGAAGGAAGAACCACATCTTAGTTCTCAATGGCACAGCGGCCACCCGTAAGATTATTGGGAGAGCCCATATTTCATAAGTGGAAGATCCAGTCCCTACTCTTGCCAGAGGTAGACTCACCAACCAATTACCCAATGCTGTGGAGAAAATATAGATTTTCCGGCCTTGTGAAATCGTAAATGGTTATGCAAGAGTGGCCCACTCCAGTATCCGCTTTGATTCACGCGGCTACTATGGTAACAGCAGGCGTTTTTATGATAGCAAGGTGTTCTCCTTTATTTGAATACTCACCCAATGCTTTGATTGTTATTACTTTTGTAGGCGCTATGACGTCATTCTTCGCGGCAACCACCGGAGTATTACAAAACGATTTAAAAAGGGTTATAGCTTATTCGACTTGTAGTCAGTCAGGCTATATGATCTTTGCTTGCGGCATTTCCAACTATTCCGTTAGCGTATTTCATTTAATGAATCACGCCTGCTTCAAAGCACTGTTATTCCTGAGTGCAGGTTCAGTGATTCATGCCATGTCGGATGAGCAAGATATGCGTAAGATGGGAGGGCTTGCTTCCTTGTTACCTTTCACCTATGCCATGATGCTTATAGGTAGCTTATCCTTAATTGGTTTCCCCTTTTTAACGGGATTTTATTCAAAAGATGTTATTCCGGAACTTGCTTACACGAAATATACTATCAGTGGTAACTTCGCTTTCTGGTTGGGAAGTGTATCGGTCTTTTTCACTTCTTATTACTCTTTCCGTTTACTGTTTTTAACCTTTCTAGCACCAACTAATTCATTCAAGCGAGATTTAAGTAAATGTCATGATGCGCCCATTCTTATGGCAATACCTCTAATCCTTTTGGCTTTTGGGAGTATTTTTGTAGGATACTTGGCCAAAGATATGATGATTGGTCTAGGTACCAATTTTTGGGCTAATTCACTTTTCATATTACCCAGAAATGAAATTCTGGCCGAATCTGAGTTTGCTACTCCAACCATTATCAAACTAATTCCTATTTTGTTTAGTACTTTAGGTTCATTCGTGGCGTATAGTGTAAATTTTGTGGTGAATCCACTCATTCTCGCTCTGAAAACTAGTACTTTTGGTAATCGACTATATTGCTTTTTTAATAAGCGTTGGTTTTTCGATAAAGTTTCTAACGACTTCTTAGCTAGATCGTTTTTGCGTTTTGGATATGAAGTTTCGTTCAAAGCTTTAGACAAAGGTGCTATTGAAATCTTGGGTCCCTATGGAATTTCATACACGATTCGAAAAATGGCCCAGCAAATAAGTAAAATTCAAAGTGGATTTGTTTATCATTATGCCTTTGTTATGTTGCTCGGATTAACAATATTCATTTCCGTTATAGGCCTGTGGGATTTCATCTCTTTCTGGGTAGATAATCGATTGTATTTCATTTACATAGTTAGCTTTTTATTTATCAATATCTAAGGAAACATTGGTACGAACTAAAGGCCCACACTTCATTGTATAATATATTTAATCTTTAGGGAACGCAGGGGCAAAGCTAGCTATGAAAGACCCGGGGGTACCCCCCGGCCTCCCCGGGCGGGTGGAGCCGCCCGTTGGTTTTCGGGCTTTTTCTCTGATATAAAATAACTCTCCCGCGGGTCGAGACCTTCGGACCTCGGGAACAGAAAAAAATAACCGAAGCGATAGTTGCCCATCACATGGCTCTCTGACCTGACTTTTTTAGGAGCTTCACGGCGCACCAGCGCCTATTACACGTCGGTCCTCGGAAGGGCGTTTAGACTCCTGTCCCTAGTAGTATAGGTAATCCGCTCCATCTCGAACCCTATCCTTCCGCACGAGAGGGTAAGTAGAGGACAAACCATTTATGACCTGGTTGATATATACCATCAATAGGCATGGAGCGAGCAACGTACGTTCATGCGCTTCACCATTTGCAGAGCTCAGGTGCCAATGGTTAATTGCTGGTTGACAGGGACCGAAAGAGTCTCCGATTCGCCGGTACAGAACCTCATCTTAAATACAAGAGAGCCGGCTTGCTCCATACCTTTGGGTTACCCCCGGCCGGCGGGGTAGGAGGTAAATGGAACCCCCTCAACAGAGCTTCTTGCACATGCTAAGGTCTCCGTGTCCGTTGCCGAACAAGGATGAGTGCAACGCCTTTGCACAGAAATGGACTTGTGCTTTTTATCGTGCGGAATCCAGACCGGTCGCCCGATGGCAATAATCAACTCGATTCTCCAAAAACGGACCGGGTCCACAGATTTTTAATATCAAATGCTGATTTTTTGCTTCAGGCTATTTATTATTGTACCGGCATTTTTCATAATAATTAGATCAGCGCATTCTGATTCCATTGTGAATAACTATCTATTATCCAAAAACTGAAAGAAGGGAAACAGACAAAAAAAGGGCGGCAAAAACTTGCCTAACAAGCAGAGGCCTCCCGCCCGTAGGGCAGCGCTACGGGCCTTTTCGCAGCATATATATTCTTCGCAGCAAAAATATATATATTTTTTTCGGGATCTCTAGGAAAAAGAGTAAACGTATATGTTACAAGTTTTAGCTCCATTTTATTCCAATTTAAGTGGTCTCATTTTGCTTCCTTTGCTAGGAAGCCTTATTATTTTGGTGATCCCGAATTCGAGAGTACGTCTGATACAAGGTATCACAATTTGGACCTCTTTGATTACTTTTTTATATTCTCTTTCTTTCTGGATACGCTTCGAGAATGATACAGCAAAATTTCAGTTTGTGGAAACTATTCGATGGCTTCCGTATCCAAATATAAATTTCTATATAGGTATAGATGGTATCTCGTTATTCTTTGTGATCTTGACCACGTTTCTAACCCCTATTTGCATTCTTGTTGGCTTTTACAGCGTCGAGAGTTATAAAAAAGAGTATATGATAGCGTTTTTCATTTGTGAATCTTTCTTAATTGCTGTGTTTTGCTCACTCGATCTTTTAATATTTTACGTTTTTTTCGAAAGCGTGTTAATTCCCATGTTTATTATTATAGGTGTTTGGGGGTCCAGACAGAGGAAAATCAAAGCAGCATATCAGTTCTTCTTGTACACCTTGATGGGATCCTTGTTGTGCGCCACGTTGGTACCAGTGAGTCTCCGGGCAACAGTAAAATAAGCCGGCATGGGGTGTTCCATGTAAAGCGTCCCACTATCCTTGCGGGGAAAGCCCAAAGGGTATTGTAGCATGTGGGAAAAGGGGAACACGGCGTGAAACTGATAGCGCTAAGGAGTTCGTTCCCCGAGCTAGAAGTTCTATGGCTCGTCTTGTGAGTCTACTGGAGGTATCCCACTCAGTCTGGCTGGGAAACGGCCCAGCTATTATGTCGCCAGCGGGAACAGCGATCTTCTTCACAGCCACCGCCCTTGAACGGGGGGCTAATAAAAAGAGTGGAACGCACTTGAAGACAGCTACCGTATAGATACGGGCAAGGACTCAGAACCTAAGGGACCGATTCGACACACTAGGATGAAACGTGGGATTGTCTAAGGTTGCTCCGGGGAACTGGCTTTTTAACCTCTCTGGGGGGGGGATGTCAGACCCGGCGGGAGAAGGGTAGGCAACGGGGGGCCCGTAATAACGGACATGATTCTGCTAAGGGGCCCAGAGAGAACAGATGATGACATTATAAGTAAAAACCTTATACTGTTCATCTTGTCTTGAGGCGAGAGGCCGAACCCAAACAAGAAGGCCCGGGCGGGGTCCGACCTCGGTTAGTTGGATTGGAATTGAGAGGGACACAGGGTATACTGAGAGCGAGGAGAGGCCAGATGGCCCTAAAAACTTCCAACCAATCTATAAACTCAAGGATCACTCGGAGAGCCGTATGCGGGGAGACTTGCACGTACGGTTCGGAGGAAGGCCATTGATACCTAATGAAGATATCACCATGACTGAGGTATAAGCCGCGCGCGCCTCGAAAGTGCAGAGAACTTGGTTTTATTGGGTAGTTGAGGTTGGTGGCCCATCTCTTACCATGCTCCTAGCCATTTTATTTATTTTCTTCCAAACAGGAACTACTGATCTACAGATATTACTAACCACAGAATTTAGTGAGCGGCGCCAGATCTTGCTATGGATTGCTTTTTTCGCTTCTTTCTCCGTGAAAGTGCCTATGGTACCAGTTCATATTTGGTTACCTGAAGCTCATGTGGAGGCACCTACGGCTGGATCTGTAATCTTGGCAGGAATTCTTTTAAAATTGGGAACCTATGGTTTTTTAAGATTTTCTATACCCATGTTTCCCGAAGCGACACTTTATTTCACTCCTTTCATTTATGCTTTAAGTGTGATTGCTATTATATATACTTCCTTAACTACAATAAGACAAATCGATTTGAAGAAAATTATTGCTTACTCCCCAGTAGCCCATATGAATTTTGTGACTATTGGTATGTTCGGTCTGAACATACAGGGAATTGAAGGTAGCATTTTACTTATGTTAAGTCATGGACCGGTTTCCTCAGCCCCTTTTTTATGTGTTGGGGCCTTATACGACCGACACAAAACAAGAATTGTTAAATATTATGGAGGTTTAGTCAGCACCATGCCTATTTCCTCTACCATTTTCTTATTTTTCACCTTAGCCAATATGAGTTTACCCGGTACTAGCAGCTTCATCGGGGAATTTCTTATTTTAGTAGGGGCTTTCCAAAGAAATAGCTTAGTGGCCGCATTGGCAGCACTTGGTATGATTTTAGGCGCCGCTTACTCACTTTGGCTATATAATCGTGTGGTTTTCGGTAATTTCAAACCCAATTTTCTACTCAAATTCTCCGATTTGAATAGAAGAGAAGTTCTCATCTTTTTACCTTTCATTGCTGGAGTTATTTGGATGGGTGTTTACCCCGAAGTGTTCCCAGAGTGTATGCATACTTCCGTGAGTAACTTAGTGCAACATGGAAAATTTGATTAAAAAACATAAAAAAGAGGTTCGAAGAAACGTTTGAGCATGATTTTTTAGCGCTTTTCCCGGAGATCTTTCTTATTAACGCAACCATCATTTTGCTTATTTATGGAGTTGTATTTAGTACCTCTAAAAAATACGATTATCCACCGTTGGTGCGTAATGTGGGTTGGCTTGGTTTACTTAGTGTTTTAATAACCATCCTATTGGTCGCCGTTGGCTCACCCTTAGCTGTTGCCAATTTAGTATATAATAATTTAATAATAGACAATTTTACATATTTTTGCCAAATCTTTCTATTATTAAGTACGGCTAGTACCATAGTTATGTGTTTGGATTATTCCAAACAGGAGAGTTCGAATGCTTTCGAATCTATTGTATTAATTTTATTTTCTACTTGCAGTATGCTTTTTATGATCTCGGCTTATGATTTAATCGCCATGTATTTAGCTATTGAGCTTCAAAGTTTATGTTTCTATGTGATCGCAGCATCAAAAAGAGACTCTGAATTTTCCGCGGAAGCCGGCTTAAAATATTTTATTTTAGGTGCTTTCTCCTCCGGAATATTATTGTTTGGTTGTTCCATGATTTATGGGTTTACTGGAGTTACCAACTTTGAGGAATTAGCTAAGATTTTCACTGGATATGAAATCACTTTGTTCGGTGCTCAATCTAGTGGTATCTTTATGGGAATTTTATTTATCGCTGTAGGTTTTTTATTCAAGATCACTGCAGTTCCTTTTCGGGCGGCCGTTAGACGGCCTATGGGTACCGACAGATTGCGGCCAATCTCAATACTTTCGGGGCGCCCTGTGCGCCGAGCGTGGAGAACTCATCACTACCTCGTGAGAGCGTTGAGACCATAGCATGTCACAAAAACGCGGTTGAGAGCTAAATAGTTTTTCGCTGCTCAATAGCACCGCGTGAGCTCTAATAGTGCCACACGAGATAAGCCCGCCTGGCGAATCGAAGTTATCTTCTTGTCAACTGGCTACCCAGTTCACCCGTCGAAGGGTAAACGCGCGAACGCACGCTGGTGTGCTTCCTGCCTGTCGAAGTGAAAAGGCGGCAAGGTCTAGATTGGAGCTGTAAACTGCATGGAAGCTGATTACCCTACTCTTTGGGGACAATTAACAAAACGATATCTCGAGGCACCAAAAAAAAACCATAGGCTGTACCGGCGAGATCCAACGGTGAAACAAATCCCCGGCTGGAAGTCAGAGGACCTTTAGTACCTTCCTTAAGGGCCAAATATTTTGTTTCTATTCGGCCGCAATCAAGTGCGAAAGCGAGGGAAGAAAACAAATTTTCTTCTCGGCTCAGTGAAGCGCTGGCAACAACATAAGGGAAGGGGTCTATGCGGTACCTGCCTATACTTGGCGGGTTGGACTCTACAAAATCAACTGATATCATTCCAGGTGATCCAAGTGGATCCGGCTGCGTGTGGAGTGGAATAGCTGAAAGCAAGAAGGGTCCGAAGGCGCGAAGAGGGAGAGGCCCAGGGGAGCTCGACCCGCCGGTTGGAAGAAATATATACTTCTCGCTGTGCCCTCTCTCCCTAAGGGGGATGGTGCTGCGGCGGCGCCCTTTGGATATATAATCCGAGAGTTAAGTAGAGTTAGAGAGCCGTATGATGGGCCACTATCTAGTACGGTTCGGAGAGCACTGTAGTAAGTCATTTGGGAATTTTCTCAACCGTTTGCTAAGCGAACAGCGAGTGAACGACAAATATGAAATATATATATCTATTTCCGAAAACTTATCAGAATCATCCCTTTTTTTGTCTGGCAGTGCCCGGCCCTTTTTTTGTGAAACAGAAAAATGGACCTACCGGCCTCTCGGGTCCCGGCCAAGAAATAAGTGCGCGGGAATCGATCCACGAGCCATTTCCGGCCCTCGACCTTTCGAAGGACCCTGTGAAGCTAAGGAAGTCTCCCTTGGAACCATCCACAAAGTGCTGCGCACTTCTTCCTACTTACGGTCCCGCGCCTCTGGCGGCCATAGGGACGCAGTGCGCGGGGAGGGTGCTCCGGGAGAGAAGAGAGGTACATAGCACTCGACCAGAGGGGGAGCGCTTCCTGATTGAAGGGCTTTTGAGCCCTCGAACCAATAGGGGATAAGAAAAATATAGATTTTTTATTGACTCGTTGCGCGACTCGGTGAATGTATCTTTGACTCTATATATGTGGGCACCCGATGTATACGAGGGTTCACCTACTATAGTTACAGCATTCTTTTCGATTGCACCTAAAATCTCTATTCTTGCCAATATGTTACGTGTTTTTATTTATAGTTTCTATGATCCAACATGGCAACAACTATTCTTTTTCTGCAGCATTGCTTCTATGATCTTAGGAGCACTGGCTGCCATGGCCCAAAACAAAATCAAAAGACTTTTAGCTTATAGTTCTATTGGACACGTAGGTTATCTTTCAATCGGTTTTTCATGCGGAACCATAGAAGGAATTCAATCACTATTAATTGGTACCTTTATTTATGTATTAATGACCGTTAATGCATTCGCTATGGTTCTAGCGTTACGTCAAAATCGTTTCAAATATATAGCAGATTTAGGTGCTTTAGCCAAAACTAATCCTATTTTAGCTATTACCCTGTCTATTACTATGTTCCCATACGCAGGAATACCCCCATTAGCTGGATTTCGTAGCAAATTCTATTTGTTTTTTGCCGCTCTAGGCTGCGGGGCCTACTTACTAGCCCTAATAGGAGTAGTTACTAGCGTTATCAGTTGTTTTTATTATATACGCTTTGTGAAAATAATGTATTTTGATACACCCGAAACATGGATTTTATATAAACCCATGGATCGTGAAAAATCGTTACTACTAGCAATCACTGTCTTTTTTATTACTTTTTTCTTTCTATATCCCTCTCCTTTGTTTTTAGTTACTCATCAAATGGCACTTTGCCTATGTTTATGAGCTTAATGATTTCTCGGGGGGACGCAGCACAAAAAAAAATCTTCGCGGCTGATTATCTATCATATATAGAGAAATCCCCCCTCAAGGCTTTAGCTCTCCGCAGGCCCGTAGTGCATAAAAGGCTTTCTGATTTCGTGGCCCTCTGGTCTTACATCCAAAGGGCCACCCCACGGGGGGAGCAAAAAAAAATATGTATATTTTTTTTTCGTGCGGCTCAAACGGGACTGTCATCAGGTTCTTCGCTGAGGCACGATAGTGGCACCACCTTGACTCGGTTGGCTCCCTTGGGCCTTCCTACGCATTTTTTCAGCGGCCCTGAGAGTTGGGGGGTGGAGAGATCTGCCCCACACCCACGGGAAACCCTTCGAGTTAGGACTCGGGGCCGCCCTCTTTGCTTGATTTTTTGTTGCCCAATCTGGTATAAGGAAACCCCCCGATAAAAAACAATGTCCATTGTTTACTGTTTCTTTGCACATATTTGACTCCTCTACTTGGATATACGAAAATTATATCAGTCTTTGCGTAGTACTTTCTTTCCCGATTGCCCTTACCACGCTAGACTTCTCGGATATTAACTACTATGTTGCTTTCCCTAATCCCCTTTTTTTTCGTATATCCTTTTATTCCATCTTTCTCCCGGGACCGCAATCCAGCCATAAAAGAATGGCTTATTGACAATCAATCAATTCAATAAACGCTATCCTATCTATGCTTTTTCAAAGATTTTTGGTACAATCCCGCCCGCTTTTATGTAAATATTTATTGGAAACTTACGAGGTTTCAGATACATTATCTGAAACCTTGTAGGCAAAAGGGGTAAGACTGGAAGCGGAAAAGGAGCGCGTCTGCCGTATAATGGGAATCATTGATGGCGCTTCGAAAGATGGAGATTTGGTTAGAGTTTTTACATATCTCATTACGAACATATATCGTCACGAGTCTCTATTTTGTTTTTCAAATAGCCATAAAAATCAAAGGGTCCAAGGTCTGTCCGACCATCTGACCTCAGCAAAGAGGCGGAAGTACCACCCGCGCAGGAATAGCTAATCCAACCGGTTACGGTCCGTGAAGTCTTCTCTAACGGGCCACAAGATTAGATGAATGGTTAAATCCTGACGATTTTCATCCATTCATCTAATGTGGTGGCCCATTCCCACCCATTTATCTAATATGGTGGTCGAGAACTCCTGTCGGATCTCTTACTTCGTGAACTCATATGATTAAATATTATTATTTGCTCCAAATTTCCGGATTTAACCCTTGCCTTAATCTCTTGATTTATAGATTTACTCTCTCGACTTATGGATTCAATCTCTCGATTTATGGATTCAATCTCTCGATTTATGGATTCGTCGTATATGCATATATAATGATTATAATTTGCTCCCACCCAAATTTATTGATTTATGTATTATTATTTCCGTATACACAAAATAGAAGCCTTATGTTATCCGTGCTCCATTACGCTTCCCTCTTCCATTATCTCTTTACCCGGCTCGGTCTTCCGTTTCATATTATTCTTTCCCCCAAATAGCATCTCATATGCGTTTGTGCCGACGCTGTTGCGAAAATATTTCATCTGCCGCGGGTCCGGTTCCTTATTGGACGATTTTATTGACTCGATATAATTGGCTGCATCCACCTTGTTCCTAATGGTTTGCCCCTGGTCGAGTCCTCCATCGAATAATACAACGCTTAAATCCGGTAGACATTCGCGGATGCTGGATGATTGCCGATGTGAGCTGTCGCATAACCCCGATCTACGAAGTATTCCACAAATTGCTTTGTCACTACCTCGAGGGAAGCGCAAGGGCTAGAATTAGGCCTAGAACGTATCAACTGCAAACTGCGCAGACTATCCATCCATGAATAAATGAAAGGCTCGGAAAAGTCCAGTACGCGCTGTCGTTCCGCGTACGGGGGGTAGAAAAACATATAAGGTGTACGATACGCGGGCTAACTCGGGCACTCCGAAGAAATAAGTAACTTTCAAACAAAATTTTGAGTTGAGGGACATTAGGTATAATAAACGCGGATTGGCACATAAACGCCTTTGACTGCTGCAACTAGATAGTAACTTCGGCAGCTTCTTAGTTACATCAATTCTTTCGATGTGCACCTCGACAACGAATGTGAAAAGCGATTATATAAACGAAACTGAAGTTTCTCCATATGTTGTACATACTATTTGCAGTTATATGTATATATATACGAAACTTCAGTTTCTGTATATGTATATGCTATTTCCAATGATTTCTCTGTATGCGAAACTCCAATTTCGTGTATTCTATACGATAGAGTCCTCCATGCTATGCGTTATGCCGCCGCACTCCGCGACACGCCCCGGGCCGCCGTCTTCCCGAACCAATAACATGTAAACTATGTGAAACTGGAGCGAATCAATATACAAAAAACACGAATTATAATTTTCTCCAGAATAGTTTTTAATACAAAATTCATTATATTTCGTCATGTGTTGAACCTGATCAGAACCAGGGAAACGCAGAGCAAAAAAAAAGATTTTTTGTTCGTTTCATTCCAGTTTCATTCCATCGGACCCTTTCTTCTCTTTCGGCCTCCATTCGCGATGCGAATGAAGCGGGAGAGAAGAAAGAAGCAAGCTTCTTTCTTCTCTGGAATTCACTTTTTTTTTGCGAAATGGTTAGTAATGTGCCGCATTCTTAGCTCAGTTGGATAGAGCAACAACCTTCTAAGTTGAAGGTCACAGGTTCAAATCCTGTAGGATGCGTAAAGTGTGCAATGAATAATATATATCAACGGTACATCCTTTTACTTGTTCGATTAGTCCATGGGAACAACGGTACACGCGTGGATTGACCCATTTTTCGTCAGAGTCCCGTTGCACCGCCGGAAAATAGAAGCTTACTTATCATAGGGAGAGTGGCCGAGTGGTTAAAAGCGACAGACTGTAAATCTGCTGAAGGTTTTCTACGTAGGTTCGAATCCTGCCTCTCCCAACTATACTTCGTATTTGAGAACTGGAGGCTGGGATCCAAGCCTCAGAAACCACGATATCGACGGGGGGGGGCACGTAGTGTTTGTCGGATTATGTCCACGTTTTTTGCATCGAGTCGATGTTCGCTTCCCATTTATCTTTTACCAATTGTTCCCGATTTAGCCGCCGAAGGGAAAGGATCTAATGAAACTGAAAGCGAGATGTCCGCCAGGATCCGTGGAGTGGAGATACAACCGCAATGTCATAGTTCTGTATTGGCCACCGCAAGAGCCTATGTCGTATATATAACGACACCAGGGCAAATTGTAGCTGTTGGCCCAAAGAGAAGTACTGGGGGGTTACAAGGCGATGGATGCAGCGGAGCCAGCAATAATCACAAGAGCAAGTTATTAGCTATACAAAGAGGGAGCACGTTCTAGATGTCGGCCCTATAGAAGCATCTAGTAGCCCGCCCGAAATCTCTGAAGAAAAAGAATACGCGTCCTTTATCGACTATTTCATAGTACTTACATCCTTGACACGCGCTCCCGAGAATTTCGATGAGACATCTTGAAACCTTGTTCGTAAGGGATGGGCCAATGCTCCGGATTGCTGCCAAATTTTGTTCAGATCTGCTTGCGTCGAAAGTCTGGGGCCTTTTGCATGTGATTAGATATTTTCCTTGCATAAGTTTCCACCCGCCAGTCATTAACTAGGGCGTCGATCGTCCGACCGGCACAATACGCAGCTTTACTTAAGCCGTGCCTCCTGATAGCCGAAAACGGCGCGTTTCCCGCCCCCCCTCTTTTTTTTTTAGCCGGGTAGCGGTAAATTATCGCTCGAGCCATTTATAGAATGCCGGTAAAACATGCAATCCGGAAGGTCATCCCATTAGGGAACAAACACATTGCACTTAACATAAGGAATTTCAACTCCGAAAGCCGCATACATAAAAAGAGGGGCAGAAACATTATTGGACCAAACGTCGGATGCAGAAACACATAATAGATCCTCTACCTTTGGTCGAGCGCTACCTCGGATACATATGCAAATAGAACTTATGGACCCATAATCTTCATAAAGAAAAAATTCCCCTTGAACCCTTTTCTTTCATCCGCTGCGGGGTAGGCTACGCCTACTCGACTTCCGAGCCTGGCGGCGGCTCCTCGGTCAAGTCCCTAACGGGGCGGGCCCCCCCGCCTTCCAAGGACTCGGCATTTCGGGACGGAGCGGATCAGTGCTTAAGTTACACAAATGGCGTCCCCTTCGGACCTCGATAGCTTAAAATTCCTCAAAAGTAGTAAAAGCCTCTTGCTCGGGCGAGTGCCCTTTGGGCCACAGGGTTCGGGTTGAGGCCTGCTGGGGGGGGGTCGCGGGGAGCCGCCCCGAAGGTGCGTAAGCACTTCCTTTTCCGTCAAAAGGATAAAAAAATTTTTTATTTCGTTTTCCATCCCCTCTCAACGAAAATATCGAGAAAACTTCACCGAGAGCTAGTCTTTGATTGATTGCTAATTGAGAAACAATCGCTTGATGCTTGATTACTAGCGTGTTACACTGACTGTACGAGGCCAGACTGCGGGACTACGATCAAGATGTTGACTGACACAGTACTCGGCGCTAAACTGTAACGGAAAAAATATATATAGATTTTTCTGCCCGTAGGGCCTAGCACTCTGAGGTAGGTTCTATTTGAGTGAGATCTAGAGACGTTGGGGGATGGGCAGAAAAGGGCAGTTTTATGGCACGAACGCCTAATAACGCAATATGCTAGTCATGCGGCGGCTATTTACGATGCTTTATACCACAGCTTAAGCTAATAGGATGAAGCATAAATATGTATATATATATATATATATCTCTTTTTTATGTTTATCTTGCAGCGATCAAGCGTATACGACACGTAGTGCTTAAGAACAGCCAACTAGTGCTTGTAGCTCAATTGGATAGAGCACCAAACTACGGATTTGGGGGTTGAGAGTTCGAATCTTTCCAAGCATGGGCCTATCCATCGGATTGGACTAAGGGAATACGTCAGATAAGTAGAGAATAACTGGTTCCAAGCAGACGTTCTCTAGCTCCGCCCCCGCGGAAAGGGCTACGAAAACAAAAAATATATATATATACCTACGTCCCCCGACTAATGGCTCAAGCACACTGTGCTCTTGTATTGTCCGACTATCATGGACCCGTGGCGCCGAGAGAAACATGGGGTTCCAAATCGTAAAGAGTCCGTAAGGGTGGTGTGAACGCCAGTTTGGTGATCTTACTACACATGTGGTGGACTGCTCGCCGCAGGTACCACTAGAGCCTGGTGGCTTTACCCCAAAATTCGGTATAGGACTAGATATGAGTATTAAATTACTCGGTCTACCCTAGTCTCTGGCTCCAGGAGAGGGGGGGCGGAGATCCAAGGCCTGACTGGTCCGCCGTGAGGCGGACGGAGGAGCCATTATACCCTGTGCCAAGTCATGTATATATATCGTAATTTATGGCGGAAATAGCTTAATGGTAGAGTATAGCCTTGCCAAGGCTGAGGTTGAGGGTTCAAGTCCCTTTTTCCGCTTGTAGGTACCGGGTCTTTAGTTTAACAGGCACGAAATGATCGTGATCATCGGCGGAGCAAGCAGAAGGCGCGATAAGCTTCTCTTCCCTTTGTTCGTCTCTCATATTTTGTGTTTCTTGGATCTTCTTCTTTCCCCATTCCCGTGTCGGGAATAGAGCTGAAGCCGAGAGAAGAGGCCCATAGCGCGGGGTACTGTCAGACGGAGGAAAGGAAAAGAACCGACAAAAGAAGGGAAACCGGTTTGTTTCCGGGAGAGGCCCAGAGGCTATCTCCCCGATAAGCTATAGGGCTAAAGCTCTACCGGGCCGTACGGATATATATTTCCCCGCTTAGCATTTCTCGGATGGTTCTATAAGCGTTATATGGATGAAGGCGCATTCCATTCTGTTTCTCCGAGAAAACAAAATTTTTTTGGACGTCGAAGACACTCAAATATCGTAAGGGGCGGCGGCGAAGCACCTACCGTTAGATTGCTCCAGAAACGGAGCCGAAGGGCTGGTGCACGGGTTTCGGCGAAATAAAAAAATACTTTACAATCATAAATAAGAATACTATTATGCAACAAGAAAACTTGTTGTTTTCTGAACCGTCAATCCTAAGTTCGGAGTTGATATTTTTCGAAACCGTATAGTAGCTTACAGATTTTATTCGAAAAAGATGCTCGTATGACTTTTGGTTATTACATTCGGCCAGTTGCCGTTTTTTTACAACGGCATCATTTACTTATGACGTGTGTTGCTCTTCCGTAATATTCCGTTCTTTTCGAAAACAACACCGGTAAACTAAGAGCATCTAGAGTCGGGATTGAGGTTATATAGCCTGTGCGATAATTGATTGCTCCAGTAGAAAGTGCTTCGTGCAAAATGTATGGGTTGAATGTTTAGGATCTTTGCTGAATGAGGCCCTCAATTGTGGGCGGGAATACACATAATACGCCGTAAGGTCGACATAGCATCATCGATCTAAAATTTGGTCTACATACATCTGATAAGGACGAAGAATCCGAAGCAAGTAATTTGGAGTTATCTCGATAGGAAAATAGTCATTCGTTTGCGACGGCTCCAAGTGCTGCTCAAGATCCTACTCGTCGTGCGCACTCCCTTCGTGACCAACATCATAGAGAAACTCGGATTTTGATAGAGAATCGAACATTGTAGCGTTATGGAGGGGATGGATACATCTCTTACAGTATTGGAACCCGTAAAGGTTTGGCTATACCCCCTTTTTTGTTTCCGAATTCAGCGTCACTGTTGAACGAGGGGGCGCTATTCTCCCATAAGTCGTTGCGTACGGGGATCTTGAACCTGTAATTCGTCATCTCGAATACGCAAAACTACCGCAGGTCTCGACCTTCGGACCCCGAAATATACAACGGGCAATTCCATTCTACTTGAGAACCTTTCCAACCACTTCCAGCGCAATACAACGCTTGGCTCGCAGCCTCAAACGGATATGGTATACTGCTGAGTGATAGTAAAAAGATGCTACAAGAAGTCCCTTATGACTTCGATATCTATTTCCATCGATCGATGAAGCGGCTGACCCGCCGCAGAGCCATTCGGTCTACGGGCCCCCGTAATGCTTCGGGCTTTGCCGCCTAGCGGATAATAAGCCTTCCGGTGAATACGGACTACCGATAAAAAACCCAAAATATTTTCGTTTTTATACTTTCACTTCGGAACGGAATAGTGGACTTAGGACACCGCACACCTTTTTTCGAAGCGATTTCGTCCCTTTCGTCTAGGGGTATAGGACATCGGCTTTTCATGTCGAAGACACGGGTTCAAATCCCGTAAGGGATAATCTTACTTACCTTCACTGAGGTTGCTCCAAAAGCGAGGGGGAAAAGGCTTTATGGCGGCGGTTTCGACAAAGAAAAAGAATAAACTTCAATGTTTTTAATTATCCCGGCTTCCGTTCGGTACAAAATTATTCACTTTTCTAGTATTGAATCAAGTTTGAAGATATTTGTTTCGAATTCATTATTTTTTTACTCGTTTTTTGGCATCTTTTTCGGAAAGAGCACGAATCTTATTGGTGTTTCAAAAGTGTCTTTTTCAATGTCTCAATTTCGAAATTTATTATTGTCAGTCTCAACCACTTTTATTACTTGTAATTGCATTATTTGCACATTTGAGCGGTCTATCAGATATTTATGATTACGTTTTCGTGTCTTCCTAACCATTATCGTAACTGCTGCAACTTTACTCTATCTTCTTTGTATGAGGCTTTGGCTCCACTTACACTACATTGAAACGGAATCCGCGCACCCAACGGAAAGTGCTAAATAGTTTACTAGTGCGCCCTGGGAACGTATCAGTGGTGCCTATGAACCATATTCAAATTAGGGGTGTCGCCGGCCGGCAGGGAGGCGCTGCGCACTGCAAGTGAAAATTGGAAACCTATCGCAGGTTAACCATCTGCCCTGCGGGAAGGGGTCGCTTCGTAGACTAACTATAGGTAGATATTTTACGCATCAAAGAAGACGAGATCGAGTTATCCCCGCAACGATCAAAAAAACGTATGAAGGGGATACGTGCAAACGAACGTATTAAGCAAACAGAGTTGGGTTTTAAGCAACAAAAACGAGATTTAAATCTATCTGATTCGTTAAGACAGCACGAAAATACAAGGGATGCCCAAACTTTAGAATACCCAAAAAACTCTTGTGAGAGAGCTACGCCGACATGAAGAACGCCCTTCTTCGGTGAAGCCGAGAAGAAGTCGTCTCCCTCGCTAAGACTACCGGTGAAGGCATGATGCTGAGCGAATCGTTGCGCTTCGGAAGAAAAACCTATAATCAAACAAATGAGTTTTTGATTCCATACCTCCTCGACTACGTTACTACTTGGGTACCCACCATTGCGCTCCTCTGGCAAATCAGGAAATTTACTTGTTCTTTTCGACATAAAAATAAGTAAAAAATATGTCCATCCATTTAATCTTCTTCATCTTCCAATGTGCGATACATACTAATAACGCTATCTCGTGCAAAGAAGCGAGAGGTTCATGGCCGCCGACCTCTTCGGTGGGTGGTCCCCGTTACCTCGTACTAGCATCGTACCTTATAGAACCACTCCGGTTGGTTACCACATTGGCTGGCCCGAAGAATATGCTAGCCCGGCTACCAAGAAGAGTATCCCGAATTCGCCATCAATGTAATGTGCCATTCATTCCGCACAATATGCAGCTGCTGAAACGGGATAAAAAGCTTGTCTGACGTAGGGGGTTGGAGAGATCCGTGTTCGTGGACGAGCATTATCCATGAAGAAGTATGTCCAGACTTAGCTAATCCTCTTCTTCGCGCGAGACTTGGAAGGAGTCGAGGATGACGATCTGTTACGCCGCCTCAGTGCGACTCGAAAGAGAAGTGGCGAGCCGGCTGGTGTTTAACAGGACTTCGAAACAACAAAGGCAAATTTGAAGTCGGACTCATTTTATCGGACACCTACGGCGTCCCTTTGGTCAAGCAGCAGTAACATATTTATTTTTTTAGTCAACTTTCCTAGCATAATGAAACTGATGCTAGCAAAGAAGAAGTTTACTTCGAGGCCCCGCGGCCTCTTACCTCCCTCCAGGGGGAGGCCGACGCCCGAAGACTAGTAATTGTAGGCCTACGCAGGCCACCCAAATCCCTGTTCCGTAACGTTTTAGGGATGCGAAACTAGTATGTACGGTTCGGTGACGTAAAATTAGTTCTACCTATTATGGATGAATCGTACCAGACCCCGGCTGAGCGATATGCGGGAGGCCCGAAGGTGGCGCAAGTAGCATAAACGAAATGATAAATTTTTGAAGTCTCCCCGACGAAACAAAGGAAGGAGGGTACGGGGCCAAAGGGCTTGAAAATATCTAGAAATTCATATTTATCGGTTGAGGATTAATCGAACGATTTTGAGCCGAATCTTGGGTACGAAGGATTGAAAAATTAATGGAAAAAAACGAAATGAGCGAAATATGCCAACAATGAATCAGCTTGTTCGTAAAGGCAGGGAGTCGAAACGACGGACAAAGCGTACTCGAGCTTTAAATAAATGTCCTCAGAAGCAGGGGGTTTGCCTGCGTGTTTCGACAAGATCGCCGAAAAAACCTAATTCGGCTTTACGCAAGATAGCTAAGGTACGTCTAACCAATCGAAATGAAATAATTGCTTACATTCCCGGCGAGGGTCATAATTTGCAGGAGCATTCCGTGGTTATGGTTCGAGGAGGTAGAGTGCAGGATTTGCCAGGCGTAAAATACCATTGTATTCGAGGAGTTAAAGATCTTCAAGGAATACCGGGTCGACGTCGAGGCAGATCTAAATATGGTACGAAAAAACCCAAAGATTATATATGAATTTATTCGAAAAATCGAATTTCAACTGTGTTTTTAGTTCATCTCTTGATCGGTTTCACTCATCAGGACTTTCAGAGAGGGTGGGAACGAAAAGAAATAGATTTTGTCGCGGAACAGAAAGCGTTTATGCGCTTTGCTTATCCCACCGTAGATATTTATGCTATGCCCTGGGAGGGCTTTTGCCATCAAGACCCAGGGGCCGTGGGGCAAGCACATACAATTGCTCAGACAATTTGGGCTATATCCGGGGCTTGAATGGTAAACAAAGACAATTAATAAAAAAATTGGTTCACATTTGCATGATTGATGGGAAAAAAACGAGATCTCGTGCTATTGTTTATAAAACGTTTCATCGTCTAGCTCCTCATGGCGATGTAATAAAACTTTTGGTTAACGCCATAGAAAATGTCAAGCCTATTTGTGGGGTGAAAAAAGTAAGAATCTCAGGCATTACTCGATTAGTACCGTCTATTACAGCAACAACTCGTCAAGAAACCTTAGCTATTCGTTGGATGCTTGAATCAGCAGCCAAACGACGTATGGGCAAAAAGAGCATAAGCTTAGATCAATGTTTATACGCCGAGATACTGGAGGCTTCCCAAAAGATGGGGATTGCCCGTAAAAAAAGGGATGATCTTCATAAACTTGCTGAAGCCAATCGTAGTTTCTCTCATTATAGATGGTGGTGAACTATCTACTTTGTCGATTATAAAAAAGCTCACCTGCGAGCAACTGAAAACATTTCTTCATTTCGATTTAGCAGGGTGATCTTTTGCTATACTTAGGCGGATACACCATCCTAAACTTCGTTCCTAATTCCGACTTGGCAATGAAATATCTGACTATGCGCCAAATTTTATCTCACTTTGATTGTTCCGCCATATTCTGTCAATTTGATAGGGAAGCCCGCAGCGATTGTAAAGCTTCCAGTACTAGATGATATGATACAAAACAGGGATAAACTACTAGAGACTATTGGTTATTAGAATATTCATATGGTTGGTACAAGATAATTAACTTATCTCATATAGAGATTACTCGGATTACCTTTTTCAATTAATTTAATCCCCCCGGGCGGGGATGAAGAAAACAATTTTACGCGGGTCCAAGACGCGCAACCAACGGGCATCGGACTCTCCCCTATCGGGTGGGTCTTCATGCCGAACCCTTAGCCCCTTCTTTCGTAGGAGTGTTTTTCCTTTGCGGGCACTACGTGCTTCTTTGGCCCTACGGATCGGAAATGGCTCTATAATTTACGCAAACTTATTTGCCCTATGAAATCAGATTTGTTTTACTGTTAGAAAGGTTAATTAGTATCAAATTGTTGGAATTTTTATACGTATCCCTTTTTGTTTCCAGAAAATATGTAGATAAGGATTCATTCTTATGTAATATTTCCATTTTCGTTCGTAGGGGCCGGTTCGAATTTTTAGGTGTTTATTACCTCAGTTTGGTTATTTTCCGGATTCGACATTGTAAGAAATTCATAATGAGAAACTTTCCGGTTCAAACCGTTTCTTTGGTATACACCTCATCAAAAGCTATGGGAAGTAGCTAAATTCTGTGTGTCATGCGTCGGGACTTCCCATATAGTAGACCGAGTCGGCGGCTTATCACGGAACCTTTTCTGATTCCCGCCCAGTAATGCTTAGGCTGGGTAATGGCATTTCCCACCGGTTATCCAAAAAAATAATACGCCTTTCTTGCCCAAACTCAGTTGTTTATCTCTCATTATGGTGGGTCGCTATCAGCGGCCTCCTTTTCTAAAAAAAATAGAATCAATTATGGCGTGCAGCCCGCTAGAACAATTTGCAATTATTCAATTGATTCCTATTCATATAGGAAATTTGCATTTACCATTTACCAACTCCTCTTTGTTCATGCTACTAACTATCGGTTTAGTATTGCTTCTGGTTCATTTTGTCACCCTGAATGGAGGACACTTAGTACCAAATGCTTGGCAATCCTGTGTGGAAATGATTTATGATTTTGTGCTTAACTTGGTGAACGAACAAATAAGTGGTGCTTCTTCGGTGAAACAACGGTTTTTCCCCTTAATCTATGTCACCTTTACTTTTTTATTATTTCGCAATCTTATCGGTATGATACCATATAGTTTTACAGTAATGAGTCATTTTATAATTACCCTAGGTCTTTCATTCTCTCTCTTTATTGGAATAACTATAGTTGGATTTCAAACACATGGGCTCCATTTTTTTAGTATCCTATTACCGCAAGGAGTACCCCTACCGTTAGCACCTTTCTTAGTACTTCTCGAGCCAATTTCTTATTGTTTTCGCGCATTGAGCTTAGGAATACGTTTATTTGCCAATATGATGGCTGGTCATAGTTTAGTCAAGATTTTAAGCGGGTTCGCTTGGACTATGCTATCCATGGGGGGTATTCTGTATCTGGCGCAGCTTGCTCCCTTCTTTATAGTATTCGCATTAACTGGTTCAGAATTAGGTGTTGCCATTCCACAGGCTTATGTTTTCACAATTTCGCTATGTATCTACCTAAATGATGCTATAAACCTTCATTAAAGGGCCTCACTTCCTTCGCGCGTCATAATCAACCGTAATAAAAGAACCGGGTTTGCTGACGCAAAGCAATGCACACCAATGGTCCCTTTCGCCCCTAATTCTTAGGGGTTGGGTACTCATGCGCTACCCGCAAGGGTGCGCAAAACAAAACTACACGAGTATTACTCAGCATGTGGGAATCATGAACTTCAAGCAATAGAACGACAAGCAAAAAAAATATATATTTTTAGCCGCCCCTTCCCTCTGCCCCTACGGGGATAGAGCTAGGCCCAGCAGGCCATAGCAGCTCAAGGTTAAAATGCTTCGAAACATCGCCAAAGAATTCTTTTTATTCGCTCTATGGACTCCGTCAATGCGGGCGGCTTGAGGTGGCGTTATAGAACGAAGAAAAAATCTATATTTATTTTTCTCAACCCGGCGGGGCCTTGTATTGATGGGTCAATCCTGCCCATTATGCGTGACGTCAATCATGAAGAACACAAAGTTTCCATGATACGCAAAAAAAAGGCACAAAAGTTATGGCGAGACGACTATCGATTCTTAAACAACCTATATCTTCTACACTTAACAATCACTTGATGGATTATCCAACTTCTAGCGATATAAGTTATTGGTGAGGTTCTGGTTCGTTGGCTGGTCCTCGTTCGGTTATCTAAATACTTACAGGGGTTTCCTTAGCTATACATTATACACTTCATGTGGATGTAGCTTTCTCAGGCGTGGAACACATCATGAGAGATGTGAAAGGAGGCTGGTTGCTTCGCTATATGCATGCTAATGGAGCCAGTATGTTTTTTATTGTCGTTCATCTCTATTTTTTTCGTGGTTCATATCATGAAAGTTATGTGAGTCCTAGCAAATTAGTTCGGTGTCCCGGAGTCGTCACGCTATTCCCAAGTATGGTAACAGCTTCTATGGGATACGTATTATCTCGGGGTCCTCTTCATGGAGCCGCAGCTGGCGCAATACCTATCGTAGGAGACACTATAGTAATTTGGCTTCGGGGCGGCTAGACAATGTGACCTTAAATCGTTTTTTCAGCCTTCATTACTTACTTTTTTTTATAATAGTAGGTGCTAGTATCCTGCATCCGGCTGCATATCGATATGGTTACAATAATCCATTGAGTAGAAATTATTATGTAGATGAAACAGTTTTCATCCCTATTTCTATGGAAAAGATAAGGGACGAGCCGCCGTATAGGAAACAACGGTGAGGTCCTAGGGCTTTTATCCCTAGGAAGAGGGGCCTACCTAAGCGAAAGGTCCCTAGCAGTAAAAAAGCGCTTGATAGCAAACAGTAGCGAAATAGCCTATGTACTTACCAAATGGTTCCCGTTTGTCAAGTTTCACCTTGACGCAGTCTATCAATCGGGCCATCTCCAAAGGACCGTGGGGTGTGCCCCTCCGGATTTGAACAAGCTCCGAAGGAGGTATAAAGTCATGTTAGAGAGCGGTGTAATGGGCGACTATCTTGTACGGTTCGGAGAGCAGCACTTAAGTAGCCCGGATCGGTTAACGGGGGTAAACCTGGGGCCGTATAGGGTGGACCCTCGACTCTATCCCGCAAATCCCATGTCAACCCCGGCTCAAATAGTGCTGGAATGGTATTTCTTACCAGTCCATGCAATTTATCGAAGTATACCCAACGAATTAGGGAGTCTACCATAGGACTAGTTTTTGTGTCATTATTGGCTCTACCTTTCACTAACACTTCATATGTACGTAGTTCGATTTTTTCTACCAATTCACCAAAAATTGTTTCGGTTGCTTGTAGCAGATCGCTCGCCTTCAGGTTGGATTGGATGTCAACCCGCCGTGTAAGCACCATATGTTACTATTGGACAAATTGCTCCAGTGGGTTTTTTCTACTACTTCGCTGCAACGATCACTGTTTACGAATGTAAAGCCGAATTATTCGTAGAAAGGTATAATGCTTGGAGGGTCGCAGATTACGACTTTTTCCAATACATCTGCCTTCCTCTTTTGGTTTCACTCATGATCGCCTCAGCTTTAGAGTTACGGGCCTACGCAACAAACAGCACTCTTCGTTGAATCTGTACCTAGCTCGCTGTGGCGGGCTAGGTACGGGGTCTGGTTTTGATTTTCGCGACTCAATCGGACGGATTTTCGGGCTTACGACCGCGATTATTTCGCTGGCCAATTGATTGAGGCGCTCGTATCAAGGCTCTACTTCCTCCTCGACGGTAGAGGACTTGGAAAGGGGGGCGGCCCTATCACAATTACCGAATGTTATTTACGGGCGGGGACAGCGAAATGGGATTGCGTCGCGTTTCCCCTGTCCCGAATGTCTAAGAGCTCCATAATTTGCGGCGGCAGCTCGCACTACTATACGAGTTTGGTTCGTGGAGTGCTTCCGTGGATGAGATGATCCGTCGATAAAGTCTAAGGGCCGGTCTCTGAGTTTTATCAACGGACCGAATCTGCCATAGTCTCAGATATTGACGGGGTGGGTCTCCTCGGAGCTGTATCAACGAACCAAATCCGCTACTGTCTCCGCCGAGTCAGTTTCAGTATCTGCGCTCTCTGGGTCCGCCGAGGCCCCCCCCAAACAAAAGCCGGACTTTCTTTTATCTTTGCCTCCGGACCATGTCTGTCAGACGGAGACGGACGGAGAACTGAAAGAAAGGGGGAAGAAAGAGAAAACACTGACGGGGAAGGAACAGACTCACAAGAAGAGAAAGAAACTGCCAGGACACAGGACCTTAGGGAGAGGCTCTTTCCAGTACGAGTTCTTAATACTCTCGTTTCGGGTATTCCGGCCCCCCGGTGCCGGCGATTTGGCAACTCAAGCAACAATATCGGGTCGAATAGAAGTGTAGGTCCCTATGGTACCAGTAAAAATCACCGCAGTAACGGAAAATCTACAAAAACCCTTACTGATTTCGCCAATTGCCTGGGGGGGGCGGATACCGCCGCGGCGTCGAATCGGCGAAAGCTATGGGCGCATTTAGTTATCGAAATCATTTCGGAGACGATGAAAAAACCATTTAATTCCAGAGCTTTCTTGGCGCTTGCAGGCGCCGGCGCGGGAGGGAGTACCTTGCGGTATGAAGATGATCGATCCACATTTCGTCGATGTTGGCGCCGTAACAACCTGGCGTAGGCTCAAAAACGAGGGCACGGTGTGAGTTCGTCTCGTCGTAGCAAGTGCTACAAGCAACTGGACTCTGACGAGGGTGATTGCGGTGGCCTCAGCGCTCCCGCAGCGCCGTGGGCCTTGTGGTCCCCCCCCAGTAGGATATTTCAATGGATTCAACAGCCACGGATCCAGGCTGTTGGTATATATCGCCCGCCAATCATTGGTAATGCTTTTAATCTGTTATCTTTCTGGCATTTCTAGAAAATTGGTACTAATTCAGTCTATGGAAGAAATGCGAACCTTAACCATTGTAAAACAGAAACCTTGTATTAATCAATTAATACTGTGGTTCAGTGGGAGGACTTTACGTATATTGTCCTTTCAGCGTAAAATCATAGCTATTATTATTATTCATAGCGATCCCTCTCTGTTCCATATTTTTGCTAGAATCCCCAAGCACATGACTATTTGGATTAGTCGTTTTTTAATTGTTTGGGTGCTAGTTTCGAGACCTTAGGTTTTGGTTTACCGGATCACAAAAGAAGGATTTATCTTTCTACGTTCATTACTGTATCCTCGCCCGGGTACACCCGGAATTGTGGGTCTGGTGGAAGGCCCCCCGGGTACGAAGGAGAGACAAAGTCTAGACCCGCGGCCGGGTTCGAATCCTAACAGTTCCTATTACGCGGGATGGGGCATTAACCGGCGACCCAAAGGCCACGATACTATAGGCACGGAGTGCGCGACCGCCCACGAAGTGCGTAGCACCTCTCTTTATAGTCGTTCCGCCGGGCCAAAGGGTCAAACCTCCTCCGGGCCTCTACCCATTGGGTTAGAGGCCCGGGGGGGGGCTTTGTCTGAATAAACGAAAAAGAGATTAGCGATACCAGGCTCGCGAGCAAATGATAGAGCTGCTCGTCAACTCTTCTCGTTGATTTGCAGGAATAACAAGGTGCGTGCGGCTGCTACGCCGGGCTCCTCCCCTTTTTAAGAGGGTCGTAGAAACTATTTCGTGGAAGTTCGAAGCGGCTAGCTCGCGATGTGTGTAATCTCCCGTTATTGAAGTTGGGAATCATAATCAGCGTGCCAAATGCCGTAATGGAAAGATCTCAGACATATATATGTACGTCGTTGGAAAATTTCGGGCTGACGATGCGGTTCGCAGCAAAAATCTAGATTTTTTGTTCACAGCTAATAAAATAAAAGGGGAAAATTTCACCACGATACTTTTTTATGTTTTTGTGGTCCTCGCTCTAGTGTCAGGCGCTATGGTGATACGTGCCAAAAATCCAGTTCATTCTGTTTTATTTTTAATCCCAGTTTTTCGCAATACCTCTGGTTTACTCGTTTTGTTAGGTCCTGATTTCTTTGCTATGATTTTCCTAGTGGTTTATGTAGGGGCTATTGCCGTTTTATTCTTGTTTGTCGTTATGATGTTACATATAAGGATAGAAGAAATTCACGAGAATGTATTGCGCTATTTACCTGTAGGTGGTATTATTGGACTTATTTTTTTGTTGGAAATCTTTCTAATGGTAGATAATGATTACATCCCAATATTACCAACGAAATCGGGTGCGACCTACCTAACATATACAGTTTATGCTGGAAAGATACATAGTTGGACTAATTTGGAGACATTAGGCAATTTACTTTATACAACCTATTTTTTCTTGTTTCTGGTTTCTAGTCTAATTTTATTAGTAGCACTTATTGGGGCAATAGTACTTACGATGCATAAAACGACTAGGGTCAAACGTCAGGATGTTTTCATCCAAAATGCTATAGATTTTCGGAATACTATCAGAAAAGTTCGTTGAAAATGCTGTCAATTCGTTTTTTGGTAAAACATAATGGTATCGATTAGAATTTCAAATGAGGTTGTCTGGAACTCGGGTCTATCTTTCTCTTTATCCTCGAGTAAAGCCCGTAGGGCTTCTCCTTTCAAGACTTGGGCTTGAAATCCATCAGGCCACGAAGCGGCTTGATGGTTTCGCCTTGCTAAGGATCGTAAAAAATTAAATTAATCATATGGCTTGGAGTCCGCTAAAACAATTTGCAATTATTAAATCGATTCATATAGGGAACTTGCATTTTCTATCTACCAATTCATCTTTGTTTATGCGACTAACTATCAGTCTAGTATCGCTTCGGCGTTCATTTCGTTACTATGAGCCTCGAGCGTACCAAATGCTTGGAAATCCGAGGCCTGCCCTGCGGCGGCGGGACCTATACCAAAACTGGATAAGTTTGGGATCTCCTAATAAATTACCCCTTGCACATGCGCCCGGTTAAGAAACAACCCGGCAGATCGCGCTTGGTGTAAACGCCGCCAGTGTAGCCCCTCACCAATAAGTTATTTATTGTTCAATTCTCGCTATTTGTGTATAAATCGGTTAACCTGAAGCCTTTAGCCAACCCACTTACAGTTGGCACTAGCTACTCCAGGTCCCGCCGCAGGGGGCGATACTTTGCTCGTGTATAAACCCGAAGCGGGAGCAAGATATTATTACAAGAAGTATAGATCTGCTAAGCACGTAGCCAGTAAATCTTTGAATAATTCTGGAAATAGTTATGACAGCTGAACTAACTAATCCCCTCACAAGGGCTACGGCTCTTTACTTTCAGAACCTGCTGATGAGTAGTTGTGGAGAGCCCTACCTATGGGCTCTGGGGAGAAAACTGCGCAGCAACAACAACCAGGCCTACGGCCCTGCTGTATTTCGAACGGCAGATCGAGTGCCCGCCCATGACCATCATCGGGTGGTATGGATAACTGACCGGGTTATTGCAGTGTATACGACCTTGGCGGTGTCGAGCACCGGGATACAAAGAAAGGCGGCCCGTGGGGCGGGGAATGAAAGAAATAGAAATTGGCTTTATGGAGAGAGGCGCTACGTGCTCGGGAAGAGTTAAAAATATCTTTTTTGACACTCGACCAACAAAAACTTCTAGGAATGGCTGATAAAGAAGCACTACGTGCCTCCGTTTACGTGGGTAGCCTCGGCTTATGCAACATTGAGGGCTTGAAGTGGGTTATCCCCCAGTCCCGAATTTTTAATAAATTCGAAGTCCTAATTCGTCGGGGAACGCCATTAAGATAACCGGGGACCGCGACTGAATTGACTCCTCCTATTTCGAAGTTTCGAATAGAGAAATATATAGATATATCTATAACAAAGGCCCGGAGTTTTTCCGCGAGCCACCCGTCAGACAAAAAAAGGGCAAATAAATATAAGTAAAAATCTCTAGTTCCCATTCTCCCTCCCCCCCCCGCTACGGCATTCTGGAATATGTCAATGATGTGTCAAATCCTATAGACCGCAAAAAGTTCTACTCGGATTTATTCAATTTCTTCAACAAAACACGCGTAGTGCAATCCGCTGGGGTTCTATACGAACCTGAATTGGTTCGCGACTCTTTTATCGTTTCCGGGCCGTCGGGCCCGGCGGCCCTTCCACCTTCATCCAGTTGAAAGAGGCGCGGACTCTGACGCTTGTATAAAGAAAGGCTCCAGAATTTCTTTTTGTTTTCCCATGATTCGTTCCTTCGCTGCTTATTCTCTAGTAGCTCAGCGGTTAGAGCAAATGGCTGTTAACTATTGGGTCGTTGGTTCGAATCCAACCTAGAGAGACCGAATCACCGGGAAGGAGTGAGACCAAATAAATGTTATGTAGGATGTTCGACACCTTATCAATTAGAGTATTTCACGCAATTTTTTTTATTTCCCCATTGCGTTGACCCACTCGAAACCGGCCGTATTGAAATCCGATTATCCGACTCGGCGGGGATCGCCAGGCCGCCGGTCAACGACCTTTGCCGAACCTCTTTTGGCGAAGGCCAAACACATAACCTATGGTTCATTGAGCACGGGGGGGGTATAGGTGGCACCACCTAGTGCGCAGGGAGCATATTCGGGTATCGTGCGCGGTAAAGCCATTTCTGGCCGGGGGACCTGAGACAAAGAAGTGTGCCCTTTGGCCCTAAGAGGTTTGATTCGGCGATTCGCCATCGCTAGTTCGGTTCGGTCGTTTTTCGGCCGATTACGTTTCGCCTCCTTCGGACCGACCCTACGGGCCTGTGTTTTACGTAATGTGATGTCGTATGGGGCCACGGGCCTTGTGCCTTTTCTTTACCCGATACACTGCTCTAAATATACGGAGAAGAAAAAACTGCATAATCTTTTGGTTATAAAATGCATAATCTTTTGGTTTCAAAAGCTGCTGAATCGGAAGATGATGCAGCGTATGCGACGAAGGCGGGGTTTTTAAAGTTGATGGAGAACAAGGTCCGGAGGAGGGTTTTAGGCATTTTGATGGAAAATAAGAACCTTTGGTCCTTATTGATTGCGGAACCCAGATAAGTGCGCCAGCCTCGGTGCATCGTGGACTTGTACTTTTTCTCGCGCAGGACCCATACCGGTTATCGGTCGTCCAGGCGCGCATATCAGGCGTCGGAAGGGACATACGCCTCCGTCCCCGCCGCCCCGAGGCGCTGTCTGAGCTTCTTACTCGGGCAGATTGGCCCGGTACGGTTCGTAAGAGACGACGGCCCCCCGGCCGGCCCCTGTCTGACGGTCCAACCTCTCAGGGGGCCTGTCAGCCGCCAGTCCCCGGCCCTTCGGACGGACCCACAAAGTTTCTCGTGTTCCTTGGTCAGTTGTTCCTTCCCGCTCCTCTGTTGTCTATTTAGCACTCTCCGCCGCGGTTGTATGTGAGCCTTTCGTCATCCATCTTACAAGGCGGCCAGGGATATCCATTGCGGCAGCTTTCTGGCCTAAGCGCCAAGTAGGAAAATCAACCTTTGATAGATTATGGAATGGCAAAAGTTATCCAAGCAGATATCCCGTGTGATGGGGCTCACGTCCGCTTGGCCCCTAGTGTCAGGTCGATTAATATAAGATTAAGTTTCTCTGCCGCCCACTTGCACGCATCTCTCAGGCCGTATTATGTGCTTCTCCCTTTGGTCGACCGACTTTTTGCCCTTCCTTTAATCGTTTCTCTATTCGTGGCTGACGGGTACCTAGTATTTAGCCTCATATATTGATATATTTTTATGAACAGAGCAATCCTTTTTCCCGTTCTGTCGCCCCCCCCCGAGTGTTTGAGAAGTGGGGGGGCCGAAAGGCGCGCAGTGGCGCCCTTTTCTCTCGGCAAGCGGGGAGCCACCGATAATTTTCGAGGAGCGAGTATATTCGCTTTGTTCCACCACCGCGATTTAAAAGATTGGAACATTACATATATATATATATATATATACGTGGCAATTCATATAGAATAGTTGCTTACGGGCTAAATAGATATATATATATTTCTTTATTTTATTTATTTATTTATCTATCTCTCTATATGGTCCAGGAACTTCGATCCCCTTATACGTAAGATGAAATTATTATTACTAGACAAGATATTAAGGATAGTAATAATTATTAGGTTCAGAATGGGAACTGATACTACTAAATACTGAGAATTTTCGAATGACTAATTCGGTTTTCCAAGTCGGGAAACTCGACTTCAACTTTTCATAAATAGAACTAAGAAGGGACCTTGACATCCTAGTAAATAATCCGGTTGGAAACCTTTGTAATTACGATGGGATATACTCATTCCTACTACATGATCCGATAGAGGGAACCTGGGATACGAGCGCTATGTCCATACTCGAAGCCGAGATAATAAGCTCCCTCGGATTCTCATGACTCCAACACTCCGCGAACTGAACACGAATGCCTTTGAGCCAACAAGCCTAGTTGATTGTATGTAGAATTGCTTGTCCTTATATCTGACGTCGAAGTTTCTCAAGGGGACATGGCAGTTACGAAGCAGATAATAGAAGAAGGTGATCGTCTCATGAATAGGATCAAGGGTCTACCTTCCTTCCTCGTCGCCTATTTCTCGCTTATGTCGCCGGGTCATACCACCATAATCCCGTACCCGGGACCTCTTGCCACGGAGCTAAGTGATTTGCTCCGGGCTATCGAGTCCTTCGAAGCGTAACGTATAATACAATTTACCGAGCTTACTTGCGCGGCGGCCCCTGACATAGCTGCTCAGCGAAGGCCCCCGGCCTCCGAAGAGCCGGTAGACGGCGGGGAAGAGGGCATATGTTGGGAAGTCTACTTGCTTCGGAGTCTCAAAAGTCGGATTACCGAAAAAATAACAAACAACTATTAGGAGCCCTTTTATTACAAACCGGATCATTTCCCTAAGCAGGGCCGGGGGGGGCCGGCTCCGTTAATTCCGTCAAGCGCGCTGTTAGGGAAAAAAAGGGGCGTTGGTAGTGGGTTCCGACGATCATAGATGTGGATCTGCCGTCGTGCTACCTTGGTAATGAATCCGTCCAACGGAGAGAAGGTGACAACCGTGGAACAACGCCATGCTCCAGCAGGGGCTCCTGGATTCGGAAAGGGAGTCTGTTGGACTTACTATGAATGAATTCAAGGGCCCCAAACAAAGCCGACCGGGGACCGTCAGTCGGACAGGAAAGAGAACAGAAATTGACGAAGGAAGAAGAAAAGGATGCCGCGAGCTGAAGTGGCTGAGAAGGAAGGCACATAGTACTTCAATCTACAGGCCCGAACACGCTCCCCGCGCACTACGTGCCTATGGGTCCTCCGCCGGACGGAGGAGGAGGTGCGTAAGCACTTTCAGACAGGATACTTCTCTACGGAAGAAAGACCTGATGGATGAAGGGCACGAGACAACTATAAGGAGAGGTGCTACGCACGGCCCAAAGGGCCGAAGGTTTCGGATTTGACTTTTTCATCGAAGGGTGGGTCCCTTATCGCCTCTCATTACCATATTTCTCTATGAGGATCCATCGGATTCAGCCTTTATCCATGAGGGTTCCTCCCCCCTATTGATCATGGAATTACATAGTTAATGGCATAACTGGAAAATTCATCGTATATTCCGATGAATGATACTTTAATACTGCGATTACAACGGTACTTGAAAATGCAATTACATAATAAATCCATAATGAATCGCATTTTTAAGCAAATCAATGAGGCGGACAATGACCGACTCGGACTCTTACTTGAGCGCACCTATAGAGGCTGAGGAACTAATACACGTCCGTGAGGCCAAAAAAAATCTATTCTTTTTCCTCAGCCCTTCCCATTATTGATGCTGATCAATCAAATTCTAAGCATTAATATAATATTCTTTGGGCGAGCCAAGCAAGGTGTAGCGCAATCTGGTAGCGCGTCTGCCTTGGGCGCAGAAAGTTACAGGTTCAAATCCTGTCACCTTGAATCAAAATCGGAGTCAACTAAAAAGATGAAAATAAATCGACCGTTATCACCTCACCTTACCATCTATAAGCCACAGCTTACTTCGACGTTTTCTATTTTCCATAGAATATCCGGGGCGTTCTTGGCCACTATGGTTTTGTTCAGTACTTTCTTTTTCAAAATAGGTGATCTCAGCCTCACGTTTTATCATTTTTACCAGTATTTCTTCTTTCTCACTTTCCATCTGAATTGGGTCATTATAAGCTTAGTCAATTTCACTTTATTAGCGTTGTGCTATCATATGAGTAATGGAGTTCGTCATTTATTGTGGGATTCGGGTCTTTTCCTAGAATTATCCAAAGTGTATACTTCCGGAATTATTATGTTATTCTGTGCAGCTTTCTTAGCTTCATTGAATATTATCCGACAGCACTGGTCAAATGGCCAAATACCTTATTGAATCAGACAAAGAAAAAGGAAATATTCTTTCTGAAAGAATCACTATCAGCACTGGCCGGAATGGCCAACTACCACACTAGCCGGCTCATTCTCGTTACCTATTCTCAGTATTCCGTTTTATATTCCGAAACTTATGCTATCCCAAGAACGGTCTCAATCTTAACCACCATTATAACTCTCTTGATATACTTCGGACTTGGAGTTAGTCACAAGCTGCAAACCCATAATTTCGTATAATATATCCGTCAAACAAATTCTACAGTGTTCCAGTTTATTTTGTTCAAAATTCTATGCTTCGAGCGAACGTTTTGTCCTTCTGGGGTTTTAGAATTTTCGACCTTTTCTCAACTTATTTCTGCTATTTTCATATTTTCCTCCAGTAATGAACTCGTAAGTGTTTTAGCAAAAATAGTAACCGTGTTTATAATAATCTACTATCGATTAAGACGCGATTTTTTGGTGTTCCAAATCACCAGAAATTCACAAAAAAGAATAACGTGGGATTTTATATTGAGTCAGCTCTGAGGTGCTATTGAGCAACAGTCGGCCGGCTACAAGGATAATATTGAAGAGTTTATCGGGTCTTTTTTTGTAAATAAACTATCGACCAAATCCTCTTAAATCAGTGATCTTCCCGTTCTTTACAAGGCCTTATTATGCTCCAGTTGCGAGAGAAGCACCCGGTGATGGTGGATCCGCCGACGCTGGGGCCGTCGGGAAATCCGCGGCGGGACAATGAGCAACTGATTGGGTCTATTAAAATTCTGGGGCGTCTATTGCTGTCATTGTAGCCGGGGTTTTTCGGTTATAAAATATATGTCAATGAGCGTGGAAACGCTCGAAAGGACCAAGCCCTGGAGCAGAAAGATGAAGAGCTCGCCTAAAATGATAAAAAGTATGAGCTGAATAAAGAAAAGTATGAGCTGGATCAGCGAAAGTTCGAGTACGGAAAGTTGAAAAAAAGGGAGGCGGCCATGTAAGTAAGATCTTAACGCCCCTGAAAAGACTCCATAGGATCCACAATCGGTATTTATTCAAAAGCATGGAGGGCTTTCATTCAGCCAGGGGAGCTCGTAACAAAAGCCTTTTTGAGCCCAATATCTTCGATTTGTTCTTTTTAACTTTCCCAAGAGCAACGCTACGCACCTGGCTTTGTTGTTTCAGCCAAAACTAATCCTATTTTAGCTATTACCCTGTCTATTACTATGTTCCCATACGCAGGAATACCCCCATTAGCTGGATTTCGTAGCAAATTCTATTTGTTTTTTGCCGCTCTAGGCTGCGGGGCCTACTTACTAGCCCTAATTAGGAGTAGTTACTAGCGTTATCAGTTGTTTTTATTATATACGCTTTGTGAAAATAATGTATTTTGATACACCCGAAACATGGATTTTATATAAACCCATGGATCGTGAAAAATCGTTACTACTAGCAATCACTGTCTTTTTTATTACTTTTTTCTTTCTATATCCCTCTCCTTTGTTTTTAGTTACTCATCAAATGGCACTTTGCCTATGTTTATGAGCTTAATGATTTCTCGGGGGGACGCAGCACAAAAAAAAATCTTCGCGGCTGATTATCTATCATATATAGAGAAATCCCCCCTCAAGGCTTTAGCCCCCACAGGCCCATAGTGCATAAAAGGTTTTCTGATTTCGTGGCCCTCCCCCGGCCCGGTCTTGCATCCAAAAGGCCACCCTTTTGCTCGATTCTGCTCGATTTGGTTCAAATCCCGATGCTGCGACTCAGTATTTATTGAATAATCGTGAGGCTAGGTCAACTAAGGTACTTGAACGACCACGATATGGCCCAATTCCTATTGAAAAACAAATCGTGGTTATTTATGCAGCTGTCAAAGGTTACTTAGACCAAATACCCGTCGTTCTCATAACGCACTATGAGCAAGAGCTATTGAAATCTATCGACCCAGGTATACTTTCTGCTACTGTACAACGAAAAAACATCACTGAGCAAATTAGTAGTCAACTGGCTACCTCTCGCCATAGATGTACGCGGAGCTTCTTAGCGATTCATCGATCATAAAAAAAGAAGAGGGGCAAAGCAGCTATTTGCTTCACCCCTCTCCCCTCCGGGTATCGGGTAGCCATGGCTTATGAAAAAGGTAGAGCATGGGCAATTTGTCGTTGGGAGTTCGTAAAGTCTCTCATTTTTTAGTTATAATCGTAACCGCGCTCCCTACGCAACGACGCTTCCTCTCCGGAATTTGGGATGGGGGAAACAAGCGCTTAGCGCCTCGGGTTTCCGCATTCGTTGCTAAATCAGGAGAAAAGGGATTCGAACCCTTAACCTTTGGTTTTGGAGACCATTGTTCTACCATTGGAACTATTCTCCTTCAAAAAAAGTGGTTCTTGGTTCATGGAATTTGCACCTATTTTTGTCCATTTAGTAATCAGTTTGCTACTCTCTTTGATCTTAATTGGTGTTTCTTTTCTATTCGCTTCTTCTTCCAGTTTGGCTTACCCAGAGAAATTGTCAGCTTACGAATGTGGTTCTGAGGGCGGCCGTTAGGTTACCTACAGTCATAAACGTGTGTGGCCGAACTTCGCACGAGGGGTATATGGCTCACTGGAAGCTGGTAACGGCGGAGGGACCGAAGCATGCCATAAAAGCATCACTGAGGGCCGGAGGCACGATGGGGGAGGGGGCCAACCAAAGCGATACACTCGACCAAAGGGTCCGAAGGATACTTATTTGGCAGGGTGAATGGGCCGGAAATGGCTTGATGATTTCAGCACGCAAAGACCCGTCGGCGGGCCCAAAGGGCACGAGACTTGCCGTGCGAGGTGCTACGCACTTTGTTGGGCTAAAGAGTTCGGCGGGTCGAAGGCGCTTTGGCCTTACGGACCACCTCGCTTTCTGCCCGAGACCGTGATGCGAGCCTCCCGGCACTAACGAGATGAGGTGCTGCTACGGCGAATCGGAGTCGTTTTCGGGAAAGCATACCCTGCTGGAGCTAACTCCGTGCTGCCTTGCGCACGCGGGAACGCACGCGAAGGGACGCAGCAGTCATGCCCCCTGCCTGCAGATGATCAGAATCGGCCAGGCCACGGGTCGGAGTGGAAATATGGGGGCGGATCACCCAACACATTGGGGACAGACGACTAAACGACATCTCGAAGTGCTACAGCCTGTAGGCGATACCGGCGAGGTCCAGCCAGATGAGCGCCGGCCAAGGCGGCGGGTTGGAAGTCAGAAGGCCCGCAGTACCCGGCTAAACCTCCGCTTCGGGAAAGGGAAGGCACTGGAAACACCAGTAATCGGGAAGGGGCCTAGGTATCTGCTTGGTCTAAGCGGATTTAACTCTACACAGCTTATCAAAGCAACTCTGACGGATCTCAGATTGGCTATGACCGACACGGTACGGTATGCGGTTTGCTCCCTGTCAGCCCCTTGGATCTCTAGCTATGAGAAAAAGCGAACAGGCGGACAAAGCGGCGGCTTGAAAGTCCTCTAGCTTCTCCAGCGAGCTATGGGGTACGGCGCAGCACAAAATAGTTTTAATTCACTTGGTCCACCTGCCCCGGCTCCCCCGGCGAAACTTCCCAAGGATGCTCGAACTCTGCAAGGCGATAAGTATAAACTCTGGAATCGCTGGAAAAACGGAGCAACCCGAAGAGCAGATCATTGGTTTTCGAGAACCGGAAAGAAATATATAAATATATATATATATATATATATATATATATATATATATGCTGCGCCCGTAGTGAAAGAGGGACCAAAGTAAGTAGAGTTAGTGAGCCGTGTAATGGGCAACTATTTCGCACGGTTCGGAGGGCACTTCAGTAGGCCCTACATGGGCTGAAGTCCTGACCCCTATTCCTTTTGATGATGCCAGAAGTCGTTTCGATATACGATTTTATCTCGTTTCTATTTTATTTATCATATCCGATCCGGAAGTCACCTTTTTATTTCCCTGGGCAGTTTCTCTTAACAAGATTGGTTCGTTTGGATTCTGGTCTATGATGGTATTTTCACTTATTTCGACGATTGGATTTGTATATGAATGGAAAAAGGGCGCTTTAGATCGGGAGTAACTCTTCATTCGCGAAAGCGAATGGAGTGGAAAGAAAAAATATAGGCCCGTAGGGCTGAAGCTCTCATCGCTCTCTTTCTCCCTCTCCGGACACTTTTTTGGTCCAAAGGACACGAAACTTGCCGGGTATCGTGTCCTTTGGACCAAAAAGAATTTTGGCTTGCCCCCGACCCGCTCGGCGGTTCAATTAATCCTCCGGATTGTAAGTATATAAAGCGCTTCGCGGGACTCTATGTCCCGCACAGTGAATGCTCTCTCCCGTAGTACTATGTGCCTAAAATAAGAGATCTTTCTCGCTATGGGAAAACCACGAACACCATCGCGGAAGCAAATCACTCGTTGTGTCTGCTCAATAGTTGATTATTGGACACATTGGGGTAATTAGCTCAGTTGGTAGAGTGCCTCGTTTACACCGAGAGCGTCAGCGGTTCAAGTCCGTTATTACCCAAGGGTTTTCTATTATCTTAATTATGAATCGGATCTAGCGTCTGAATACATGTAATAATTCGATTGATGTTGGTCACGAGAATATGAAAAAGGGGGGGACAAAGTGGATTCTATGGTATCGGTAACCTGAGCTATAGAGATTACGGTAGATGGGATAAACGGACCATACGGGATAATGAAAGAATCCTATTACTCAAATTTGAGTAACGTGAACGGGGAGAGATCTCATTAATAGACGGATCACGTGAGGAGTGGAGTAGGGGTCGGGACAGCCGGGGAAGGGACCAAATGAAAGGATTACAAGAAAGATGGAACCGTAAATGAATGTGATCCAATTGTGAAAATCACTCTGCCGCGAACGTGACGATATGACAGATAGATTGATATCTAGAAAAATAAAATGAGCCGCCGGGGGCTAGTTCCCGGGCGGGGACCGAAATGCGCAATGGTGACGAATTATCACGAATGTGGCGTAGATATTAGGAAATAATAATAATAACAGTTGTTTCATATTATTACTATTATTGTTACTATTAATAATGGATAAGGCTTATCCATACAATATGCCCTTATTGGAACTAGGAATAGGGCCCGGCGGCTTCCCAAACGGTGCCGTCTATCAAAATATTTCGGCCCACAAGCCGTCCCCGCCGCCGGTCGAGCCCGAGCCGGTCGGGCCCCCATAGATCGGGAATGATTTTCTCCCACCCGGGTACCGAGTGAAAGGATAATAGAAAGAAAATATATATCGACCATCCCGCCCCTGTTAGTAATGGAGACGCTACACTTCTCAAGTACTAGGTCCCTACTCCCTTCCTCGCACCACGTCTACGAAATAACGGCGGCCGACGCATCCCGGAAAGCGAAGGTATCATTTCCCGTCCGTTGTCCGTCGTGGCTAATTGTCTACGATGCTTAGCCGTCCACGCCGCTTAGCTCTTCGCCCGTTTCCCTATCTATAGCTACAGTTCGGTCCTTCTCTTCTTTTTATATCTCTCTCAATAGAAATTGCTATTTCATATAATATTACCGTACCGTAATACTTCATATACGATGCATCATTCTTTATTTCTTTCAATAAAAATTGTTATTCCATAAAAAAAAATGCGTTTAAGAATTTTTAAACTGCATGGAAATTTGTTTAAAAAGATCCGATTCTACTAATGGTTTCAAATTGACTGAATTAGTAGTATCCATCAATAAAGCCCAAAATTCTGCAGGCACGGGTAATGAAAACGAAGTGTAATGTCTTTCACGAAATAATTCAGAATATCACTACCCGAGCGAGTAATTATACCAATTCCCGAAATGAACTATAGACAGATGGCTATAGTTCGAGAGGATTTGTTGCTATAGGTGTAACTTCGGACATCTCGCCTGTGTTACTGGTAGAGGCAACGGATTTATCTCTATTTCTTTCTTGTGAAAATACTGATATCGTATCTTCATGGCGTTCGACTTTTTTTTTGACGCCCATAACTCCTTTTTAGAGTATTAATTACCCTGGGACGGTTTAGTTCTCTGTAATCTGTAACGGGAGGGCTGCGGCGGCCCCCAATTTGATATCAACATCATCTTTTAAAAGCGACTGCATTCGGGCATTATCCCGCGGAAACTTAAGCTGTTTATCCCTATTCCCTTTATAGTTATGAATTTTCCCTATTCATCATTGGCTTTATAATTAGCTAAATAAGCGAGACCCGGACGACCAACATACCGGCCACAAGTCTGCCCCCTTCCACGATCGTATCAACAGAAGGAATTTTAGATTTTCAAGCTGCTTCAACCGCGCATTGCCCCGTGTTTCGTTTAGGTATAAACCTAAAGCTGTGTTGAAAATCCGATTTATCATCTATAGAACCTGCTACGGTGCTGTTCGATGAAGTACCAATCCGAACCACCTATCACGGAGGATTCCCACTCGAAGTGATGGTCAGGGCCATAAAACTCCAGTTGATCGTCGTTTACCACATGATGACGCAAGCGTATATAATAAATGGTGGCAGACACGCAAGTATGGGATATGAAATTGGCCACGTGGGTTGAAAAATAAGCTCATTATTGAATGCGAAATAAGGAACGAGATAAAACAGCCACTCCAGTAATCCTTCCTATCACGCTTCTATGAACGGGGCCCGAATGAGACAAACAGTTAGAACAGATCCGAATGGAACGAATCAAATAGAACGGCAAATTTGGTTTTTTCGAATAGATATATAATTATATAGACAGTTGAGGGACCAAGTAAAACATGTAGGAACATCAAACAATGAAATTTGTGGAACCAGAAAGGCAAAAATATAAAAAGATAAAAGTTCGTAGTAAGTCCCGTCATATTAATTCCATTCCTTTTTCGAGACGATGAAGGGGGGACGACCCCGTCATCGCCAGTCAGAAAATATAGCATCGAGATATTGGCTCCCATGATCCCAGACAAATGAGAAGACAGGTCTGAAGCGTAAACGCCTAGTCAAGGCTTTTCAAGGCATGTCGGTATCGGAAGATGAATTCGAACCCCCGTGTACGGATGGTACGGATGGGGATCCCGCCACTGTTCCACCCTACTAAACTATATTTTCTAAAAAGCGATTCCGAGAACCCCTGGGTGCAGTAAAAATGGTCAGTCGAACACGACTCGCGCCCAAAAGACCGTGGGAAAAGCCATCGGCACTATGTATGTGCGCCGCGATCCGAGTGGGCGGCGGCCCGTAGTGCGTAGGGGTTAAAAGATGGGCCACCAACCACGTGACTGCTGAACTCATCTTCTCGTTTGATCAATGGCCTTCTTACGAACCGTAGGTGCGAGCTTTCCTTGCATATGCCTCTCCAATTCGACTTTGCGTGCTAGCGCTGACGAGACCTTAGTCCCAATTTCGTTTATAATCTGCCGTTTTTCGGAAATATTCAAGTTTACATTTCGCGTTCGATTTCGTATCCGAACTCCGCAATAAATTGGCTTGTTGAAGGGACCTAATCGATAAGTACATCGAGTTGTTGTTATCGGCAGGGAAACCCTACAAAGAGAAGAAGGGGGTGTTCCCTTTTGCTCCGCAGTAAAGTATTTGGGATGCAGAAAAGTCTTTCGAACTTGAGGGGCCCACCCTACTTCTATGGTCACCCTAACCAGTATGAATAGGATCTTAACCTTTCAAAGCTATAGAAGCCCCTAGTCCAGACCTACATATTTTTACTGGTTTAGGTCAAATCAAAAATATTTTTGATTTGACCATGAAAAAAAAGGATAATATTCTAATACCTATATTTGCGGGCGCGGGGTGCCCTCCAATGACGTGGTGCTGGGCACACTCCCCCAAGACACCATTGGCCCGGCATCTTGGGGGGTTTGGAACCAACCACTAGGACGCTGGGCTCTTGACCCATTACAGGGTTCGCGCCAGATGCTTGTTTTTTCCGGTAAGCCTCCCACCCAGGCCCCTGTGTCTTTGGATCCACTAGGGCGCCGGCGCTTGACCCTTCTTTTCTTCCATAAGTTCCCCACATACCTCGATAATATTTGGTTGTAGTATTCGATTCCAATGCAGCTTTATCGAAAGCTGCCGAAATTTCATGTCTGGGTTTTTCCCTAGCCAATAAATAGGCAATCTCTACCTCTAATTCAGCGATATAATTGCCGTTGGGCGAACGCTGTGTCCGTGAACTTCCGTTTATCGAAATCATTTTTACATAATGGGAAGTCTACAGCGTAACTAATAGTCTTCGGGCGAAATTCGGAAAGGGTTGGGGTGTCAGGTAATGGTGCATCATTATCCTTTTCTCGTTCGGTGCGTTAATTGGATCCGTAACCTTGCGCGGCAGGAACTCCTTTAGGCTCAGAACCTTTCTTATTTGGGCCACGAGGCTGGACTCTCTATGTCATCTAGCTCACGATAACCCGTTTGAAATTTCCTTGTGCCAGCCATATGACAAATGTAGTAAACGAAGCTCGGTATAAGTCCCGGAGTCATACGCAAACAACCCTTGGCTCTACTTCCTTTTTTTCGGCACAAGTAAGTTGCATCTCTCGCTTCATGTTTCGCTTCATGTTTTGATGGACGGCGTAGGAACCTACGAAAGAGCCTGTATTGAAACGGCTTCGGCCTCCTCCACGGTTTTACAGAACTATGGAGCTGGAGCCGGTTTGAAGGAAGCCATGTTAATTACGATGAAGTTGCGTTCTGGCATGTTAAGGCCTGTCCCAACAACGCCAGCCGCGATATGCCACAGGTCGCCGGGCCTCACTCACCTTACCACCGAGAGTCATTTCATTACTACTCCCGATAGGTCCCAACCTGACAAATGGGTTTTTGCGAGTTACATACATAATTGTCAAACATGCGGGCTGATGGGAACCCCATGGCGCGGCGGCTCCGGGAGCATGTTCTTATAACGCTATCCTAGAAAGCCTTATCCATTATATTGAACCAGTTGGAGAGGGTCAGGATAACCTGGTAATCCAACACTTTATTTTATTTTCCTTCTATAAAAAATTTGTGTTTTTGCTGCCCCGCCGAAACACACTTTTATCCGAGTTATAAGGTGGATCGGCCACACGTTCGAACATGTAAAACCGCAGAAGTTAATGGAACTGCGCCGCGTGCAACGCATGGCGCCTCCTCGTCGCAGTCGGGTTGCCTTCCGCCAGCCTTCTTCGAGAGCGATAATTTGCGTATTCGTTGAGTTCCATTATTCGTTGAGTTTCATTATCTTACCACGCGCTTCGTCGAAAGGTCTGTGGAACACGACACAGGGCCTGTAACCGGGACCAAGAATATTTGCTATTTAATATGTCGCGGGTAAATTCGGCATTTGGATTCGGGAATCATCTTGACTTGGCTGATTCAATATACGTTCGAAAATTTTGTCCGGACTCACAGGCATTGTACGGGGTTTGCACTGGGGAGCCAAGTAGTGCTTGGCTTTGATTAACTAAAATTTGCTTGACATATGATGTTGAGCTGAGCTCGACTTTGTTATCTTCAAGCTTCAATTTGTACGTGCACTTCGGATACCCCGCGTGCAGCGTTTGAACAGGGTTTTGGTAGTGATAGATGAAGAAGACCTCACCCTCGGTTTTCCGAAACCGGGGGGGGGAAATCACATCAGCGAGTGAGCGCGCTTGTTTGATGCCCTCCTGCATGCTCCAGTAGCAATCCCTCGCCACGCGCACGATCCGATTAGTTGATGTACTTCATCGACGTATATGAAAATGCTCTCGCCGTATTTCGAGAAAACGGCCGCAAAAGCTTGACTTGAGGCGCATGCCCGCCGCAGAGCGGCGGCGGCGTTGGAAGCAGCCACGAATGTCGGCAAAACTGCCGCCGAGGCCCACATGCAGTGGTTCTACGAGCATTCGGGATTTGCTGCCGGTGGGCCGCCGCATCGGAAATTCCTACGGCCGCTCCCGATAAACCAGATTTTGACGGGGTTCGGCCCTTCATAGTCTGTTCATGTAGGTTAATCGTTTTTAATAATTACGGTTTCTTACTAATGTTTATAATGCAAAAATTAATTTAATTTCTGCTTGCTTATTTCGTTCCTTATTCGCCCGGTGCCTACCACTTAGTGGTACGAGATATATTAATGGCTTAAGCATCCGTTAGTACCATAGATAATTAGGAGATGGCTTTGGGCCAAACAAACTGGGTCCGAAGGAGACTTCTTCGGCTTCACAGGGGTTTTTTATCCTTCACTCGCTTAGTTATTGCCAGGTCATGCCGGTTAATGCCTTCATTACCTTATTCGCTCGAATCACGAATAGGCATGTATGAATATACGGCCACTATTGGAATAAGCACTGTTTGTTTATCCCCCCTCTCCCACCCTAGGTATCGGGTGAAGGGGCTACGATAAAGAAAGCCTGGACCTTATGGTTGCTTTTTATTACCAATTTTCCAGTCTCTCGAATTCAACGGAGTTGCAGTTAACTCGGGATCTGGTTCTGGCATTTATCCTTTCGCTACTCGTACGGGGCGGCGGCGAGTCCCTACCACGTTCTGTCCGGTGCGTATACCTTCCCGCTTTTCCGCTCAAATGCACCTAATGAAATGAAAGGTGTATTTCACTCGAGAAGACACTTGCTCCAATTGATTCTAAAATTTACAAGTTTTCTTCTGTTATGCGGCTCGGATCTTCCTCACGCAATTCGAACCAATCCCAATTTACTTTAAAGGGCCCTTCACGCTTCGTTATAATACAAACCTCCGCAGAGGCGACAACTCTGGGTGGGTGCCAGAAAAAAGCTTTCACTATTTATTCCGCTTTCCAATTTCCTTTCACCCGATGCAGATGAACCGACTCCGGCGGAGGAGGCCCTTTTGTCAGTGCAGAATCCGTATCAGTATAATAGCAGGACTCTGTTCGAATAAACTGATACATATGAATCCGTGCGTGAGCGGTGACCGCCGCATAAATTTGAACTGTAACTCTCAAAACCATTTTTTTATTTACAAGACCCGCCTTTACCACAGCTGCATGTCTCGTGACATCCGTAGACGGATCGCCTATCACCTCCATTTCATCAAGATAGGTTATTAAAAAACGTTCTATATCCAATTCGTGGAAACTGAAAATGCGGTAACAGTAATATTTCCCATTTTCCGTGAAACCCTGTCAGTTTTGTTCCCTTTCCCGTCGGTTTTTTCCCTTTCTGCGTCTGACGGCCCCCCCCGGCCCTGTCGTCAGACAGTCGCGAGCCCTTTTTTTGTCTGACAGGGCCCCTGGCCCTGTCAGACAGTCCCCGGTCCCCGCCGCCGTCCCTCAAACTCCACCGCACACTGTACAATTCCTCTGAGATGTACAATTATATGTATTATACCCGAAATCATCGACAACCAAAAAATATAATGTCTCTTTTTTGTAACAAATCATCGTAGATAAGTATTTCTGGGGAAATAGCTTAGTGGTTTATAGCGCTGGTCTGTCAAGCCAGAAGTCGCGGGTTCAAATCCCGTTTTTCCCGGTGAAACTGGAATCCGATTATAAAAAAAACCAGTTCATATATATATTTTTTCTTTTTCGAAAAAAACCAGCTTACATAAGCTTCTTTTTGAGCCCCGGCATACTGGCGAAGCTCTTACACTCCGCACCCCCCGTGCATATGCCGAAGCCTGGGTAAGCAAAAATATTTTTATGTTTTTATTTGGAGGTATGGCTGAGTGGTTGAAAGCATTGGTTTGCTAAATCAGTGCGACAAGAAACTGTGCAATGTAATGTGGTTCAATTCCACAGGACGTAACCCCCGTCCTACCCAACCTGGACATGCGTCGGGAGTAATCTCGAGGTGTGAAGCTCTAGGGACAATGTAATGATGCTTGGGATTCCGTACTGAGCTAATGCTAGGGTGAAGAGACCGGCGGGTCTTCGCGTGCGGAAATCAGAAGCCGGCCGGAAGACCCGTGAAGCCAAAGAAGCACGTAGTGCCTATAAAAAAGTATCCTTCGGACCCTTTGGCGGCGGGCCCTCAATAGATGAACAGTTCGAACGAACTAATACAAAGACCTCGTAACAAACAATTCAAGGCGGAACCGAAAGATCTCCTGGATGAAATTAGGTGAAAAATTGGAATGGTAGGCATCCCGAGCAGGAAGCCAGCCGTGGAAGGGGGTGGTATCTCCGATTTTGATATCATCGTGGGTTCAGATTTCCATCGGGGTTTTTCCAGGTTCTTCCTGTTGAGAGAAATGGTACATTGCGCAGAACTTGGTAAACCCGCATCGCTCCTTTCAGGAGGCTCTGTGGTAATGCGGAGTAACGCAATGCGGGTAGGGGACAGCTCAGAAAGCAAAGACCCGTCTGTAATTGATGGGAGAGGATCTTGTGATCTACACCGAAAGGTGGCGGACTTGAGCATGGGTGACTTGTACCATATCTTTCTCGAGACTCTGATAAAAGGGATATAAAATTCATTTTTTTTCTTGCCACAAGGGACAGGGGCTTAGAGCTGTGGGTTCACCCGTAACACTTAACTTGCCGCAAGGGTTTTATACATGGAACAACTTCTAGTAGCCAATGATGCAAGCATGACTCTTGCAGGGTTACATTTCGGACAGGTTGCTTGAGCCGTATGCAGGGAAACTCGCACGTACGGTTCTTAGGGGGGGAAAGCTTGAGAGGGCCCACCTATCCCAACAAATACAACGATATTGTATCATGGGTTCAAATCCCATTTCCTCCGTAGGGGACGTAGCTCAATTGGTAGAGCGTATGTTTTGCAAGCATGAAGCTGTCGGTTCAAATCCGATCGTCTCCATATGAGTAATCTACCGGAAGAAAAATAGAATAAATGCTTGTAAGAATGCAACTTTATAAAAAGAGATCTCGGCTTCGCACCTCAATGGCTTCGGGGCGGGGGGGCGCCAGCAGGCATGTGCTGGGATATAATCGTTGAAACTGAAGATGGAGAACGAGGTCAAAAGTTTTTATCCGAGCCCGGCGGGACTGTCTGACGGGACCTTAAAAAGAGGCACGTAGTGCGGAGACCTTTCAATCTACAAGCCGCCTCCCTAGGGTCTTCGTCCCCATCCTCTCACGTTGGGTTTTGTCCCCGCGGGGCCTTCCATTGCTCCCCGCGCGCTACGTGCCTTTAGCCTTTCAGGTTCGGGTCGAGCACTACGTGTCTATCGGTGTCGTCCGGACCCACGAGGTTCAGCGCGGGCCAGAGTTATAGTTGAATAGGACGCCGAAATAGCGAAGTCATAAGGTAAGGTCGCCCGGCGTGCTTACGAACGAAAAAAGGGGCCCAGGATGCCTGGGGCTACATCAGGTGAGCGGCTCGCAGGGTCCGTATAGAGAAATGATTGAAGGAGAGCACCTTAGACAACAAGAGAATCCGTTATATCCCGACCGACGCGGGCGCAACTTCTAGCGCACCTTCGATTTACGGAGAGTAGTACGGCCGTTTAAGTTTGCTTCTCTGGCAGTTAGTTGATTCTATACAATTCTTAGAACGGCTTATGGTTGGGAGACAGATTTTGTCACGGAACAGAAAGCTTTTATGCGTTTCGCTTATCCCACCGTAGATATTTATGCTATGGTTTGAATGGTGAACGAAAACAATTAATAACAAATACGAATTATTAGATATGGCTAGCACCAAACAAATCAAGAATGTGATTTTGAATTTTGGACCTCAACACCCTGCTGCTCATGGTGTTTTACGATCAGTATTGGAAATGGATGGAGAAGTGGTGGAACACGCGGAACCGCATATTGGATGGATTACTGAGGCACGGGGAAATTATAAAACCAACGTATCTTCGAGCTTCACCTTCTTCTGATCGGTTAGATTATGTTTCTATAATGGCCCAGGAACATGCTTATTCTTTAGCTGTAGAGATACTTTGTAATTGTGAGGTATCTTCACTAGCTCAGTATATATATACGAGTGTTATTTCGTGGACGGAATAACTCGGATGATCTCATACATATGTGCGCCGTAGCAATGTGTGTGTTTCTAGCGATAGGCCGATTAATGATGCCTAATAGCATCATCACATTATCCTGGAAAGCCCGAGGGGGCATGTGGGGAAGAAGGGAAACGGACCGGCGTGAAACTGATAGCTTATCATGTTATCCGAGCTATAGCTCCATCGATCTTAGTAGTTCCTTTGGAGTGATCCGGCTCGGACTGGTCAACTTGACAAACACACGTGGTTGTGATTGAGGCCAGAAGATTATGTCGCCGGCATTGCGACAAGCCACCGCTTCTGATTCGAGGGTTCGTAGAAAGAGTGGGACATGCCGGCCGGAGCCAGCTCCCGGTCTACCAGCTGCTGCCGGCGTAAACCAACCGCAAGGACGCTTTCGACAAGGCAACAAGCTTTCAACTGCGACGATCGGGGGGGCACGAGGGAGGAACGCCCGTCTATTGGACACTCACCACAGAAGGACCGCGAAGGTATCCAGAATGACCCCAGCTGATGACACGATAAGCTGGGACCCCTGGCCATCATTCCATGGGAGCTTATTCACCACTCAAGGCAGGATCGAATAACACCCAGGCGCGTAGCAAAGTAAGCCTCCGGGCTTACCTATGCACGGATAACCCGACACAGTCTCGGCCTACGGACTGTACGCGGTTAGTACCCGGCCGGGGACCTCGAGCACCAAACTACAGGGCCCAAACTCTATCGCTCTGATTCCGGCTTACAAACTATTAAAAAGAGACTACATGAACTACCTATATCTTACAAAATTGCTACTCACGTTTCAAACGGACGGAAGGAACTTATATACCAGCTACAGAATCTGCCCGGCACGAACTTACACATAACAACCTATGGCAAACCGAAATCGAAGCAGGGCCGGGGTCGACTCCAGGACTGCGGACTCCGATACGCGCCTGGATGGCATGAGAAAATTTGGAAAAAACCATTGCCAGACTCGAGACGCGTAGCGGAGTCCAATTCAAAAAACCTCTTGTAGAATTCTCAAACCAAATGGAGAGGCCTTCCGGGTATACAATTTCCACGCGTTGTACAAGAACGGGCAGTTATCGGACCCGACGCCCTCGGCTTCGGCTTACGCACCTCCAGTCATGGTTCCCGTCCCAGCCGCCGGTCCGGGCACTGCATTGAGAAAGATAAGAACGAAGGCCCGGCCCGGGGGGCTCGGCAATCGAAGGAGGGACTTTGGCAGTATCAACCACTACAGACTAGCTCCGTTCCTCGATGCGAAACTTCGAGACCCATTACAACTTTAATGGGAACCGGTTGGGGCAGGGTATGAGCTTAGAAAGGAGCCCCCCGTCTGGGTCGAAAGCTTGGCCCGCCCAGACGGGGGCCTCCTCCCTTCCAGAGCCCGAGGATCAGATAGCCGGATGCGGGGAAATCTTGCACGTCCGGTTCGGAGGGAGGCCATTGATACCTGTCGAAAGGCCCGCAGCTGAATAATTGGGGTTAGTGGTCCATCCCTTACCATTTACTTGCTTTAACTACTTATGCTACGAATGTGGAAGCACTAACTTCATTCCTTTGGGCTTTTGAAGACCGATAAAAAACTTTTAGGATTCTATGAAAGAGTCTCGGGAGCCGAGACGCATGCCAGTTACAGACGACCGGGTGAAGTTGCGCGCTGCCCTCGGGTTTGAGTGAAGATATTTCCCTATCTATACAATAATTCGCTTATCGTATTGGCGGAGTATAAGACGTGTTAACCAACAACCGTATCTGGAAACAACGATTAGTGGATATTGGTATTGTCACTGCACAGCGAGCTGCGGCGGATTGGGGATTCAGCGGTGTAATGTTAAGAGGCTCCGTAGTATGCTGGGATTTGCGAAAATAAAATCGGCACCTTACGATCGATTTTACGAACGATTGAATTTTGACGTACCAGTGTGGGTACCAGAAGAGATTGCTATGATCCTTATTGGATTCGTATTGGAGGGGACAAAGTATTCGAATCATTACGCAATGTCTCAATCAAATGATCGTAAACTACGTCCCAGCGGGATATAAAATGAAACAATCCATGGAATCTTTGATTCGACGTTCTAAACTCGAGACAGAAGGCCATACCAGCTTCTTCTACCTATACAGCAGTAGAAGCGCCTAAAGGAGATTATTCTGGTGCGTTGCTAGTCGGTGAGATGGAAGAACCAATCGTCCTTATCGTTGTAAAATAAGAGCACCATTGCTCATTTACAAGAACTTTATTTTACGTTCAAACATCAAACGCAACCTGTTCACGGGATAAGACGATGAGTCGTACCTGTGCGCTCTACTCAGCGTACATCCGCACCGGGATGACAGAGTGATCGAACTGAGTTTTTTATGAAAGTGGGAGTCCGGAGAACGGGGTAACAGCGTACCCGCCCGCGTTTGGAGTGGCATCCAAGGGTGTGAGGGGTGGCCATGAAAGGGAAGAAGACCCGGGGAATCGAGCAAGGGCGTGACCATAACAACCTCCTTGGTTATTCTCCGGGTGAATACACCAGTGCGGACGGGTATTTAACCTTCTCCGAAGGCTAATTAATGAACCGCAGCATCTAAAGCGTCGTCATGGACAAGGGGGGGCTGTATTGTTTCCTACTCCCATGTATAAGAGACCCTCGCATCCGGAACATCAAATATGGGCCTGAGGGAAAGTAATATTGTGGTGTCCTTTCTCGCTACTTCGACGCGCCTCCGGCGTCTAGAGGGAGCTTTGCGGCCCAATCCGAAGGGATAAATGGAAAATCGGAACTGGGTAACCCCGAACACCTCTGAGGTTGGACGGGCCAACCGGGAGGTGGGCAGGAATAGGATGGGACAGAGAGCTAAAAAAAAAGATTTTTTACCGGCGACTTCCGTATCCGTCAGTACCTTGTGGGAGCCTCACATTGTGGGCGTAAGGGCTAGTAAAAAAAGGATGAAAAACTATTCAATGAGGCCCGAGGGGGGGGCACTGTCACGACCAAAATACGACGGAAAAGCGCACATCTCAGGAAACTGGCTCGATCGGATGCGGGGAGCCGGGGGACGGGAAACTGTCACCTACGGTTCTGAATTGGCGGCCAGGGCCCCTGATCGACCATAACATGCTAGCAAATGTTGTCACCATCCCAGGTACCCAAGATATTGTGTTCGGAGAGGCAGATAGATAAGACTACTAATTGCACAGGTAGGACCAAAAAAATCTATATTGTTTTCCAGAAACTTATCCCTATCATTTCCCGCCCTTTTTTTGTCCGACAGTGCCCCCCCCCTGGCCTCCTGTTTCGAATATAGAAATATATAGATATATCTATATATTTTGCTTGATTGTGAGATTATCACCGATATGATGCGAATGAAGGCGGCAGGAATAAATAAATAAATAAATAAATAAATATATATGTATTTTAAAATCTTCGAACCTGCCCTACAAGTCTCCACAATGCTTCCCTTCGGCAGCCTTATGAATTGCCAAAAAGCAAGCACAGGAGAGCTCCAAAAAACATGGCCGGTTATCTATCAATAAATAGATGAACCTGAAAAACGGCCTGTAGGGGATAGAAAGAGAAAAAAAAATATATATATATTTTTTTTGCCCCCGCGCCGTTGCGAAAGTTCGGCAACGTCAGTAAAATCTTTTTTTTGACACTTGTTCGAAGGACACTAGACTCGGGTACGTCCTTCTTCCTATAGTCTCGTGCCCTTTGGTCCAACGGGTTCGGCCCCCCCCCAGCAGGGGGGGCGGGCTCGACCCGAACCCTTCAGGTCCTTTTTTCGTAAAGCCGTTCCCTGTCTGAACGTGTTTACGCACCTTCGGACCCAGGCACGTAGTGCGCGGGGAGCGTGTTCTGGCCGGTATGGTGCGCGGTAGAGACATTTACGGCCTTCGGCGCTTATTTCGTAAAGCTAGAGAAGTCTACTCCGGATCCTATAGAGCCAAATACCTCGGGGCCTTCGGACCTAAGAACACTCCTTTGGCTCGTATAAGGAAGGGCCAACGGTTTCGGACTGCGCGGAGCAAAAAAAAGGATATTACTCAATATTTTTTTTTCTTTCCGCGTGCTTCCGGGCTGCGCCCGAACCAAAAAATATTTATTTTAGCGAAGCTCATAACGCTGATGAATAAATAATCTCTGATGATTCATCGATGTAGCTTGCGGAGAGGTATATACATAGCGACTTGCTAAATGCGCGCAATTGACAACTTTGAGGCTTTTCTCCTCTGGAGCTCCGCACTTCGTTTGCTTTGCGAACGAGGGGCAGCGGAGCATAATATAAATTTTTCGGGCTCCGCCCCCCCCCGCGTAAAGCGTCAGCTTTCCATGGGGGGGGCGCATGGGGAAGCAAAAAAAAGATTTTTCTGCATTCTCCCCTGGGCTCCACCCCAGCATAGAGAATGATGGGTAAGGGTGGAACGATGAAAGCGCTCGAGGCCCATGAAAACCATCAGGATTATGCCATTATTACGTAATGGCATAATGAAAAACTAAAAAACCACGTGGAATGACTGCCAAAATATGCATCGTTATTAAATCCTTTGAGAATCAAAGGTCGGGGCTTCTACTTAACACACGCAAGATTGGATTGCCTAAAAAACAAATTTTATATACGGTATTACGATCACCTCATATTGATAAAAAGTCTAGAGAACAATTTGAAACGAGAATACATAAACAATTGCTGGTCATAGAAACGGAAACGCATAAATTGCGTGAAAAGTTGAATTGGTTAAAACTACATGATCTACTTGGAGTTCAATTGGAAATTATCTTTTATTATCAGACCCGTTTGGATAAAGTTCGCAAACCCTAGTCAAATTGCTTTTAAGTAAGTAGGGGGGAAGTCTACATTTCTGGAAATACAAAATCACACCGCTTTGCCTAAGGGCGTAGCACTACGTATAATCGAATAGGGGCCAAAGGGCTACCAAATCTATGATGTTGTATTGCGTAACACGCGGCGAAACATGCCCGTAGGGCGGGGCACTGTCTGACCGATGCTTTTAGGGAAATGAAAGAACTGACAAAGAAAGGGAGACTGTCAGAAAGAAAGGGAGAAATAAACTGACAGGGCACGAGACGAAATGGCGATAAAGGAGGCGCGTAGCACGGGGCGGCGGCCTCCGGGAAGTGCTACGCGCCTCCTTTCCCTAGAGTCGTGTGCCTTTGGCGGCTGCCATAGGCACGGAGTGCGCGGGGAGGGTGTTCGGGGAAAGAGAGGTGCGTGGCACTCGACCAGAGAGATAGCGCTTTACGATTAAAAGGGGGGGGGGCAGCTCTGCTCGTCAAGAAGAGAGCTGCACCCCCCCCTTTTTCAAATCTGCTTTTGTTCGGTTCGTGTGCCAGCTTTAGAGAGACTCAATCCGAGATCATATGGAATAGTGGCCGCATAACTAAACATGATGCACACTTGGTGTACTTAGCTTTCGTATGAAATCGTAACACCTATGTAGTTGATTGGAAGGGGGTGCCTGTGGGCCCCCGCCGGCCAACCACAGGCTGAGGCCCTACTTCCGGACCTTCTGCCCTACGTGATATATTTTATGGCTAGTAGCGAAGCCATCAATCATCGTAGATGATTGATGACACTGACAGTCGAAGAGAGGTGTACCTACGGTACATTCGGTTTTTCGGTGTCATTGATGCTTCAAACGAAATAAAAAAAGGCAAATACACTATGAGAAATAGTTGCTGGAAAGGAAAAGGTGCGCCAAGTTAGTAATGATGCGTCTCCGGCGACAAGCCGGCACGGAGTGTTCCGTGTAAAGCGTCCCACTATCCTCGCGGGGAAAGCCCAAAGGGTATTGTAGCATGTAGGTGAGAAGGGGAACACGGCGTGAAACCGATAACGCTAAGCCGTTCTCCGAGCTAGAGGTTCTATGGATCGTATCGGAGGTCTACTGGAGGTATTCCACTCAGTCTGGCTGTGCCCCCGGCCCAGCCATCATGTCGCCAGCGGGAAGCGCGACCTTCTTCCCAGCCACCGCCCCCTGCTTTTCGGGTTAGAAAACGGAGTGGAACACACTGGGAGACAGCTACCGTACAGATACGGGGAGACCAAAAAGCCTAATGAACCGGCCCGACACACTATAAACGGAACTTGGGATTGCCTAGGGTCACTTCCGGTAACCTGGCTAGCTGGGAGAATACAAATATTTACCATCCTTTGTGTCAGAACCGAGGAAGGGAGGGCAACGGGGGACCCGTAGTAACGTAAATACCGCGAAGGGGGCCAGAGCAAAAAAGATCGGCGGAGATTACTTTGGTAAAGAAGAATCTTATTCCGTTCATCCTGACTGGGAGCTTACCCGAACAAGTACGGACAACAGTCCCATGTGGAAGGACTCCCGTTAACGGATACTCTTAACCAACTGGCTAAGTCAAAAGGATCGCTTGGAGAGCCGTATGCGGGGAGACTCGCACGTACGGTTCGGGGGAAGGCCTTCCAACCAGACGAGAGATCATGGGGGTTGGTGGCCCATCTCCTACCACTAAAACAATTAACTTTTCATTTAAAACGGAGTTCTGCTGGAAGAAATTCATCAGGGCGTATTACGGTTTTTCACCGAGGGGGTGGATCGAAGCGATTGCAGCGAAAAATTGATTTCAAACGAAGCACTTCGTCTATGGGCATTGTAGAAAGAATCGAATATGACCCAAATCGTTCGTCTTGGATTGCTTTAGTACGATGGATCGAAGGGGTTCTACGCCCTGGAAAGCACCCGGCTAGAGCAAATAGTCGAAAAGACAAAAATATGTTCTTTTTCGGCCCACTATTCTCGTTCTCTTCGCTGCCTAGACAAGCTGGGGGAATGAAATACGAAAAAACGAGGCCCGGAGGCGGGCAGATACTGGAAAGTTCTTGGGTCTTAAGGCCACGAGACCTTGGGGCCGAAAAAGTGGCCTTAAGACCTTTGGGTCTTGGTTTACCCAGCGTAGCAGTAGCTGGGGCAAAGCCCGCTTTCTTTGCTTCCCGAGGCCCTTCCTCCCTAACGGGAAGAGAGGGCCTGTCGGCCCTAGGGGTAGAAAATACGTTCTCTCGGAGCGGGGGCCAAAGATGGGGAACGCATAGCGGGGCGACGAGAATAACAAGCCTAGTACTCCCTTGGTCCCAAGGGGCGAGGGCCGGAAATAGCTTGACGATTTCCGCACACGATACTAAGAAGAGGGACGGGGGGCCGGAAATGGCTGGTAGATTCCCGCACACGATATTGGGGAGAAGGACACGAGACCCAAGGGCCAGCCACGTAGTGCTCGACCCTTCCTTCTACAAGCCCGAACATGCTCCCCGCGCACTCCGTGCCGTCGGGCCCTCGGGTTCGGATCGAGTGCTACGCACCTCCGAGCCTTTCACTTATATATTAGCCAGTGAAAAATTGGAAGTAGGCAAGACGGTGATGAATTTTCATTGGTCCAAACCTTCGACCCCGTTAAACTACCATCAATCTTCCCAGAAAGCTAATGACCCTTCGGGCCTCGGGGTGGAGACCGAGCGAGATAGCCAAGCTTGGCTACACGGAGACTACGTTTCTAGTGAGAATAAATACATACTTGATTCATATTATCAAATGGTCGGAAATTGCATACCATTAGCCAAAATACCTATAGGCACGTGGGTACATAATATTGAAAGGAACCCAGGTCAAGGCGCAAAGTTTACTCGAGCCGCGGGAACCTTTGCTCAAATAATTAAGAAAGTTGAGAATACACCACAATGTATTGTGCGGTTACCTTCGGGTGCTGACAAACTAATAGATTCCCGATGCCGAGCTACTATTGGTATAGTTTCTAATCTTAATCATGGTAAACATAAGCTTAACAAAGCGGGACAAAGCCGGTGGTTAGGCAGACGCCCCATCGTTCGGGGTGTGGCTATGAATCCAGTTGATCATCCCCATGGAGGCGGTGAAGGACGCACTAAAGGAGGTAGACCTTCGGTATCACCTTGGGGCAAGCCCACCAAAGGTGGATTTAAAACAGTAGTAAGAAAACGCAGAAATTAGTTTATGACACGCTCTATATGGAAAGGTCCCTTTGTGGATACTTGCTTGTTCAAGCAAAAAAAGATTAGGTGGAGAATTTGGTCACGTAGATCTTGTATTTTGCCTCAATTTGTTGGTCGCTATGCACAAATTTATAACGGAAAAGGTTTTGTTGGTTTAAAGATTACTGAAGAAATGGTTGGTCATAAATTTGGAGAGTTTGCTTCCACACGGAAAACCTCCTCCTTGGGTAAGAGAGCTTTGCCCTCGAAAACCAAGATCAAACCAATCAAAAAGGTACGATAGTAAACTATGGCACAAAAAGTCAATCCGATTTCAGTCAGACTCAATCTGAATCGTAGTTCAGATTCCAGTTGGTTTAGTGATTATTACTACGGAAAATTGTTGTATCAAGATTTAAATTTTAGAGATTATTTTGGTTCAATACGTCCACCTACGGGAAACACGTTTGGCTTTCGTCTCGGTAGGTGTATTATTCACCATTCCCCTAAAAGGACATTTATTCATGTATCTTTTCTGGATCGACTTAGCCGATCAAGACATCAAGGCCTTGGGGCACTACCATCTGTCAAGTCGATCGGGCGTATTAACGACGATACAGTAAAACAGAGAAATGAAGTCGGGATTTGGCCCGGAAAACGCCGCTATGAATACCATGGTCGATCGCCATCAATACATAAGATTGACCAATTACTTCGAGTCAGCGATTGGATGGCCGACATACACTCTACTTTTCAAAGTATCTGGCCGAAAGACGAAAATGATGACGGAAGAGCCTCAGAAGAACGCTATGCGTTCTCTCGCTTCGCGCCTTCCATCCCGGTAGCTGTGCGTGCTGAAAAAAAAAAAGATATTTTTGGGTCCGAAGAAGACTTCTTTGGTTTTACCGGGCGTGCTTCCTTGGATTATTTCGTAATGCAATATTTCTTCAATCTGAAGAACCAAATTCAATTCGATCCTATGGTTAACAGAAGTCCCGTGGCACAAAGGCTAGCTAGAACATCCACGATTGGGGAAGCAATTCCGCCGGCCAAGCAAGGAACACAAAGCGGGGAGTCAATTCGTCAACCCAGGTCCACATTGTATTTCGATGCTATCATATTCTTAAGGTACGCCCGATTTAGGAAAGCTACATCTCTTTCCAGTCGTTATTATTATTTGAAAGAAATGCAATCTTTATTTCCTAATCAAACAAAAACTAATACCTTAATTCAGCCAGTCAAAATAGCTTCTGTTTATCGAAGTGCCTCTCTAATTGCTCAAGAAATATCTTGGGAACCAGAACAAAAAAAATCATTTCGACAAATATGTAGATCTATATTTAAACGAATTAAAAAATGCCCATATGTGAAGGGGATCCGTATTGGTTGTTCAGGTCGATTAAATGGTGCGGAAATAGCTAAAACTGAATGCAGAAAATACGGCGAAACATCTTTACATGTTTTTTCCGATCAAATCGATTATGCGAAAACACAAGCATCTACTCCTTATGGAATCTTAGGTGTCAAAGTGTGGGTTTCGTATTTTCTAACACAAAAAAAAGGGACAAGTTGTGCTATATCCAAAACGTACAAAATTTCGTAAATATCGAAAAGGCAGATGTGAAGGTTGCGAAGCAGACGGTACAGAACTTTGTTTCGGAAAATACGGCATTAGAAGTTGTGAAGCCGGCCGTATTTCGTATCAAGCGATTGAAGCAGCGCGTCGTGCTATAAGCAGAAAATTTCGAAGAAATTCTAAAATATGGGTAAGAGTTTTCGCAGATATTCCTATTACCAGTAAACCGGCAGAAGTGCGAATGGGGAAGGGCAAGGGAAATACTAAAGGTTGGATTGCTCGTGTGTTGAAAGGACAAATCTTATTTGAAATGGATTGCGTCAGTCTGTCAAATGCTCAACAAGCTGCTACATTAGCCGCGCATAAACTGGGGTTGTCGATAAAGTTTTTTAAGTGGTCATGAGAAGGAGAAGAAAATAAGGCAAAAAGTCAAAATTAGCTTGTAACCTTCGTTACGTTAGTCAGCTCTATTGGAGAAGTCCGCCCTCGAGACAAAAGTGGCATTCCGCACGCTCCCTTTCTGGTCGAGTGCTATACACCTCTCTACCTGGTCGAGTCCCACGCACCTACAATCAAGATTTCTTTTATGTTCTGATCAGCCCTATGTATATGCTCAATGGCGCTTCGCGCCTTTACTTATTTTATTACTGCGTTTCAGTGTTACCACCCTTGTGTCGGCCCGGATTATGTCAGACAGTCGCAGGCCCCCCTTGTCGGACAGTATCTTGGTTTTGTGGTGTCCGACGAAACAAAGTCCGGGTCCCTTTCTTGTACAGATTAATACGATTCGATATTGCGAGGTTCGACATCGACCCCGATAGTAGGAGTAGACCTTGGTATATTCACGGGGGTCGCTCATGTCTCGGAGCGGTGCCGCCGACCGCGAAACCCTTGGTAATTAGGGGGGAATCCGACAAATCGGGGGCACCGAGCGAGCAAAATTTATTGCGACTAGTAATGAGACGAAAGCAGGAGCTGCTGAGGCCGAAGCTACTCCGGCCATGTATGAATACGAAACAGAATGACTTGATGAAGCGGTTCTTCGCACAGCTCTAGGAACGGAAGGTAGCCCTTGAACCCTAGGAGACCAAGTATTTGGGGACAACCATCCTGCCGGCCTAACCCAAGGATTTGGAGGGCCCCCCAACACAAGGGCTAGAAGCCGCCGTGAATCATTGGAGAAATAGGATGACACCTACTCCCTCCAGCAAGCCCAGCTCCCTCGAAATGGATCCCTTCCCTCCTATTTTGATTGAAGACCACTGTATTTTTTCGCACCCCACTAGTGGATTGATTTTGCTAACCCCACGAATTGGGTCAAAGGGATTATGAGAGCCGGCGTTCAACGCCCGAAATACCCCCCGAAACTAAGAACGTTTGCTCTTGTATCTTCTCGATCGGTACCTCCCGTACTCAAAGTATACTAAGATCTTGATACTCGTATTGTTATATGTACAGCTCGGCGTAGTTCTATACGTATTATCCTGCTTCAATCGTTGCGGAAGGTTACTTATTCCCAATCTCTCACAGTGGGTGGGAGACCTTATTCAAAGATCTCCCGCTCCCTCTAAGCGTTACCCGACGGCAAAAAAGAAATACATTTTGCAGGCAGATCCTTCTGAGCTAATCCGAGCTAATCATCCGTGACCCATCGCAAATAAATATGTGTATATTTTTCTATCGGGAGAAAATAAAAATGGAAAAAAAGATGATATATTTTAAATGAAAAACTCTTTGCAAAGAGACAACTTGTTTTCTCCCAATGAACCGTCAATAGTAACCCCATTTTGCTAATCCGGTGTTACTATCGAAAAGGAATATTACCTTTTACTATAAGTAGTCGCTTATTATTGGCAAGCATTGCTCACCTTCGGACCCATCGGTACGGAGTGCGCGGGAAGCGTGTTGGGGCCTGTAGATTGAAGCGCTTGTCGATTGAAGCGCTTATAGAGGCGCGTGGTGCTTGCTATCTCTCGTACCGCGCTCACCGGTCGTTCCGGCTACAACGCGACTTCAGCCCGGATTGGCCGCGCAAATGGGTGGGCTTTGGCACTTTTCCATGGTTGGGAAACCGGCATAGCTGCTTATTTCGCTAGTCGCACGTTGCACAATCAATATTGTTACTGACTTAATGACTGGGATAACAACGCCAAAAATATCTTTGAAATGTTATCGGCGGACTTTCAGGAAACGCCAGAAGACTTACAAAGGATTCGGACTCAGTCCCGCCAAGAGCCGTCGTTTACGCGCAGTCTTCAGGAAGGGATCAAGAAGGTGGTGGTCATTATGGGTGCTGTCAAACAAAAGTGCCTGCGATGTGAAGTAGGTCGAATCTCTAGCTAGGGTGCGTGGTCTTAACTTCGCACCATGACATCAAGTATTACTGTCTCCATATCCATCGGGGTGAGCTGATGACTGCTCGCCCTCCCCGATAAACAATTGGGCTGGTACATTGGTTTTCGATGCCCCTGATGCTTCCATTTCAATAAAAAAAGGCCAAATCGAATTATGTTCTCTCCAAATAGACTCGAGTTTCATTACGATCAGGTAATACGTCCAGATTTATTGCTAAAAATTAATTACGAAAATATAATGGAAGTTCCCAGATTGTGTAAAATAATAGTAGTTCCAAAGGCACCCTCGAGTTCCATAAAGAATGTTAAATTAGCCATGGAAATTGTTTGTGGTCAAAGATTCATACAGACACGAAGTAGAGGTTCGACAGGAAAGTCGTTTCAATTTAATAGATTAGTAGTAAATCAGGAGTCCAAGAGAGACACAGGATATGTCACTTACCCAGCACGAAGCACTCTACGAGGGCATATCATGTATAATTTTTTGGAAAAACTTGTTACAATAATATCTTTTTACGATTATCCGGTCAAAATACGTAAAAACTCCATTCAATTATCAATGGCAACGTCGTTGTTACGATTATTTCCCGAAATACAGGATCATTTCGAGATTTTCGAGCATATTCGAGGGTTTGATGTAACTATTGTCACTTCAGCCAACACACAAGATGAGACTGTAATTTCGTGGAGTGGCTTCTTGCAAAAAGAGGTTTAGTCATATGTCAAATCAAATTATACGGGATCACAAACGTAGATTGCTTGTGGCTAAATATGAATTGAAACGAATGTATTATAAAGCCATTTGTCAAGATAGAAATCTTCCTAATAAGATAGTGCGACCTGTTCACAGGTCAAGACGTTGAGTCACGCCTGTGCGCTCTATTCCGCATTCATCCGCACTCGGATGGCGGAGCGAGTGAACTGAGTTTCCATGAAGGTGAAAGTCCTTCTCCCTCGAGAACAGGGTAACAGCGTACCCACATGCGTTTGGAGTGGCATCCAAAGGTGTGAAGCCGGGTATAAAAGGGATGAAGAACCCGGAAATTTTAAAGCCTTTTCCGCAGTCTTCGCTCCCCCGCGGGGATAAGCGAGTTTCGCCCCCTGGGAAGTGGGGAACGAATAATCTCTAGCAGGGGCGTGACAAATACCCTTGGGTATTGTCCGGGTGAATACTACAGGGTGGTTATTCTACCCACGAAGGCTAATTACTGAACCGTAGCATCTGAAGCGTCGTAATAGGAAAGCGGGGTGGTATTGCTTCCTATTCTTTAGGAGACCCCCCGCCACGTCCGGAATATCAGACAGAGGCCCAGGGAAAGGTATTTTCTGCCCTTTCCCGTTCTTTTAGTGCGCCTCCGGCGTAGAGCGGGAGCCTTACGGCCCAATCCGAAAGGATGAATGGAATCTCGGAACTGTGTAATCCCGCGCACCTCTGAGCTCAAACTCAGGCGGGCTAACTTCATGGTGTGTGGGATTGGGATAGGGCAAAAAGCTAAAAAAAACTTTTTTTTGCCCGGTTGTCACGATCGGGATATGCTAAAGTGTCCATGCATCCCAAAGGATGAAAGAGCAGTCAACATATATGCTTCAAAATCGAGGATGAGAGACACAACGTCTCTTTAAGTTGTAATAATTTATCAATCTGGGTGCAAGGAGCCGTATGATGGGAGACTATCACGTACGGTTTTGAATCAGGGGCGTCGGAGGAAATTCCACGTCCACTGTAACCGTTATGAATATTTTTTTAAGTTGTCTAGGTTGCCAAGAAATAGTTCCAAAACACGAGTAAGAAACCGGTGTATTTTCACAGGGCGCCCTCGTTCCGTATATAAGTTATTTCGCATTTCTCGTATAGTTTTTCGTGAATTAGCTTCTAAAGGTTCTTTAATAGGCATAAACAAATCGTGTTGGTAGCCGATAAAAGGTTAGCTCTTCGAGGAGTACCTATATATAGGTCTTCTTTCACTGCCTCCCAACCTGCCAAGTATACGAGGCGCTCATAAAATGAAATACGTTTTTTCCCCTGCTTATGATTCGAACATTTGGTTACTACACGCTAAACTTTCTCCAGGTAGAATCTAATAGCTGAATTAGGAATGGAGCAAAAAACAACAAATATTTTTCCGAACCCGGCGGCGGGCACGAGAAATAGGTGGGAGGAGTGCCCGAAGTCTTCTAAAAATGGCTTAGAAAGAAGGCGAGAGTGCCCGAAGGGCCCGCGACTGTCCGACCGACGAAAAACGCTTTTTTCGGGCACGAGACTATAGGGAGGGGTGAAACCACCAATTTAGATATATGTCTCTTAATAAAGAATAAATCAAACGCCCCGCGAGGCGCGAAGTGCTGTTCGAATCGAAAAAAAATCTTTTTTTTATGCATACATTAAGTAATCTTTTATCTGGTATAAAAAATGCGCAAGAAGCTCAGAAGCGTGTTCCTTATTTTTCCCCCTTCAAAAAAATGAGCGAGAGAAAAAAACGCTTCGTCTGCTCTGCTTGTAAAATTACGCCTCGTGTTTTCGTTTCGCGTCTTTGTTGGGATTTTTGCAGAATTCTGTACGATGAGGGTTATATCCACGGATTCTCTCGGGAAGCAGACGGGAGCTTGAGAATAGTCTTGAAGTATCATTTTTCTGGAATAGGTGTAATAAAAAAAATGGAAACAATATCTAAACCAGGTTTTCGGATTTATTCATCAAAAAATCGTTTATCAAAAAAAAGGGAGGGACTTGGTATAACCATCTTATCCACTTCAAGGGGAAATTTGATATGTGATCGTGAAGCACAAAAAACCAATTTTGGTGGCGGTGAGATTCTCTGCCAAGTTTTTTAAAAAAATCAAGTAAAGTTTATGGAAGCCAAATTCTTTTGTTTTTTGGAAATAATTGGAGTTGGATATAAAGCCAGTACTAACGCACAAGGCTCTATTTTATATTTGAAATTAGGATTTAGTCATGAGATTCGACTTCAAGTTCCACCTTCAGTTCGCGTTTTTTGCTTAAAGCCTAATCTTATTTGTCGTACTGGAATGGATCATCAAAAAGTCACTCAATTTGCTGCCATTGTCAAAAGTTGTAAACCTCCCGAAGTTTATAAAGGGAGGGGTATACAATATCGGAACGAAATTATACATAAAAAACAAGGGAAAAAAAAATAAATCATGTCATATATTTTAGGAACCAATCTGAATTCCAATAAACAGGTGAAAATTGCCTTAACTCGAATCTTCGGAATTGGGCCCAAAAAGGCAATTCAAGTTTGTGATCGATTAGGCCTCAGCGATAACATTAAGGTTAATAAGTTAACTAAATATCAATTTGACCAAATTCTGGAAATAATAAGTCAAAATTATTTAGTCGATTCGGAATTGGAGAGAGTCATTCAGAGGGACATCAAACGATTAATTAGTATTGGTTGTTATCGCGGGTTTCGCCATAATGCAGGATTGCCCTTACGCGGCCAACGGACTCATACTAATGCTAAGACTTCTCGCAAATTTAGAGACATTTCGATCAGAAGTTGAGAAAAGTTTTTTTCCAGTTCGTACAAAATATCTTTGTAATTAGTGAACGGATTGGATGGATCATAAAAAAACGAAATCGATGATATCGAGCAACACCAAAAACATTCAATAAACAATCATGCAAGAAAAGCAGGGTATTACTGATATGCAAAAAAAACACTGTATTACTTATATTCAATCAACTTTTGGTAATACGATTATTACTCTAACGGATCATGACGGAAATACAAAAACTTGGTCCTCCTCGGGTTCAGTGGGGTTTAAGGGATCTCGTCGCTCAACCAATTATGCTGCTCAAGCAACCGCAGAAAATGCCGCGCGAGCTGCCATTCAACTTGGATTTAAGTTTGTTGAAGTGAGAATCAAAGGATTGGGTTATGGAAAGGAATCTTCGCTACGTGGTTCAAAACTAGGAGGTCTTATTATTACCAAAATTCGCGATGTAACCCCAGCGCCACATAATGGATGCCGACCCCCTAAAAAACGTCGTGTTTAAATATCATCATAAAGTGCTATGTCATCATAAAATGGTAAATTGAGGTTCAAGAGTAGAAAAAATTTTTTTAGGGTCCGAGGGAGACTTCTTTGGGATACTTCTTTGGCTTCACGGGGCTTAACCCGTCCCTCGTAAAGGCGAAGAAGGAGATCTACAAGCCATGTCTGGCCCTCGGCGGCCCTCGGACCCACAAAGTGCGTAGCACTTCTCTCTATAGTATCGCGCCCTTGGGCCGATAGGGTTCGGGCTTTAGCCGATACCGCAGTGTCTCCGGCCGGGCCGACGCCGGGGAAGGGCCGAAAACAAATAAAAATTTATATATATTTTTTTTCTTTCGTTCTATGCCCTATGGGGAGTCTGCGGCTTACGGCTGCACGGTTATCTCAGGCTCCCTAAAATGAGAATGATAGAGCTTGGGTCGTTTTCGTTCCCGGACTGAACGAGTCTCGTCGACTTCAGGCCTATTCAACCATCTGGGATGGTTTCAAGTCGAAATACGGGAAGGCTGGGCGCAGCACAAAAAAAGAATTTTGTTCTCCCCCTAGCAATTACTATGCCCCAGGGGCCTCATGAAACTGATTATGAGGGCACTGCTTGGTCCGAAGGCCCTTATAAGCAAGCGAATTAGGTGACAGAAGTACTGAAAAAGGAAAAAGAATAAAAATGAGCTTTAGTCAATTATTTCCCAAATATAATTCTAGTTTTAATCCATTACGTGGGAGTGCTATACAATGTTCGGTGATACGATTACAACAAAACAAGGTCTTGGTGGATACAGGACTGAAAACTCCAATAATTTGTTTCCAACATGAACTGAAAAAAGTGCCAATCACAAAGCAAGCAAGGTTTAATTTTGGAATTGAAGATGTAGAAGTGTTTGGTGAACCAAAGATGCTTTTGCCGAAACCATTAGAAATAAGATGTAAAGGAAAACTAGTTTGGATTGAACTCACCAAGATTTGGCGAAGTGACCAAAATTTGGTCAAAGGATTTATTTTGAATTCAGTGAAAGGAGGTTATGCTGTAGCAATCGCAGGGTATATAGCTCTTCTCCCCAAGAGTCTTCTCAAAAGTAGAAAAGTATTTTATAGTCAATGGAGAATATTCTCCATTTTGAACATGAAACCAGAAATCAGTAATATCGTGGTAAAAGAGATTGGTGATGGCAAAATAGATTATTTTTCGACGCCGAGATCGCATCAGGAACGAACAAAGCATTTAGGCGCGAATCCGAAACACCGGCGAGACGTGGAAAGGAACACGAACGTCAGGAAAAAAAATCTTTTTTCCGAGAAAGTTCCTACGACCAAAAGGACCAAACAGAGCTTCAAGCATTTAGGTCCAAAGCCTCCTCTCACCTATACCGAGAAAAAACGTGAAACTACTAAACAATCCACCAAAAATAACGTATTTCGACTCAGAGACCAAGGCCGGGGCAAATAATTAGTTTTTGTTCGTGCGTTAACGCGGTTAAAAACTAGATGCGAAGAAGGGATGTCACGCAAATAATCCAGTGGTGCGACTACAAGCGATGTCTCATCGCCCCAAGCCTCAGGTAATGCGGGGGGGGGTATGCCCACATGTATACTCAGGACCTCAGTAATGAAAAGGGGAGGCTGCCTGCGGCCCTTTAGTTAATCACTGAAAAATTCTTTTCTTTGCGTTCCCGGCCGGCTTCAAAATTTCCGGCCCATGACGGAGTACCTCCCCCAGGTTTCGGGCGGGTCCTTTGCGAAGCGAATAAAAGCTCTGCTTTTTTGTTCTGGCCTGATACAGGCATGATTCCTCCGTGTCCTTCGGACCCAGACTACGCGCATGGCCTCGGATGATAAAATAATTATCCTCCACCCAGAACGACTCAGAGCGCAAATAAAGTATATATTTTATTTGGCTGGGCGGAGCGCGATTCAATAAGTATTGGAATCGGTAAAAAAAAAAGTTAAAAAAAATGCCTCAACTAGATCAATTTACGTATTTGACACAATTCGTTTGGTTATGCGTGTTTTATATGACTTTTTATGTATTATTATATAATGATGGATTACCCAAAATAAGTCGGATTATCAAACTAAGGAAACGACTGGTATCGCAGGAAAAAGTAGGCGCGAAGCAGAGCAATGACCGTGTAGAACAGGATGTGGTTTTCAAAGAATGTTTTCAAGCCAGTGCAAACTATCTGTACTCAAGTGTATCCGGAGCATCTGAGTGGTGTAAGGGAATGGTCCAACTCGCAAATACTAATAAATTGCAACGAATGAATAAAGATTATGTATCTTCTTTGGGAGAGATTAGTGTATCACAAGTGATCAAAAAGAACGCACTTTCAACCTCGAGTCCTTCTACTTATCAAACAACTTTTCTAGCTTCACGTCAAACCACCGCTCTTAACAAAATCTATGTTTTACGCGGACAAAAGAGAACTCTGGCGAAGATAAAGAACGGACCAAGAAAAAAAAAAATTTCATGAGATGTAACGGGAAGGTAAAAAAAATGTTATGTAGAACTAACGCCCTACATCTTCGGCCCCAACTAGATCAATTTACGTATTTGACACAATTCATTCGGTTACGTTTGGTTCATATTACTCCCCATTTCGTCTCATATTCAGTATTGGTTTTTACCAATACTGAATGGCCGCCCCGTATCCTACTAGGAAAACGACTGGTACCGCAGGAAGAAGTAGGCGCGTAGCAGAGCAATGACTGTGTAGGGCAGAATGTTCTCACGAGTGAACCAAGTGGGTCCGGGAGTTGGATAGCTCTAGATTTAGTGTACCCGACTTCCATTCGCTTCTTTCCTATTCTTGGTTTTTTCATCTGAGTCTTAAAAGATCAAGTGGATTTTTGGTATATTCCGTGTGTATTTTGCTACACGTAATTTTTATTTATTTTTTACAGTTACAGGAAAAGTCTTTTTGCTACGGCTCCCACACTCTGGCTCTAAGATTTTACAAGACCTATGATTTCGATGTATTTCCATGGATCAATTATTCAAGGAGTACGTTTTGATGGCCTCATAGGATTTAACTTGGAACAGCTGTTTGGTTCAGTTTTAAAAACTACGGAGGATTTCTTTCACCAGGTTCGAATTTATTGACCAATGCCCTGGAGGGCGAAGGCCTTCCACCCACATGGGGAGTATCCTTCTTCTCGTGCTCGAAGGGTACCTCCGGGCATTTGCTCTGCAAGAGCAAATAGCTGTTGAGCTACTGCCAAGACCTAACCATTATTCTAACAAATCAGATGTGCTGTTTGGTCATTTTCGTAGCACCAGCCGCCACTCCCATATCCTCACGCAAATAAACCTTATGTATGGGGTTATATACCCAACCCACTAGGCACTACATTTAATAGTAGCATCAAAAGGGCCGCCCGAGCGGGGGGTATCGGTGGCTGACCGCATCAAGTCTTGACCTATAGAAGCCATAAAGACCGTGCTGGGTACGACAGCCACGGCCGTGGGGAACTACCTAAAAGTCGAATTGGATAAATCGGAGGCTGCTAACGGGGCAGCTCATACCGCTAATGGCTCGGAATGGCATAAGCTTTAGATAAGCATTTGGAGCCAACGACGCGATTATCTTAATAATAATGTAACACACGCGGAACAGGAACTGAAGGATGCTATACGGCACGATGAGTCCCGGCGCCGCATAACAGCAGGGTCGGGCTCTACAGTGAAATACAGGGCCAACGAATTGCAATCTGAGGCTGCTGTACAGTCACATACCAAGGCCTTGGAAGATAATAAGAAAATTTTGGGCGATGGCTGGCAAACCTGCCACATGTACCTGCTCCCGAAGTTCCTTCAGGCGTCCCACAGCCTTCAACCGCACCGACCCCCCTCCGGCGCCGCCTCTACCACAACGTCTCGCCGCACCTGCTTCGGATACTTTATAACTCGCTATCACCTCGCATTTAGCTAAAAAGTACGGGGTTCGTGATTTATTATCAAACGAAAAACCGGCGGCTATGGGAGCAGCTTCATATTTAGCAAAAGGGAAAGATTGGTGCTGTCGGTTTCCGGAGAATCTCGCGTCTCTTTTTTAGGACTCGGGCCTATTGAACAATAAGCTTATAGTTCTATTGGACACGTAGGTTATCTGTTCATTGGTTTCCCATGCGGAACCATATAGATTTATTAATGACCATTAATGCTTTTGCCATAGTTTTAGTATTACGTCGAAACAGTTTCAAACTATGGTTACAGCATTTTCTTCGATTGCACCTAAAATAGCTATTCCTGTTTATCTCTTGATTGGTTTCACTCATCAGGACTTTCAGAGAGGGTGGGAACGAAAAGAAATAGATTTTGTCGCGAAACAGAAAGCGTTTATGCGCTTTGCTTATCCCACCGTAGATATTTATGCTATGCCCTGGGAGGGCTTTTGCCATCAAGACCCAGGGGCTGTGGGGCAAGCACATACAATTGCTCAGACAATTTGGGCTATATCCGGGGCTTGAATGGTAAACAATACCAATTAATAAAAAAATAGGTCTACGATAGCAATCCCTGTCTCTTTTATTAGTTCTTCCTTTCCATAACCGTCTTCCTTGTTTTTAGTTACTCATCAAACGGCATTTCGCCTATGTTTATGAGCTTGATAATGGGGACGCATCACAAAAAAATATTTTGTTTTTTCGAAGTATAAATCATTTGGGTTAACACGGGCCGGGCGCTTGCGTTCAGCGAAGACATTTATTCCATTAGCAAAGCCGCGCTGGGTGGAGCCCTTGGCCGAGCGCCCCGAAAGAAACGAATTTCGCGGCTGGAAAAAAAAGGTGAAAGCGATGAAAACTCATAGAGAAACCTTGGGGCATTGGCTTCTTCAAAGAATTACTGCTGCTTTTTCAATCCCCACCATTCTTATAGCAAATGTATCCACTCTGATTTTGCTAAATATCTTGTTATTCTGGCATATTCATGTGGGAATCGAAGAGATTTTGGCAGATTATGTTCACCATGAAGTAACACGAAATTGGATTTTGATTCTCCTCAGAGTATTCTGTTTAATAATTATCAAATATGTTTTTGTGTTTTTTGTTTCTTGAAAGAATTAAGAACCATCGGTTCAGATGGCGCCTTAAACCAAAGGTAGGCGCCGAGTACGTTCCTGTATTACCGTAGGGGGGCGGGTCCGAGCGAGACATGGGACTAACGGCCCAAAGGCCATGAGACTCTTGTAGGTGGAGTAGGAACGACTACGTACTCTCCCCCCTCCTTCTAGTCTTCGTGCGCGTAAATGAGCCATTTCCGGCCCCATCGGCCCCTTGGGCTAACGGCGGCCCTTCGAGTACTCGACTATAGGGAGAGGAGGCCCCGGGACTGTCAGACGTGAAAGGGAAAAAAAGGGCTTTGGGAATTATTTATTTATCGGGTTGCACGTCCGGTGATTACTCCGGGCCCGGCGCTTTCCCCGGAAAATAGGAGAGAAATATATTTTCCTAGAGCACTTCAATCGAGTTGGCTTTCAAAACAGAGACTATTATTATGGATCTAGTAAAATATTTAACATTTTCTATGATTCTTTTTCTTTTAGGTATTTGGGGAATTTTCTTAAATAGAAAAAATATTCTTATTATGTCAATGCGTGCGCCGCGTAGAGTAGAGTGTGCTCGTACGAAACGTACCATGAATATGTTCATCATGTAAAGCATCCCGCTATCCTTCAGGGGAAATCCCAAGGGGTATTGTAGCATGCCGGGAAAAGGGGAGCGAAACCGAAAAACCCAATTTTTTTGCCCCGAGCTATTAGGTGCTATGGATTCGTTCCCAAGTTAGCTGGAGGGTGTAACCTCAGTCTGGCAGCGACGACCCGACGATCCTGAGACTATATGCCGCCAGCAGTACGAGCGGCCTTCTTACAGCCACCGCCTCTGGCATTGGGGTTAGTTGAAAGAGTGGGAACATACTGCGGGACGGCTACCACAAAATGTGGGTAATGACTCGAATCCTAAAGAACCTATTTTGACACACAAACACGAAACGTGGGAATGCCTAAGGTCGGTGACGGCTAATCTACTTAGGGGGTTAGGGGAGGGGCGGCCCCGTCGTGGAAAGGCATCGGGTGTTCCGTAGTAGCGATTATCGCGAAGGGATCAAGAGAGAGATCACTTACCGGGGACGACTGGCTCGTATGAGTTGTATCGCCCGTTGTGGGGAAGGCTCGCCCCGAACTAACCGGGACTCGGGGACGTAAGGGGAGAGATAACCCTGAAATCGTCAAGCCGGGGGGCTAGAGGCACGTAGTGCGCGGGGAGCGTGGTCGGATGTGCGCGGAAATTGTAAAGTCCTTCGGAACCTTCTTTGGCTCTATGAAGGAAGCGCCGAAGGTTCCGAGGCGCTTCCTTCATAGAGCCAAAGAAGTCTCGGTCGGACCCGAGGAGCGACCAGCGGCCCGGGGACTTTTCCTGTCATTCCCTGCCCGTGGAGCGGATACTTAAGGGGTCTTCGTCGGTCCGAAGGACCTAGAGGTCGAAAATAGCTTGTAGATTCCCGCACCCTAACGGGAGGGAGAACTCAAGCCCACAGGCTGATGGATTTTCGAAAGGAAGAGTTGTGAAAGACACTTACTTGAAGAAGTCAATCCAGCTACCTCAGCGACTATCTAGTCATGGTCATTTACGTACGGAGGACTCCGTAAGATCATTGTGTGGGCCTCCGGGTCAGGAGACTCTTTTGGTTCCACAGGCCCTCTTCCCTATATAGTCGAGTGCCACGCATTTCTCCTCGCTCCGTATGGCCCTTCTTTCGTAAAGGCAGAGAAGTTTGCGGAAATAACTTATTTCCGCGAACGAGTGCCATAGGGAGAGGTGCATAGCACTTTGTGGGTCCGAAGGACGCTGAACCTATCGGGTCGAGCACTATGTGCCTATCGGATTTCGCCCCCCTCGTACCTGCTGGGAGAGGGCGCAACTACCGATAGAGGATTTGTTTTTTCATCTCGGAGAGCCGTATGCGGGGAAATCTTGCACGTACGGTTCGGAGGGGGGCCACCCAAGCATAAAAAAGATTTTCTTACCTTACGCAACCCCTTCCTCTAGTCTTCGCACTACGACGTGCTTCTCCCTATGGGTCCGGAGGTGCGTAAGCACTTACAGACGGGAGACTTACTTTTTCGGCTTCGCGAAAGAAGCGCCGAGAGCCGGAAATGGCTCGATGATTTCCGTGTACGAAGACTAGAAGGAGAGGGCGGCCAAGTGCCCGAAGGGCTGTAGGGTTCGGGTCTCGTGCCCCTTGGGCCCTTAAACTTAAAAGTTTCTGCCCGCAGGCTCGTAGTGCTCGACGAAAGGGAGAAGGTCTCTGCTATCGGGCGGGTGGCCCACCCCCTACCAATTGAGTTAATGTTACTTGCTGTCAATCTGAACTTTTTGGTATTTTCTGTTTATTTGGATGATATGATGGGTCAATTATTTGCTTTATTTGTTTCAACGGTGGCTGCTGCGGAATCCGCTATTGGGTTAGCCATTCTGGTTATCACTTTTCGAATTCGCGGTACTATTGCAGTGGAATTTAGGGCGACCGTTCGCGTCGCTTACAGTCATTGTTTAGCCATATGGAGAAGAATCGCTATTCCGTGCTCACCATATAGCAGCAAACCACGCGAGACCTTATTCCGCGTGCCGGGCATAGAGCTTACCTAAACCCCGTGTAAACGGGTGGGAACCGGAGCATGCTCTAGAAGCGTAGTTGAGGGGGATAGAAGGGAAGGTTGAACCCTTAGACTACTAAGTCAGCTCGCTATTGTACGAGATGAGAACCAGCTGTGACAAATCGGAGTCTCTTTCGGTTAAACTGGACCCGCCGCGGTGAACCGTGCGAATGTGGTGACGCGCACGAATACGCGCTGTCAAGCTCTCAGTCTGTCGTTGATAAATTACGGTAAGACCAGAATGGTAACTTCCGGTCTGCAGACATTGCAGAGCCTCAAGGAGGGAGCAGATTACCCAAACTACTGGGGACAAGAGACTAAACGACATCTCGATGCGAAACGGCCTTGCACGAACAACCGGCCAAGAACTGTAGGCAACACCGGTGAGGTCCACTTCAGTCATCTGGACGGAGGTGGACGTCAGAGAGCCCGTAGTACTCGCCTACCCGAGGGGTGGGGAAATAAAAAAATCTTTTTTCTTTCCCTACTCGGCACAGGGGAAGGGGCTTAAGCGTCTGCTATATTTCAGCAGATCGGATTCAACCAAGTCCTCATCAAATAAGGCTCCCAGGGACCCCGCCGGACGGGTCGATACACGGAAAAAGAATATTTGGGCTGACGCGGATCTTTGGATTTTTGGATTTTGGGAAAAAAATACGCTACGCGCCTCGTTTCGTAAATGCACCATGTTCGGCGGGGTCTCAAGGACGAGGGGGGCTCATATAAGAGAATGCTTGGTTTTATTCCTTCCCACCCACTAGAATCTCACATGAGCGCTATAGTGAGAAAGCAAGTTACTTCATGTAACTCACGCCACTTGTAGGCCCACATAGGTCACTGAAAAAAAAAGCCAAGACCTTGCGACAGAAGCAAATCCAAAGTAAGGTTGAATCGGAGAGCCGTATGATGGGCGACCATCTCGTACGGTTCGGAGAGGGCTCGAGTACCAATGCATTCAATATGTGTCTGGGAAAGAACAAATATATAGATATATATATATATATATATATATATATATTTATCCACTCTATTCAATTGCATGAAGGGTTAAGCACAAAACATGTGCTTCGCCTCCAGTTCTCAAATACGAAGTATAGTTGGGAGAGGCAGGATTCGAACCTACGTAGAAAACCTTCAGCAGATTTACAGTCTGTCGCTTTTAACCACTCGGCCACTCTCCCTATGATAAGTAAGCTTCTATTTTCCGGCGGTGCAACGGGACTCTGACGAAAAATGGGTCAATCCACGCGTGTACCGTTGTTCCCATGGACTAATCGAACAAGTAAAAGGATGTACCGTTGATATATATTATTCATTGCACACTTTACGCATCCTACAGGATTTGAACCTGTGACCTTCAACTTAGAAGGTTGTTGCTCTATCCAACTGAGCTAAGAATGCGGCACATTACTAACCATTTCGCAAAAAAAAAGTGAATTCCAGAGAAGAAAGAAGCTTGCTTCTTTCTTCTCTCCCGCTTTATTCGCATCGCGAATGGAGGCCGAAAGAGAAGAAAGGGTCCGATGGAATGAAACTGGAATGAAACGAACAAAAAATCTTTTTTTTTGCTCTGCGTTTCCCTGGTTCTGATCAGGTTCAACACATGACGAAATATAATGAATTTTGTATTAAAAACTATTTTGGAGGAAGTTCGAATTCGTGTTTTTTGGATATTGATTTGCTCTAGTTTTACATGGTTTACGTGTTATTGGTTCCCAGAAGAGTTCATTTTTTTATCAGCTAAACCCTTTCCTAGTTCGCCTTATTCAGACCTATCTTTCATTTGTACACAATTAACGGAGGCCTTGAGCACATATGTTACTACGTCTCTAATATCATGCTTTTACTTTTTATTTCCTTTTTTAGGTTATCAAATTTGGTGTTTTTTGATGCCCAGTTGCTATGAAGAACAGCGACAAAAATACAAGAAATTGTTTTACTTAAGTGGTTTTTGCTTCTTTCCGTTTTTTCTCGTGACTTTTGTTTGGGTAGTTCCCAACGTTTGGCACTTTTTATACGAATTAAATGCAACATCAACTAATTTACTTATAATAAAGTCACAACCTAAGATTTTTGACCATATTATGTTAACCGTTCGTATCTTATTTATTTCATCAATATGCTCTCAAGTACCTGTACTTGTGATTTGTTTGCTGGAATCGAGAGGAGTGAAAACCCTTATAAAAAATCGTCGTTTTTTTATGGTTTTTTCGCTTTTCGTAGCAGCTCTTTTTACACCTCCGGATATCTGGTGCCAAATTGTCGCTTGTCTACCTATTTATTTTATAATAGAGTTGACCATTTTTTACGCATCGATTATACGGGTTTATAAGAGGCAACTAGCCCCCTTTGACCAACACTAAGCCATGGCCAAATCTCGTTCGCTACTACGCGCCAAGCTTTAACCATTTCTTTTTCCGTCCAGCAAATTTTTTTTGTCTCCGGGTGGGGAAGCGCTGAGGCCCCACAGCGTCTGTTCGCGCTTCGCGCTCACCCTCCCCCCTAGATGGCTTATCGTTTAGACGTACCTGGCCAAGCGCATCGAGGCAATGCGAATCCATCGAGCAACAGAAAGACCCACGTGTTTTGCGTGCCTGCAGGGCGGGCCACCGGAAAAAAATTTCTCTTGCCCTTGCACTCGCGTATTCGGCTTCTTTGCTTGCGCCCCGCGCATGTAGTGCTTATGGGTCCTCTCCAATGGAGACTTCCTCTGTAGAGCCAAAAGAGTCTCCATTGGAGAGGACCCGAGATAAAAATTTTTTTGGTTTTCGACCCAACATCTTTCCCGGTTGGCAGGCCCTCTCGCGTTGGTCGAGCACTAGGGGCCCCCCTTATATTGAAACCGGGGCTGGAGTAGTTCATAAAAGAACCAGAATATACCCAATGAATTTGATATGGATATTTCCAATTGCTTTTCGTGATGCTGCGGAACCTTGGCAATTAGGGTTTCAAGACCCCGCCACTCCTATGATGCAAGGAAGTGCGACATGATGACATTGAGAGCAATATGGGGGGAGGATTCTCCATCTGGCAACGGTTTCTGCCGGACCCTACTCAAGCATGCCTTGACTCGAAAGACTGGGTTTGAAGCCTTGGGGGTAGGGTTAGCTGATAGAGGCAGTGTAAGCGAATGTATATAAACCTCGTCAATCGTAAGGCTCGACGTGAACGGATTAGCCTCTTTCCTTTGGGCATATCGAAACCGCAAGTTCACCGGGGTAAAGTACAGTCGGAAAAATCAGCAAAGGTTAGGTGCTATTAATGTAACATGGTAAGCCCGGATTTATCCACTCCCTATGGAGGTGCACCCGTAAGGGCACATAACGAGATGTGGGTAGAGGAAGCCCCACGAAGCGAGAAGCAAAAAGGGTGGCTGACTTGGGGCGGCATTCAGCACAATGGGATCGAAGCAAGTCTGGGGGCAGCTCGGCACGAGCAGACTGACGACGAAAAGAGTACGGAGAAACGAACAAAACGGGGTGTAGATGATTAAAATTGGGCAACAAGGGGGACTGGAACGGCCTACGCATCAATATTCCCGGCAACCCCGAGTGAGAAGCGCCGCTCGATACAATATACCGTAATGACCGGTGTGTAGTCTTTTTTCGGGGGGTCGCAATGGGAACGAGTGCGTCTGCACCGCATGAAAGTAGGCGGCTTCTACCCGTGACACAAAATTTGCAAATGAATCTAGAATGCCGCCCTCTCTCTTTGGTCGAGTGTTTGAAGGACACTCTTCGCCGAAATGGCTGAGAAAAGAGGGTCTTCGCACTACGTGCCTCTCCTTCTAGTCTTCGTGCACGGGAGTCAAGCCATTTCCGGTGCGTAGGCCTGTGGAGAAATTTCGAGAATGAAATGGAGCTGTATGAGGGTAAACTTTCACGTACAGTTCTTAGGGGGGGAAAGCCCGTAAGGGCCTACCTATCCAAACTAATTGACTTACATCATGATATTTTTTTCTTCTTAATCGTTATTTTGATTTTCGTATTATGGATGTTGGTTCGCGCTTTATGGCATTTTCACTATAAAAGAAATCCAATTCCAGAAAGGATTGTTCATGGAACTACTATAGAAATTATTTGGAGGGCGACCGTTAGGTCACCCATAGTTATGTCAATGGGGCTCAACACATGGGCTCTAAACCGCGCGAGCCTATTCTCCGCGCGCCGGGTATACGACTCATCCTTGCCACGTAAGTGGTGGGAGACCGAAGCATGTCGTAAAAGCGGGATTGAGGGGTCCTTGTCGTTCGCAGCTGGACCGTGGAAAGCCCAAGATCATCTTGCTAACCTGCCATCGCTATTCGAGATGAGGAGCTGCTTCGGCGAATCTAAGTTTCTTTCGGTCGAATTGAACCTGATGCTATCCGGGTCCAAACCGGTGACACGCACGAGCGCGCGCATTCAAGCTCTCAGCCTGACAATGGTCCAAAGTGTACAGGCCGGAGATAGTGCGGTGCCTACACCCCGCATGAGAGCAGATTACCTACATCACTGGGGACAGGGAACTAAAAGACATCTCGTGGCGACACGGCCTATCGGTGATACCGGTGAGATCCCAGCGTGGTCACACGTCTCGGGAAGTCAGAGGATCCATATGACCTGCCTACTGTTAACGCAGCCTCGTAAGAGGAAAGCGCTTTGCGAACACAAAGCAACGGGAAAGGGATCTAAGCATCTGCCATACCTTTGCAGATTTTACTCGATATCGTCTACGGACTCAGCCCCCTGGGATTCCGAGGTGGATGTGTCCGACTATGTGCGGAATGGGGCTGATGCCCTCGTGGACCTTTGGATCTCGTCTTTTCGAAGGCGTGACTGGATATACCATGATCTAAGCAATTACCTAAAGAGTATGGACATATGGAGCATAACCTACCAAAAACTGAGACCAAATCCAGGGTCAATGAGCCCTGGGACTGACGGCCTGACCATCGATGGCACGTCCTTTGATAAGCTTCAAGAGCTGAGAGATGCAGTCCTGGACAGCGGGAGCCCATACGAATGGGGAGGCGCAAAAATTATTTCCAAGCCGGGTAAGCGCGAGAAAATAATATCATTTGGAATTCCCTGCTTCCGAGACCGTATTGTGCAGGGGGTGCTGAGAATGCTTCTAGAGCCTATCTATGAATCAGTATTCTCTCGTAGATCCCACGGCTGGCGATCGGGGCGTAGCGCGCACACGGCCCTACGAACCATACGCAGCGACTTCAAAGGAACTAATTGGATTGTACTAGGCAGCATTAACAAATTATTCGACACCGTGAACCATGGCGTACTCTGCCACATCATGAGACGTAAGATCCGAGACAAAAAACTGATAAAACTCATTAGTGGCGGATTGGAAGCGAAGATGCACATGCCCTATGGGAACATTGAGAAGTCGAACCTGCTAACCCCGGGAGGCAGAATATTGAGTCCAATACTGTCCAATATATATCTACACGGGTCCGACATATGGATGGAGGAGCGCATCCGGCAATACAACCTAGAAAGGAAAGATAATCGTAGCTGGGTGCTGCTTCGGAACCAGGGAAAGATGCGTAAGGCGCGCCCCCGCAGTGACCCATTCGACCCATTGTATCGAAGAATGGGGTACAGACGATACGGAGATGACTTCCTCATAGCTATCCGTGGCGCCCTGTCTGATGCTAAAGTCATTCGTCAGGAATGCGAAACCTTCCTGGGAGAGAAACTCAAATTGCTACTGAACATAGAAAAGACCCATATAAAACATATATCCGTGGGAATTCCTTTCTTGGGGCACCGTATCGGACGCCGAGTAGTACGCACGAAACAGAGATACCAGACCCAAGAGGGTTGGCGATGGGGGAGAAGAAAAGAAGTTATCCTTACCATGGACGCAGACATGAACCAGTTGAAGCTGCGATTGCAACAGCAGGCTTACCTTGCTGGGAATGGGGATCCTTCACCAAACTTCGGCTTGATGAGGTTACCTCGAAGCGAAGCAAACCGACGAATGAATTCAATTTTGCGCGGATACGCCAATTGGTATCGGTTTGCCGGAAACAAACGCCGGGCCATCGCCTATTTGGCTTACGTCCTGCGTTCCTCCCTGGCCAAGATGTTTGCAGCGAAATTTAAACTGCACTCCCTGAGAAAGGTATTCCAGATAGCAGGTAACGATTTAGGTGGGGTGCTCGAAACCCGATATCCAGTGGGTGGGAGTCACTGACTCACAAGTGGAAGCTTGGCAACGGTCTGTGAGTGGGAAAGGTACGCCTAGAGACATCCCGGGCTTTTGGGGAATCAGCCAACCGAACAGGGTCCGAAGTAGACTCCTGCGAAAAAGCGTTGATTGGCCCGAGCGATGGGAGATATATTAACAAGAGAGCGCGAAATTCCGGAAGTACGTGTACAGTTGTGTAGTTCCGACTGACCCAATGACGCGCTACTCGTGTGGCGTTTTGCTCAAGGAGTGGAAAGAATCCCATGTGGACGGTCCCCGGACAGTGTAAAAATCATGTGCGGGGGGGCCCCGCCGACGGCCCCTCGCCCGAACACGCTCCCCGGGCAATCCCTATGGGTGGGTCCGAAAACTTTTTTGCTTTTACAGGGCCCGGCCGAAGAAGTGCGCGGAAATTGTGAAGCCGAAGAGGTTCTACGAGCTAAAGAAGTCTCCTCCCTCGGGCCCTTCCGGCCAAAGAAGCGCTACGCGAGTAGCGCCGCGCCTTCGTTCTAGGTGCCCACCGGGCAACTGGCAAACTGGGCCAGCCCCGCTATCTGAACCCGGAAAGTAATCCGAAGTAAGTCGAGTTAGTGAGCCGTAGCACGGTGACGTGCTCGTACGGTTCGGAGAGCACTTGAGTAATCTTATAATGAGGTTAAATATTTTACTCTATCTATTTTTCCAAGTATTATTCTGATGTTTATTGCAATACCTTCGTTCGCCCTTCTTTATTCAATGGACGAGGTAGTAGATCCAGCTATTACTATCAAAGCTATTGGACATCAATGGTATTGGACCTATGAGTATTCAGACTATAACAGTTCTGATGAACAGTCACTAACTTTTGACAGTTATATGATTCCAGAGGATGATCTGGAATTGGGTCAATTACGTTTATTAGAAGTGGACAATCGGATGGTTGTACCAGCAAAAACTCATCTACGTATGATTATTACTTCCGCCGATGTACTTCATAGTTGGGCTGTACCTTCCTTAGGTGTAAAATGTGATGCTGTACCTGGTCGTTCGAATCAGACTTCCATTTTTATTAAACGAGAGGGTGTTTACTATGGTCAGTGCAGTGAACTTTGTGGAACCAATCATGCCTTTATGCCTATTGTCGTAGAGGCTGTTTCCTTGGATGATTATGTTTCTTGGGTATCCAATAAATTGGACTAGAAAGCAAACAAAATACCGATTGTGTGTGTCCTATTCCTTTCTAAGCAACTCTGTTCAAAAACTTACAAGCAACTTTTCGAATTTTCTATGAAGGTTGAACCTACTATTCCTTGGTTCTTCCCGAGTAACACTTGGGACTACCGAATTTACATACTCATGATTTGTTTCATTTTCACTTATAAAGACTTCATTATTAAAATGAGTGCTTCTTAACAAAATTTGTGGTTAATTCAACTTCTTATTGTTCCTTATGCTTTAGGTAGGTTCCTCGTCGTTTGGCTATTGCTAAGGTTGGCGAGCATGAAAAACTTTCTTTATACCGGAAAAGATTTTGTAATATCTTGTATAGGTAATTCCGGGGCAGAAGCCGTAGCGAGAGCTCTTATACCTATAGTGATTGCGGGAGTCGCTAAGGTTGTGGCGCAGGCGACTCAGACAGAATTGAATTCTCACGCATGCAAATGATATACCAAAGCCTGTAACGACGCCGACCGGTGAACCCAATGGAAAAAAAATTAACTACCCCGCGAGTAGGCCTGGGACCTATAGCACGGAACGCAATTGAAGCTTCCATGATTTGTATTCCAAAAAATAGATGACTTAAAATATTATGTCACTATTGTAAAAAAGCTTCCGTCTTCTATTTCGCTTTTCCGTGCGTTCGATCCCCGTCGACTCGCTTGACTGTTTCATCTCTCAAAACCTACGGGGTGTAACTAATCATGCTTTTATGCCTATTGTCGTAGAAGCTTTTTATTCGAATGATTATGTTTCTTGGGTATCCAATGAATTAGACTAAAAAGCAAACAAAATACCAATTATGAGTGTCTCTCAAAAACATCCTTTTCATTTAGTGGATCCCAGCCCATGGCCTCTTTTGGGTTCACTCGGAGCCTTGGCAAGCACTATTGGTGGTGTTATGTACATGCACTCTTTCACGGGAGGCGGAACACTTCTCTGTTTAGGCTTGGGAATGATCTTATATACCATGGTGCGCCCGAAGATACATCGTACGACAAGAGGAGCTATCCACTCTTTTCTGTGCCGTTCAGGCTAGCTTATAAGCTGGGACACAGGCTCAACTTGCAGATGAGCCATAGTAACATGGCTTACTTGGAAGCAGCAAGTTTCAATCAGAGAACTGTGGGGCTGCCACCGCTAAGACGCTCTGAAAGAGCAGGAGGTAGGGCTAGGATAACTAACTTGATACGCAATGCCCGCGTCACATAGCTCCTCTTGTCTCAAGCAGAATATTACGGCAAGAGCACGGTAAGTAGGCCTCCTCGTAGGGGGGGGGCTGAAACAGTCCACAATACATGGTGTGTGTACAGTACCTGAAAGACCGTGGGGCACTCCGACAAGGAACTAGCTGAGAGATCAGCTAATTGCGCAGGGGCCTAAACCCTTCTGGATCATTGTCTCCCCAGGGACACAAAAATAAGTACTATGTTGAGTCGGGGAAATAACCCATCGGGTGATGGGGTTCGGAGGGCTCGTAATAGCTTCGGATTTGGCAGTTCAGCCTGGCAGTCAAGGAGCCTAGCTATCGATCGCACTGTTCTACCGTAGAGGTGTTGGATGTTGAGACATTGTCTCGTCCCAGCGGCGCGGCCAATCAGCCGCCCATAAAGTCGAATGGTCCGTCCGCGTTCGTATCTCCATTATTCGGAACAGAATCAAGCTTATCCTGGGAGTAATCCCGGCATTTAGTTATGAATCCATCTCAGGCTAGGAAATTTATGCTACAACGCCTTCGGATGGTCCCTCCCATAGAGATTTGAATCATAAGATTTAAAGTTCATAGTTATAAGTGGAGATCGGAGGTGAGAGCTGTTTGAGGTGAAAGCCCCTCGTACGGTTCGGAGGGCAGATGTGTTGAAAGACCCGACTGACCCCTACTTTGTATGGTGGCGCGATGTTGTACGTGAATCCACCTACGAAGGACATCATACATTTGTGGTCCAATTAGGACTTCGCTATGGTATGATTCTTTTCATCGTTTCTGAAGTGATGTTTTTTTTAGCTTTCTTTCGGGCTTTTTTCCATTCTTCTCTGGCACCTACGGTTGAGATCGGAGCTATCTGGCCCCCAAAAGGTATTTCTGTTTCGGATCCTTGGGGAATTCCTTTTCTAAATACCCTTATTCTACTTTCATCTGGAGCTGCCGTAACTTGGGCTCATCATGCTATACTCGCCGGTTTAGAACAACAAGCAGTTTACGCTTTAATAGCTACCGTTTTACTGGCTCTAGTCTTTACTGGGTTTCAAGTAATTGAATATATAGAGGCCCCCTTCACTATTTCCGATGGAATTTATGGTTCTACGTTTTTTTTAGCCACAGGGTTTCATGGTTGTGCGACCCGAAGGACATGAGACAATGCGTATAGCCCACCGGACTATATTGCCATCCCTGCCGACGGGATGCTCCTACCTCACCCTGCGCTCCTGGAAACGGAGAGGGCTCGAAGCGTGAGGGACAAAGTAAAAAGTTTATGATATAGCATACAACCCGCTAGGAGTGCCAAGGCTACTGATCAACGCAAGTGAACTGTGCAGGGACGTTTCGTAAAACCGCACCTACGACGAGTTTTCATTGAGTAGGGCCGGATGTGATTCGGGACACGGTGAATCGGTGCGTGCCCCGATCGGCAAATGATCACCGGAGTATAGCACGGGATCTGAAACCTTGCATTGGAGTCGAAATGTCAACAGGGTAAACCCAATGGGCTCCCCGGCGTCGGGAGGTTCGATCGTGAGATCGGATACCGTCCAATGGGCAGAAGACGATTCAAAAAGCCAATCGAAGTTGGCCAAATCTATTTTTTTCAACCCCGGCCTCTCCTTTCTCAGCCATTTAGGCTCCCGGCGGCCCCTACCCTATCGGGCGCCACACGGGGGTCGTAGGGCTGACTCTACCGGTCTAGAACAATCTACATTTCGCCTCTGGTGCTGACCTGAATCCTGGGTGACGAAGCACTGAAGAAGCCACTCACCACGCGAAATTCGGGTGAATAACTCAACTACGAGCAGTGCGCGTGTAAATATTGGCCAATCGCGCAGTTGCGGCATAAGCAACTCGCAGAGTTACAGAACACTTTAGTGATAGCATAATGCATCATGGGCGCAAAGCGCACCAACAGTCGTCAAGTCGCGGGCCCAGGTCAACCAGGGCCCGAACTAACTCTCCGTTGCTCGAGCCGCATGCGGGGAAACTCGCACGTGCGGTTCTTAGGGGGGGGAAGCTTGAAAGAGCCTACCTATCTCAATTTCATGTCATTATAGGTACTATTTTCTTAATAATATGTGGGATTCGTCAATATCTGGGTCATTTTACCCCGAAGCATCACTTTGGCTTCGAAGCAGCTGCTTTTTATTGGCATTTTGTCGATGTTGTATGGCCTTTTCTCCCTGTTTCTATATATTGGTGGGGCGGGAATTAGGGCGAAGCATATAGCTTCGCCCCCCCTCCTTATGTCGTGGGGAAAGCACGGGGCGAGGGATGGAGGTAATGAAACGGACCCGGGGCCCATGTTATGCAAAAAGCTCAACATCTCATAAGTTTGGCGCATATATAACAAGGTCATTTGTCTGTTTCAGCCCCAGCCATCACGAAGATTTTCCGCTCTAACTATTATGCTAAAAGTTCCCGGAGAAGGCCTTGGAAGACCCTAAGAAACGCTTTTTGTGGTGGACATACGGATGTTTTTTACCTTATTATGATTCCAATTCCTTGTATCCCTTTTCGGTGACAAAGAAAATGCCCGCCGATGGGAAGCCGAAATGGACCGATGATCGAGGACAGCACCGATGAGAAGAACGGATCTGGTAATATTTTCTGCCGCTGGCAATTTCCTCCTTTTTCTACCATTCGGGCTCTTAAAGTACCTTATTTTTCATTTCTCCCTGTACAGAACTAAAACACTTTACAAACGCTACGCGCCTTAATTTAAGAGGTTATGTATATTCTCGGAAAGCCCATTTTCGATACTTATTCGCTCACAATCGCTACGTGGGTACGCGATTCAATAACTTGCAGAACATGCCGAAAATGGCTGAATATGAGGAGGCGCGTCGCGGACTGATCTTTCAGCTACGCATACCGCAATCGGGACGCTTGCCCTAGGCGCCGCTACGCAGCTTATAAAGCACCAGGCGCGTAGCGGCCGCGATTTGCCGAGCCCTCCGATTTTGCAAATAATATCATATAGATATATGAATAAATAAAATATCGATATATTTATTTGTTGCAGACGAAGCATAATGAGCGTATATATGCGGCATGGTTTACAAAATTCTTCAATATTAATACTGTTGTACCCTTATTTCACAATCTATGCGTCCCATTGACCAATATCATTCAGTATTTCTAATCGGGGGCGAGGAAAAAAAAAGCGTTAACCCAGTAATTGGCGAGTGTGAAGTGCTTCATTAATCATCCATGGACCCGGAGGAGCCCTTGCTGTATTACTGCATGCAATACGGTTTTAATTAAACGCCTCGACGCCCTCCTCTCGAGCTCGTCCACCAACTTTATCGCCATTTGCTGGAACGTGAGTCTATGTTTTTTTTGATAAGTTCGATTGTTTCTCTATACTCCGTCTGCAACTATTGCCTCTAAGCATTGATCGATATCCGCGCACTCATTATGTTTATTGGAGGAATATAAGAAGCCACTAGTTTGGGATTGAATAATGCGTTATGAAAGTAATAATGCCATTATGTATTTGCTTTGGGAGTAGGACGGACGAAGTGGCTAGAAATGTGTTTAATGTGGCGAAGGTCTCGCCGAGTGGAAACAGTTTCATTGATTTGTCTGTGAGTGACTACGTTAGTGTAAATGAGATGTTGTGGGCCAGGGAGGGCCGTGGGACAGTGGACTGTTCGTGTGGGCTCCCGCGATGCTGTTGAGCGAATTGAATTCTTGAGCGAGCCCCAGCACTTGGTTTGGGTCCAACCTGTAAATGGTTGGTAACCCGATACAAAGTATGAAATCCCTAGGTGCGGTTCCATAACAACTCTGCGGATCAATAGCCGTATGAGTGGGGGGGCTCTCCCGCCCCGCCGGAAATGCTGAATCGTGAATAGTTCGACGTGGGAAGGAACAAAGAGAAATTTCAATCTGGCTTACGAGAATAAATGAAGTAATTTATCTTTGTTTTCAGAATTGCATTCTGATTTTGACATTGCTCAACATAAATCTGGAACGGTGAAACGGTATTAATGAACATTTCCATGCATATAATTTGTATCGGGAACGAAAACACCCAAATTTATCTACCTTATGGCAAAATCAATCTTATTGGACCCTTGACTGTAAATCCACTTTTCCGAAGTAAGTGCCACCGAACTACCTACCAATGGTCATTGGAATCTCACTCTGGGTAATGCAATCTTCTATTGGAATTCCAATCACTTCATTCTGAACCCGGCGCACCAGATTCACAAAAGATGTATAGATTGAAACCAGTTTATTAGCGTCATCCGTAGAATATTCAACATACAAATCGCGCAGTTGCTCAAGCGCGTCTCGGGATTTTTTTTATCGATCCAAGTCAGATTTATTTATAGGTTCTATACTCACCGAATCGGCAAGATTCTATAATCGTTGACAAACCTCCCAAATCTTTTCTTGAAAGATCGTAATATAACAAAGTGAAGCACCTGTTTCCGCTCCTGTTCAATCCGTTGGTTAATATACATAGATTGGCAATTGTTCCAGCCTATCGCAAATTCCGAATTTTTCGGTGAGTTGAACATACGGGGTAAACTTTTGAATCCTTTGGAATGGAATTCTCAGGAATTCGAAAACCTCTCAGACAAGAAAAAAAAAATTTCTAATCACATACATGGACGAGTTACGATTGATTGGCAGTCGGAGATTTTAGACGATGCGGCAGCGGCCCAACTAAAAAAAAAGAAGTGTGTCCAATCCAATGTTGATATTCAAATAGCCGCCGCGGCTACAATGGCACACGCCCGTCTTCCTATGTATCCCTGCATTAAGGGTGGAAACTGAAAGACACGGATTCCTTTTTTACTAGCAATCTTATCCTTGAGGATCCAGTTTCACCAGGATAATATCTATTGATAGGAATCTTTCGAGATTATAGCCATTTCATGGCTCCGTTTGCAAATAAAAAAAAAAATCAAATCAATATGAAATTGGACATAAGGGTCCGGCTAAAAATCTTGTTGACTGAGGTTGGTTCGAGCAGAGGAATAAAGACCCACGCCGGCCGCGTCATACGCACCATCGAAGAAAGGTTCAATACAAGCGGTTTGGAGCTGTACGCCGCTTCAATCTCAGGGGTAACGCAAGCTGCCCCCCCCATCGCGTGGATCTCAGGAACCCGTGAGTAAAACGTAATATAAAATGAATGTTTACTGGTTTTTCATTTTGCCGATTCTCGGGCTGTTGCCTGAGATGATCCACGTGTCTCCGGCTGGTATTTTCTCATCAGCCGCGTTTGTTGCGGTTCTGTTCCTAGTAAACCGCTTTGGTTGGTTAAAAACGGATTATGCTTCTTAACCTTCTGCAAGACTCGTTTTTTTTCATTATTATTTGTCCCATTGCCCCGAATGGAATGGTTACGAATGCCCGTAGGTATTTATAACGGATTTCACGAACAGCGATCCCGACCAAATAAGATCCCTACGAGCTTGGATTTTGGGGATTAATCCGATTAATCGCGCCCAAAAATGCTTCAATTGAACGAGGCCTGGGGCAACAGAGAAAGCTTGCCCCCTCTCATAACATGTATTGGTACAAAAAATACCATTACCACAACTCTCAGGGAGTTGCATACGAGCCCCCCCCCGAACCCACCTGATCGATCGGTAAAGCTCTTATTTCGATTTCCGACAGTTTACCCTTTATCCACGTTCAAACAGGCAGTCGGGACGGCACCGGAAGAAGAGAATTTAAAGGAGGCTATGTCCGCGGAAATACTATGATAGGTAGCCGGTAACGCGCGCTTATTGGCGCCTCTTCCTCCACTGCTTCAGCCGAAGGATCTTCAACTACATAGCGGACCGGATAGTCGTCCCGGTTCCCCTGTCAACTCCTGGTGAAGGTTGTGCGGGGCCGGGATATGGAACTGGGCACGGCAAAAATGTCTCCGGCGGCGGATATATACTGAAATTTATGGAGCGGCTGCGAACCTCTCTGGGACCGGTGCCCAGGGTGCTCTGCATTGGCCGTGGTCCCAGGACGAGCTGGTAGTAGGTATTGATGCTTGCGTGGGCGTTCAAATAAACGCAGCAGGATCCAGAGACGGTCATGACGTTGAACGTCGTAGAGCGCTGCTTTACCCGGCTTATGAGCGTTGGTGTCCCCGTCGAAATTTTCCATAAGGTGCAAAACTCATCACCTAGAATCATACTCCAAGCCCCGAAAACTAGCTTGGATGCTATTAAGCAGCAATCCGGGACACTAGGGAACTAGCCACCTGGCTGGTTATTAGAACTCGGTTACCGATTGATCCACGCCCGGGTCTCTTGTTTTATGGATATTATGATTGGGTCACATCTATGTAGAAGTTACTCAGTCTGTAGACCGAGTACAATCTCGGATCTCATTATCAACGGATGGAGCACGAAATCAGCGGTGCGAGCTGCCGCTCACTCCGCGTTGAGGGGGGGATAGGGATCAAAGTGAATGACTTCGAGTCTTTGCCCGATTTCCATGATGAGCTCGAAGAGGCTAAAGAAGTGGCGGAGTATCTCACCGTACTTTGATAAGGCTACCAAGGCCCTGCCTCTACAGTACCTTCAGTTTTACGAATTTTCTATCATAACCGAAGTAATCCTTCGGCTCAGGGGGCAGGTGCGCAGCACTTGACCAGAGGAACAGCGCTTGTGGGAAGAAGGGGTCGAGTTTACGAAGGACCGAGGGGTCGGAAATGGCTCGTAGATTTCCGCGCACTTCGCCGAAGTGGCTGAGAAACGAGGGCGGCGGCACGTAGTGTTTCTTTCGTCGCGCCCTCTAACGGTAAAGCGCTCTCCCTCTGATCGAGTGCTACGCCCCCCCCCGTTCGTGAAGCGCTCCAATCGTAAATCCCCAGGGAGTGCGGCCAGTTATCTGTTGAATATTTCAGGACCTTCGTCTTACTCCTGGTGAGTTTATTATGTAATTTTACGGATAATCCAAGATGACCAATCTTTCGGTTATGCCATTACTACGTAATTTATTTCGGTCACGATAAATAAAAAAAAAAGCCAACAAATATGAAAATTTATCTAATTGGTCTTGTCGCTAAGATACTTGGAATTATAATACCCCTGTTATTGGGCGTCGCGTTCTTGGTACCAGCAGAACGAAAAGTCATGGCGTCTATGCAAAGGAGAAAAGGACCGAACGTAGTCGGCATTTTGGGACTGTTGCAACCTCTAGCAGATGGTTTGAAGCTCATGGTGAAAGAGCCAATTTTGCCTAGTAGCGCGAATATTTTTATTTTTCTAATGGCACCCGTTCTGACGTTCACACTGGCTTTGTGCGCTTGGGCTGTCATCCCTTTCGATTATGGTATGGTTTTTTCAGATCCAAATGTTGGGGTTTTGTATCTATTTGCGATATCTTCACTCGGAGTGTATGGAATTATTACGGCGGGCTGGGCAAGTAACTCCAAGTATGCTTTTTTGGGAGCATTACGATCTGCCGCTCAAATGGTTTCCTACGAAGTTTCCATAGGATTGCTTCTGATATCCGTCATACTATGCGCAGGTTCCCGCAATTTCAGCGAGATTGTTCTGGCGCAAACACGGATATGGTTCGTTTTTCCCTTGTTTCCTGTGTTTCTCATGTTTTTCATTTCTCGTTTAGCAGAAACTAATCGAGCTCCTTTTGATCTACCAGAGGCCGAGGCAGAACTCGTGGCGGGCTACAATGTGGAATATTCTGCTATGGGGTTTGCTCCTTTTTTTTTAGGGGAGTATGCTAATATGATCTTAATGAGCAGTCTCTGTACATTGCTTTTTCTAGGAGGTTGGCTGCCCATCCTGGATATTCCTATTTTCCGGGTAATTCCGGGCCCTATCTGGTTTAGTACAAAGGTTCTTTTCTTTCTGTTTGTATATATATGGGTCCGCGCAGCATTTCCACGATATCGTTATGATCAATTAATGAGACTTGGCTGGAAAGTATTCTTGCCTTTATCATTAGCATGGGTAGTCTTTGTATCTGGTGTTCTAGTAGCCTTCGAATGGCTCCCTTAAGAGGAGTGCTAAAACAAAAATATATATATTTGGGGCCGAAGGCGCAAAGCGCAGGAAACGCGGAGCGAAAAAAAAATCTATGGATTTTTTGCCTTCAGCTCTCTCCCGGCCCGGAGGGTAAGCCCGAAGGACACTCTTTGTTAGTAGGCTCCTCAGAGATTTAATAGAGATTTAATGTGAGGCTGCGCAACTTTATGTACAAAGATATCTCACCATAAACGAGTGAAACAAAAATCTAGTGATAGAAAGTGATGCCTAAGTTCGCAATTCACCAATAGAACTAACTTCGGCCGACGAAGATAGAGTCCCTATTTGAAAAAGGGCTGCCCGGACAGCGCTTTGCGCTTTCTCGGACCTTTCAACAAAAAGCACGCTTGAGGGGCAAAAAAAGAGATTTTTTTGCTATATTCTCTGCCCACTTCCTTCGCGTCCGCGAAGCGCTGAAAGGACCTGTTGTGGGGGGGGCGGATATAAGCTACGATACGCTCTGCCCTCGTTGGACCTAGTTCGCGCCGTATGTCCCAAGATTATCGTAGAAGCTTTTTATTTGGATGATTATATCTTTTGGGTATTCGATGAATTGGACTAAGAAGCAAACAGGGAACCGCCACATATCCTTTCGAGATTAACTCGATTTAGCCCCTATTTCTTACTTCCCTTTATAGGTGCTACTCTCCCCCATCGTGTTACTATTGGACAAATAGCCTCAGTTGGTTTTTTTTTTTCCTTTGTTATTACGCCCATGCCTGTCAGAAAATTAGAAGCCAGATTAAGTAATTCTATTCCTTCCTAATTAATTTGAATTGGGTAAATACTACTGCTGAGTTTTCTATACGCAATCCTACTTGGATTTTTCCAATTATTCGATGTTCGATTAGTGGTCTATATGCGCCTCTCACCATGGCTCGCACACTGTATGCGGGACGCGGCGGGTAGGAAAGTAGTCTTCTGCTGAAAGTAGCGAGTTGACTGAATCTGGGCGTAAACGCGCTCATTCTGAATCCGCTTTAGCTCCTGTCCGGGATGTACCACAACTCAACGGAGGGGGGGGCGGCTACCCCTGGCTCATAAATGGCTCCTGGCTCAAACCGGGGGGCTGACGATAACAGGGTACGTACGAGGCTCAAATAGTTGAAATGGGAATATTAGTTGGTCAGCTTTACTGGTATTTATAGAGCGACCAACCGACGTGTTTAATACGACCCTACACGGCGCCGCCTTCTCCTCGATTGTAATTTGGTTCGGACTGCCATGCACTGCGAGCCCGTACTCGGAATGGGCCTACTGCAGGAAGATCATTAGTCAGTCGCATGGACTGGTCTTACTCTAGGGAAGGGGTTGGCAACTGGCAACACCAGCAAGCCCGAGACGCTTGGAAATGGCCCGAATTAATAGCGCTAATAGGCCATTACAAAACCATCATGACGAGAGGCTCTAATAAATAGCGTCCCGACGGAATATCTGGCAATGCTACGAAGACGGGCTAGACCGACTAATGATGCTACTGTCCCTACATGATTCCCTCTCCATATGAGTAAATCGGGAATTCCGTTCAATTTTTGTTGCAAAGAGCATCCAGAAACCATCGATATCATGACAGCCTCCTATATTTTCTTAGGTTAATTTTTGGTCACTTGTAATTTTTTACTTCTATTTGCTCTAAGTTCGCAAATTTTCGGATTGGTCTTTGTCGAAAGAATCCAGGTGATTGTGGCCAAATATAAAACACCCTGACTGCAACGGGCACTGGATTGGTGGGACTCGAAATAGGGAATCATTTGTTTGAAAAATGATCACAGTTCTACTCCTATATTATGGGTTATCCTTAATCCCAACCACCCAAAAATGGGGTTTAAGCACATATTTCATTGTGAGATAGCATGAATCTTTGAGGGACGCCATGAGAAGCAGGCCGTGTCAGCTCAATGGGTCTCGTCAGCATCTCAGGCCGGATCGTTATTACGCTCCTGGAAGAAGACACGCTGGCCCGACGTGCTTTCCGAAGAACATAGGCAAGAACAGTGCATTCCGGGCCAAAATTAAAAACTTGAATATAGAAATAAAGAGTGTTTATCTCGTTTGGTTGCGCCCGTAACCAGCCTTTAATCGCATTAGTATATTATAAACAGCGTGAACGAGTCGTTCGAGGAAGCAAACTACAAGGCAAAAATACCAGAATTGAATTGAGTTTTCTATCGCGTAATGTGACTTCGATCCTAATTCTACTTATACCAAAGAAAAGATTTATGAACTAATAGCGGACGGATTACCATGATGGAAGGAGCTCTTATTTTTTCTCTGGAACCACTTGGTTGATACCGCCAATTCCACATAAATCCTGGTTGATCAAAAATCTGGAAAAGAGGTTTCAGCAATTTCCTCAAATTGGTGGCGCTGCTGGCTCATGGCTCTCAGAATAGAAAGCGGATATATAGAAAAAAGCTTGTCGATTTACGAAGATCCTGCGAAAACATCAGGACTTTTGGATAGGATATTTTTTGGGGTGTCATCGATCGGAGATATTCCCAAGAAACTAGGGCCGGAGTGGGGCTCTGAGACTCAAAAAACATGGCTCACTAATTGGAAATTGCTCATAGTTATGGAAATATTTCTAAAATATTAGTAATTTTGTAGAGGGAAACTCGCAGAAAAAAAAAACGGGATTGATTGGGGTGTTGGCTTTTTACCTAATTTAGTGAAGTAGACTATGCATTCTGCTGTTTCTCCCATGATTCTTACTACTCTGTTCGATTCTTTTGTAATGGACCCGTCGGCCCGGGGCGTGAACCAGCCAAAGGTGACTAATGGGTAATATGTTGGGCTTGGGGCCAAGGGGGGGCATTCGAAATGGCCGGGAAAGTCCTTCGGAAATACTGATTCGGCTGGGTTCTCTGGCCGACTCGACGAGTTACGCCCCGAAACCCTGCCGGCCTTCGGCTTCCGCCTTGGGCCTTAGGCCTGCTGTTTGTAGCCTTAGCCGGCCTAAGGCATGTAGCCAGCTGGAGGAGGCTGCCCCTGAATGAATCGTTAAGGGTTACAAGCCCTCCAGCATTTTAAGGCCATTTTCAGTAATCTCGACAAAAGTTTATATTTCCATTTAAAATAAAAGCCAAAAGTTTACTATATGAATTTGTACTTTTTCATCCGGTTACTCATTCTGGTTATATCGCCCAAGCTAATCCCCTGGCCCATCCCTATTTCGTAGCCCGGTCACGGCAAGCATGGTTTTATGTTTAATAGATCACTGGGTAAACAGACACGGATTCCGCCTTTCTGTCCCCCCGCAGAACCAGATTCGTCCAATACTATTTATATTATTATTGCCTTCGGCTGTAGGAATGGTTACGGGACAACTATTACGGTAGATTTATACTTGTTTCTCCGATAGCATATGCCATGATAGATAGCATATGCCATTACGTCTCTATTTGGTGAACCCGGGGAACGAAATGGAGTTATTTATATATATAGCATCAGTTTACTATATACGACTCAGGTATAAAATTATGAATGATAATCAACTCCAATTTTATATAGCTTATAAGGATTCTTGGGGCGCAGGCGGGTTGAACGATGCCAACCGCACCCTTTAAAATCGTTCGGATTTGAATGGCAACCGGATACCCAAACGTAACATGGGGAGAAACTGTGGGCTAGCAAACGCAGCGCCCAAACATGCCCCGGAAACATTGCCAGCCACTACGGGTACGGGCGGACTAGCCACAGTTGTGGCTATAGGGACGGCGCTAGGGCAAACTGGCAGAGCTTCATCGTATCGCACTTGCAGACACCCGTATCGAGTAAACATTCAAGTCAAGAGCTTTTACTGCCTGCTGAAAAAGCTATTGACGCCGGAGTGACCTTCGGGCCAGGCGCGACAGTGTAGATATCCGTTTCCCTACCCCCGGCCGCCGGTACTCATGTCCCCCCGAATCCTTTACAGCTATACAATGAACCGCTGCATTTATTTTCCAAGCTCCTGTCGGCTTCGGATTTTTATACATAGAAAGGGATAATAGAAACGAATCGACCGCGGCTCCGCGCTAACGATCCAATTTATGTGAGGCTTGGCGGAGGAGGAATCCGATATATACATATAAAAGGTAAATTTATCGAATTTGGGAATGCGGCATTGGAAAGAAAAAATAGGTAACAGTAACTACGCCAAGAATCACCGGGCTTCGTTTCAGCAAGGTTTGGAGCGAGAATCCGAATCTTTCTCGTCCGGATGCCGGATATAGCAGCCCATGGATTTAGCACTTCGCTTTATGTGAAAGAAAAAATGATGACCTCTATTGCCACCCGGCCCCAAATCCTTACTAATCAAACGCTGCGTCGTTTCGGGCAAGAAATTAAGTAATGACCTAGTAGACAACCGCGAACAAATAATGACAGAAGTTATTTCCAATCAGATTTAAAAAGAGCCAAGCTATCCTAGACCGCCATAAAATTGCTTACGATAGATATAGTACCCGAAATCTCCCCGCTAACATGAAGGAAGCATTGCTAAATGACTAAATTTCGCTAATATGGCTAAATCCCGAGGATTTGTAGATAAATATATGTAATTAATACTCCAGAAGCCTCATCGCTAATGACACCTTCGCTAAATGACGCATATTTACCTAATATGACCAAACCCGTTGGGGATCTGTAGTATAATACGGAGAGGAATACCCCTTAATTAATATGTAATTAAAGGGTCGGGAAAGGAATATATAATAGGAATCTATATGGGATATGGAAGAATTCCATATAATTGGGAAGAGTTAATCAATTGAATTGGAATAAATAGAAAATGGATTGATAAATAAAATAAATTCAAATATATATATACATATTATATATTTGTGTATAACGGAGAAAATGCATAAATCAAATAGATTCTATTATTTATAGGAGAGACTATTAAATTCATGTTTATTCTTTCTTCGCCCATCTCCCGAAAGAAAATGAGCTACTATTTTTCTTATTCGAGAGAGACGATGAGCTGCAATAGATATCTAGATATATCTATATATATATCTATATATCTATATATATCTATATGTACTAGATATATCTATATATATCTATATATCTATATATATATATATATAGATATATAATTTATGGGTCAGGGGAGGAGATAGCCTTGACCTCCAACCTCCGAAGATACTAAGGACCTGGATCTTCCCTGGGTTACCACGTTCTTGAGATCTGTTACATAGGCCCCTAGTTTTCCCTTGGGAACGTCCAGAGACTTTCATCGTGGAAGTGGCATAGGAACTCCGGGCGGGGATCATGGCACTTCTACTAGAACCTTAGGTACGCTTTCGCTAGGAGCTCGAACTGGACTGAAGATAGGAAGCATAGATCGAGGGGGCACAAGGGAACTATTTTTTCGGTCACGCGGTACGTACCGCCTGTAGGTCCCGTAAGCATCTCGTCTTTATGGGGTTTGTAAACGGTGTCCGCTACATTCCGAAGATCAAGAATTATATCTGGTTGTTGGGTGCAGGGCGGGGGACTTGGTTCTGTCGGCTACCACAAAACCGGGAAACTGTCCGACAAAACAAAGGGCACTTACGACCAACTCTGCCTCGGAATACCTTTCAGTAACCTGTGGCAACTCCTTCAACTTATTGATGGAAATGGCTAGACCTTTCCTATCAACTTCAAGAATTCCTCGAATCATAATAGCTTTATTCCCTCCTCGGAAAAGAGAGGATTAGATTGCAATATCTAAAGCTGGCTAATTAATTGTATAAATCTCCAAAACCTTTGTTGTGCTCGGGGAAATTCCTTATTCCTTATAGTCCCAAAGTAATCCTTGCGTTACGGCTTACATCACCGGGGTCTTTCGGATAGGGGCCTGGGAGTGTCATCGTATAGCACGACGCTGAATCGACATCTACGAAGCGATACCCCTCCCTGAGCAACAATTCTGGGCCTGGGGGGGTTCTTAGGTACTTGTCCCTGATACACCGCTTTACCGAGTTGAAGGAGTCCTTATATAGTTAAGGGCAGCGCTGATTGCATCGATCGAATAATAGAACCGGGTAACAACAACGTTTTGCATTATCCAATGGACACTTGTAAAGGAGAAAAGATTTGTGAATTGGACCGCGTAGATTTTTGTATTGATTCCGACTACGATTCGAAGGTCTGGGGACTGTCCGACAAGAGAAGGTGAAATGCACATCATCGCCAAAGAATTCTTTTTATTTGCTTTATGGACCCCGTCGATGCTGGCTCAAGTTGGCGTTATAGAACGAATAAAAAAAATATATATCTATTTTTTTTAACCTAAGGCCCCCGATGGGTCAATCCTGCCCATGATGTATGACGTCAATCATGAAGAACACAAAGTTTCCATGATCCGCGAAAAGGAAAAAGGCACGAAATTTATGGCAAGACGACTCTCGATTCTTAAACAACCTATATTTTCTACACTCAACAATCATTTGATAGATTATCCAACTCCGAGCAATATAAGTTATTGGTGGGGTTTTGGTTCGTTGGCTGGTCTTTGTTTGGTTATCCAAATACTTACAGGTGTTTTCTTAGCTATGCATTATACACCTCATGTGGATCTAGCTTTCTTAAGCGTGGAACACATCATGAGAGATGTGAAAGGAGGCTGGTTGCTTCGCTATATGCATGCTAATGGAGCCAGTATGTTTTTTATTGTCGTTTATCTTCATTTTTTTCGTGGTTTATATTATGGAAGTTATGCGAGTCCTAGAGAATTAGTTTGGTGCCTTGGAGTGGTAATTTCAGTGCGCCTAGGAAGTCTCGTTCAAAGATGCGAAGGTTGAAAGCGATCGCCCGGATAAGACTCCTAACCCGAGGCGGGACCAGACCGCAGGGAACTAAAGCATGGGGCCTATCCGTTGTTCCGCCGCATGGCAGAAAAAAGATTTTCTTTTCGTACGCAACAGGGTCAAGCCACAGCCCCCCCTCCCAACCACGGGGGTCCGGAAGGCGAGAGGGTCGATAAAATATTCTCGCGCGAACAACCCTCCGGAGGTAACTGTAACTAACGGGAAAAGTCGTACATGGTCCTAAACGGCGAGCAAACGAACAAACGTGAAACCTAGGGATCACCCAAAAAGACTCTATAGGGACCCTGCTTAGGGAGAAGCGGGAACCGAGTCCAAGAGCACAAAGCTTTGGCCAAAAATGTATGGGTGACAGATCAGCCATAAATGTACTCCGAGAGAGACACCGGGCAATTAATGTCGAACATACGACGAAGCCCTGACGAGTGAAATAATGCTCGGAGGAAAGGGCTGTAGATGATAAAATGCTATGCCGGAAACACGCGGAAAGGCTCTCTGATAGTAACTGACCACCCCCCTTCCCCCATGTAGTGAGGGGTGAGCGCTCGCCGCGCCTGGAGAGCACGGCGGAATCGGATAAAGCAAAGTAGGAGTAGAGGCTGGTAGCAAACCCCGAAGTTGGCTGCGTTTGAGCAGAGGAATTGGCGATGGACTCCGGAAACTGAAAGGGCAATAAACAAAGGTACCTTGTGAGGTAGGGAAAGGAAAAAATATGTCTTGGAATTTTCCCTTCCCTACAACAGCTACAATCCCAACCCGGATGGCGTATAGCAGGTTACGTCCCGTCCGAAAAGGACGACTTACAGGGGAGGGACGTGCCACTGAAATCTGGGTTCCGAGGCGTATGTCCCGGACATGCTTAGTAACTCCATAATCCAAGGGAACGCCCCCTTGCCATCTGGGCCGGCCTACCCGGACAGGACCTGGAGGAGGCTAAAGCCCGCCCCAATGTATCAGACATGATGCTCCAGCCTAGATGCTTACGGGCGGCCGGCGGGTTCCCCCTAAAAAATCCAATCCGCACACCACGCTGGATGGCTATTTTGAAGCCGTCAAACAGAGCTTACTACGTCAAAAAGTCCAACCCTGTCAGACAGTCCCGGCGGGGGTCCTGAATGGGGGATGAATGTAATAGCTGGTAAGCCGCCGTTAAGCAAGCGGCCCTAATTTGGACTTAATTAATACACCCCGAATCAGGATTTTCAATTACGGCGGGATGCCCCGCCGGATGGGAGATATCGCTTATGCGGGCCGTGAAGGCCGGTAAAACCTGAATAAGTTATCATGGACGAGCCACATGCGGGAAAACTTGCACGTGTGGTTCTGACCGGGGGGGGGGGAGGAACCCTATCGGTATTTATTAATGATCATAACAGCTTTTATAGGATACGTACTACCTTGGGGTCAAATGAGCTTTTGGGGGGCCACGGTAATTACAAGCTTAGCTAGCGCAATACCTGTCGTAGGGGACACTATAGTAACTTGGCTTTGGGGTGGCTTCTCCGTAGACAATGCGACCTTAAATCGTTTTTTCAGCCTTCATTACTTACTTCCTTTTATAATAGCAGGTGCTAGTATTCTTCATCTGGCTGCATTGCATCAATATGGTTCCAATAATCCATTGGGTATCAATTCCTCTGTAGATAAAATAGCTTTTTATCCCTATATTTACGTAAAAGATTTAGTAGGTTGGGTAGCTTTTGCAATCTTTTTTTCTATTTTCGTTTTTTATGCACCTAATGTATTAGGGCATCCTGACAACTATATAGGGCGACCGGTCTAGATCCCGCACGATAAAAAGCACAAGTCCATTTCTGTGCAAAGGCGTTGCACTCATCCTTGTTCGGCAACGAACACGGAGACCTTAGCATGTGCAAGAAGCTCTGTTGAGGGGGTTTCATTTACCTCCTACCCCGCCGGCCGGGGGTAACCCGAAAGTATGGAGCAAGCCGGCTCTCTTGTATTTAAGATGAGGTTCTGTACCGGCGAATCGGAGACTCTTTCGGTCCCTGTCAACCAGCAATTAACCATTGGCACCTGAGCTCTGCAAATGGTGAAGCGCATGAACGTACGTTGCTCGCTCCATGCCTATTGATGGTATATATCAACCAGGTCATAAATGGTTTGTCCTCTACTTACTCTCTCGTGCGGAAGGGTAGAGTTCAAGATGGAGCGGATTACCTATACTACTAGGGACAGGAGTCTAAACGACATCTTAAGCACAGGGCGTTCGAAAGCGAAGGTTTTCGGACGAGCCGTGTGGGAAACAACGGTGAGGTCCTAGGGCTTTTATCCCTAGGAAGTCAGAGGGCCCGTATTACCCGCCTACCTGAAAGGGACCTAGCAATAGGAAAGCGCTTGATAACAAGCAGCAGGAAAGGAGCCTATATACTTACTGAATGGTTACCGTTTGGCAAGTTTCACCTTGACGCAGTCTATCAGGCCGCCATCTTCCAAGGACCGTGTAATAGGCGCTCGAAGGAATATGCGTTGAATAGACCTTCCGGGTTTGAAGAAGCTCCGAAGAAAGTCAGGTCAGAGAGCCGTGTGATGGGCGACTATCTTGTACGGTTCGGAGAGCACTTAAGTAGCCCGGATCGGTTAACGGGGGTAAACCTGGGGCCGTATAGGGTGGACTCTTGACTCTATCCCGCAAATCCCATGTCAACCCCGGCTCATATAGTGCCGGAGCGCGGTTCGGACCCAGCAATATCCGCTACCGACGGAAATCGGTGCCTTGAGGGCGTTAAGGCTAATCCCTACCGAAACTGGGGAGTGAGTGACCTCCTTCCCAGGGCAAGCTCTTTGGATGGGAAAATGCTCTCTGTGGTTCCTGATACAAGCCCAAGCCGCCTTCTTACTATAAGGGGCTGCCGCCTCCGCCCGGGCGGGCCGGCGGTCACGTCGTTTTGCCGGACTCACGCGAGTACTCCTAATTCCGGGGGAGGAAAGGGCCCCTCTGAGGAAGGACCAAACGAGACGGCGTCGCCAAGTTCGCAGACTGGTAAATGCTTAGGGAGGACCACACCGAGTGCTTCGGATCGGTTGGGACCGAAACAAGATTGGCCGGGGGGAACCCCGGAACTGATAAGCGAAGCCTTGAATAAAGCCTTAGGCCTTTATGAGGTACGGGCCCAAGATGAGGCGAACCCGATCCATGGACAGATGGGTGGAGCGATTAAGAATTCGAATCTTGACGTTCCTCTTAACCCCTTGGAGTTTTCACATCTGGCCCAACTTGTAGAGAAACAATTCATCGATGGCAAATATCGCCATCTGGTAAGGGAGATTATATCTAAACCGGAAGTGCTACTTACGGCCTATAACAACATCAAATCCAACCCGGGGAATATGCCCGCGGGTCCAGGGAGCAACACGCTCTTCTTTCGTCGAGTGGCTTCGCCCGGCGGCATGAGCCCGAAATGGTTTCATGAAACGGGCCGGAAACTTAGGGAGGGTACATACGAGTTTGAGCCAATTCTGAGGTCCGAACGACCGAATGAAGCTGAAAAGTTCCCCCCAACGATAGCGAACCCGAGGGACAAGATAATACAGGAGGCTTTCCGGATGGTACTGGAAATTATCTACGAACCAAGGTTCCAAGATATATCCCATGGCTTCCGAAGGAACAAGGGTACTCACTCAGCCCCGAGGGAGATCAAAATGCGGTGGAAGAACCCATCGTGGTGGCTCGAATTCGATATTCGGAAATGCTTCGACACTATCAACAAGAAAATACTAGTGTCAATATTAAGCGAAACCATTCGAGATAGTAGACTCGAAAGTACCTTGAACCAAATGTGGAACGCGAAGATTATGGATGTCGAATTGGGAGACCCGACGGGGGGGGTTCCCCAGGGGAGCGTTATATCTCCCATCCTGACCAATTTATACCTCGACAGACTTGACAGGGAGATCCTAAGGATCCGAAGGGAACTCGAAAAGGGCTACCCGAGGCATCGTCAAGCCAATCCCGTATATGAGCGACTGCTGCACATCCCGAAAAACTCGGTGATGAAGATGGGACCAGCAGCCGCCTCGCTTCAAGAGAGGAGAGGACGGCTCAAAATTGTCGGAAGAAAGGGTATACCGGCGGATCCCAAGGACCCTAAATTCGTGCGAGTCTACGCGTGCCGCTACGCCGACGACATTCCGATGGCAATTTCGGGGTCGAAAGCTTTGGCCCGCGAAGTCATGGAACGAGTCTCCCGGTTCCTCGAAGACGTTCTCCACCTGGAGATAAACCCAGAGAAAACCCGTCTGAGACACGTAGTGGGAGAGAAAGCAACCTTCTTAGGTATGAGTCTCTTGGGTCCGAAACCGAGTCAATTGCACGTGGGGTCGGACAAAGTGACTCGGGCCATGAAGAAATATCGGGGCCGCGTCCGAAAGGCCGCGTCGGAACTTTCGAATGGGTGGGAGAAAGGGCTTAAGAAGCTCGGAGAGAAGTTACTAGTGTGCGCCCCCAAGGAGGCCTCGAAGGAGGCTGGTAGAAACCTTACACTTATTAAACCCGACCAAGAAGTGCGGAAAATGCTGGAACAAATTTGTCGAGAAATTGTGAGTGAGGTACAAAGGCCATCGGGGATTCGTCGGGACGCCATGTTCCGGTGGGCACCTGAATCGAGTGAAGGGGACATCTTCACGAATATTATTGAGCGGGATGGACAGGGAGTGGTGAGAGAATTCGACGAATTCGTCGTATCGGTGCACGAGCTCTTATACCCGGAGTCCGAGGTTAAGCGGAAAGAAACGGGTCCAGGCCCCGAAAGGAACGCAAAGGATGTCCCCACGAACCAACGCCGAGCCTTCCGAATACAGATATACGCACCGCTTTCGCGGATACTAGACAAGTTAAGGGCCAGAGGAATAATTAACGCTGAGGGAAGACCAACCTCCGTACCTGTCCTCGCGACCCAAGACGATGTCACTATCACACAATGGTACGGAAGTGTGGCGCACGGGTTCTTAAGTTATTACCGATGTTGTGATAACTTCTACAAGATCAAAAGGGTGGTAGATTATCAGCTCAGATGGTCCTGCCTACACACTCTATCACACAAGATGAAAGCCAAGGGCGTGGGTAAAGTCATAAACAAATATACCCACGAGCTGCGGGTGGAAACGGCGAAGGGCCCAAGGGTATATTTCCCTACACCTACTGAACTGAGGGTTATGGGGAAACAATTCTTGGTAAGGAGCATCAAAGACCCGGAGAGAATCCTTTGTCTGATGGTCTTACGCACCACTAGGCACCCGGCAGATAGATGCTCGGTTATAGGTCGCCTGGAAAGTAGGATCGAAATGCACCATATCCGTGCGCTGAAACGCAGTGGAGCGGGCACCCTGTCGATAGTCAACTCTAGCAGCGACCGAATCAGTGGGCTAGAAGCTCTTCACGCGGCGCTTAACCGGAAACAAATTTCCCTATGCAGGGAGCACCACAAGGCGATGCATGCGGGGGATATCAGTCTGCAGGATATAGATGTATCTGTGGTTCTGAACCCGAAACCAAGAAGAGGGCAGGCCTGTGACTCTCGATGATTAAATTCTACAACGAAAAAGATTGGGGGTGGGAGCCGTATGAACGGTAACGTTCACGTACGGTTCTGTGAGAAGGGTTGGGAACGGAAATGGCCCCATTCCCTTACTCTCGATGGTATTTCTTACCAGTCTATGCGATTCTTCGAAGTATACCTAACAAATTAGGGGGTGTGGCCGCCATAGGACCAGTTTCTGTGTCATTATTGGCTCTACCTTTCATTAACACTTCATATGTACGTAGTTCAAGTTTTCGACCAATTCACCAAAAATTGTTTCGGTTGCTTGTAGCAGATCGCTTGCTTTCAGGTTGGATTGGATGTCAACCTGTGGAAGCACCATATGTTACTATTGGACAAATTGCTTCAGTGGGTTTTTTCTTCTATTTTGCTATAACGCCCATTCTTGGCAAATGTGAAGCCAGATCAATCAAAAATTTTAATGCTTGCGAGGCGCCTAGCGTCCCAGCAAGCTTTCTCACTTCTATTGGCTTGCTTCGGTGGTGAAATCCAAAGCTACCACCAGCCCTCCGGGCCTTACGCAATTCTCCCTTTTTTGGACCAATAATAATATACCTTTCCCAAAGGTTATTAGTTGCACCAAGTATATCGCACTTTGATGGGAGCTACCGAGGGAGACGATGAGATCCCCATGAAAAACCTAATGATGACAGCACTAGTAAACGTAGTACTAGTGACATCAGCATCAGTGACAGCAGTACTACTGCTGAATCCGGAGGCAACGATAAAAAAAGGATGCCTCGCTCATCTTCTGGCCTTCCTCTCTACAGAAAAACCGGCGGGGGCGATATGACCGGGAATAGAAGCATTACGGGACTTCGCCGTTCGTCGTCCCATTTAACTCCGGATCTGGAGCTGGTGACAAAAGGTTCAGGGCCTTTTGCGAACCGCCCGCCGTGTCTAATCCAAGCTTGGTTCCCGAGCATCGTTTGAACGTTTCCTTCCCTACTACATTGGGAAATAGCAATGATGTACTTTCGTAACTTCCCGGGTTTCTTAAATTATTGAAACTGTAGGGCTTCTATACGCTGTGTTATTCCGAAATTCCCACTTTTCCGTAGGACCGACCCCCCGACCCGGTGGGCGACTGTGAGTTCAGGAATTCTCGCCCTCTGGGCCTCGTGGAGGGTGCCGAATGTAGAGTGGTAAATAAAATATTATGCCCGTTGTCCGGTGAGAATATAGAGTCTACACCAAGAATTTAACCCTCCAATTCTTATGACTCCTTTTTCGAGTCGAATTGTGTGCGGATAGGGCGCTAATTGATCAACAGCGGACGCTTATTGATCAATTACCCGACCCCGAGCCTAGTTTCAGGCGGTTGAGAAGCTCGTCATATGACGCGCAGCGAAATGCCTGAGGGGACTGGGGGGGGTAGCTAGCCCAACGAGCCAGTCCCCTAATTCGGCGGTTAGGCACGTAGTGCTCTCGCTTTGGTACGAAGGGTCCGAAGGATACTTTACTTCTTTCGAAAAATATATATATGAATGAAAAACAAATATATAACTATCTACCGGTTTTACGAAAAAAGAAAGATACGATTTATGGACAACCAATTGTTTTTCAAATCTCCAATAGCTACTTCACCGAAAAGGACACATGAATGTCGAACGGTATCTGAAGCACCTGAAAACTGCGCGAAGATGCCCAAGAGCACCCGATTCCGAGCATTCGGTGGAACCGGTGAACCATTTGTACGTTTGGATTTCCGAATGGGGCAGAGGGCCTTTAGCTCTGAAAGGCAAAGGACAGGGGCCTTTCTAACCTCCAGCTCCCCCCACCCCGGTGGAAGTTCGGCGGCTTGGACCGAGCGTCTTCGTGCCCTTTGGAAACACTGTCAAAAAGAGCAGTTCAAGGCAGAAGGCCTGTTTCGGCTCATGAAAGACATAGATCTGTGGATAGCGGCCTATAAGAAGCTGTCACCGGGCTCGAAGAACGGTGGTGAAAGACCGAAAGGCACCTTGATCAAAGCACTAGAAACACTGAGAGACTCTGTAATAAACGAGGGGAGCCCTACGGGCCGCCGCCAGAGTTGGCCCAAGGGGCACGAGACTCAAGGGACAGGGGGCGAAGCCCTGGGTCCGGAGGGTACGAAGGAGACTTCTTTGGCTCCACGAAAGAAGAGCCGAAGACCGGAAATGGATCGTATATTTCCGCACACTTCCTTGCCCCGTGTCCCTCGGACCCACAAAGTGTCTCGTGCCCTTTGGGTCGTAGATCCTTCAGACGCTTCTCTAGCTCCACGGCTTACCCAAAAGGACAAAGATATACTGGTACAGGAAGTGATTCGCAGCATCCTAGAGACGGTTTACGAACCGTACTTCCTTTCGTGTTCCCATGGATTTCGACCGGGCCGCTCCCAACATACCTGCTTGAAGCAGATACGCCGTGACTTTGTGGGTACCGTCTGGTTCGTAGAAGGTGAAACGCAATGCTTCAATGAAGTAGATAAGCAAGTGCTTATGGGCCTCATGCGGCGAAGAATTCGAGACAACAGATTCTTGAACCCGGTTCAAAAGGAGCTAGAAACGAGCCTAAAGGCGGCCGTAGGAGCCGAGGTCGCCATCACGGCCAAAGGGGGGGTTGGCCCCCCCCCCCTTCTATGCAACATAGTGCTGCATGAGCCAGACCTTTTTGTTATGCGATTGAAACGTATCGTTGACGGGGGGCAGCGTCGGGCAGTCAATCTGGAGTCCAAGGAATTGTGGCGTCAATCTGCGCTGGCTCTGATCGACCGCACTCCGGTACACATAGCCAGGGTGACCTCCCGGGGGGGGACCGCCGAAGGCACCCCCCCCCCCGGTCTAGGCCACCCGCAGGGAACCCGGCAAATAAACTATGTGCGCTTCGCAGATGATTTTCCCATTGGAGTCATTGGTCCAAGAGCTCTAGCGGAAAGGATACGCAGCTTGGTCACACGATTTCTTGAAGTGCGGCTCAAGCTCAGCCTGGATAAGACCCGTGAATCCATTCAATCTCGCTCGAACACGCTACCCGCGCACTACGTGCCTATGGGTCCGAAGGAGACGTGGCCGCCGAGGGCCGGAAATAACTTTACAATTTCCGCACACGCGGCTACGGGAAAGAGTAAGAAACAAATTTTTTGCATAAGGGGCAGAGCAAAGAAGATTGCTTTCCCTGGATACCTTATTAGTCGCGATTCGACCTACCTTAGACGGGGGCGGCGTAGGTACGGAATACGTAGATATGGTGGGCTTAGTTTACTCGTAGATATGCGGAAAGTTATAAACCGTCTGTCGGAGAAGGGATTTTGTGATAAATCGGGTCACCCAAAACCTAATTTTGCTTACTTTCAGTATCCCCAAACCTACTCGGTTGCCCGCATAGCTTCCATTCTACGCGGCCTTGCCAACTATTACCATCTTGCAAACTCCAAACGCCGATGTGTCACACGCTTGAGCTACATACTACGTACGTCATTGGCCAAAACATATGCGGCCAAATTCAAACTAGGCACAGCAGCTAAGGTTTTTGCCAAGGGTGGCAGGGACCTTTCAAAACCAATTAAGGCTAGGAAGGGCCTCAACAAGGTCTCCAGGGTGCCCAATCGGGGGGGGGCGGGGAGCGAACGGCACTTCTCGCCAGCCATTCCCTACACGCGATATGGGCAAATAAAGCTACCCGACACGAAACCGCTAACCAAAAACTGGCAACCGAGCCAATTCATTGCCCGCCAAAACTGGGGAAACGCTTAGAGGCATACGATTGTTTATAACCACGGGTGAACCTGAGTTGGAGAGCCAGGTGATGGCTAATTATCCCAGCACTTGATGATGATATCGTGAGAGTGCACGGGGAGAGGCTCCGCAATTGAACTCTTTATTCCATGTATTTCGTTGTCCCTGAGAAAGAAGTAATTACGATGATAAAAAAAAATCAAATTTTTTAATCCCGCAGGATACAACATACTTCGTTGGCGAGACTTCTTTGGCTTCGCGAAAGAAGCGCCGAGGGCCAGGGTCCGTAAGAAGCTCTCTCCTACGCGCCGCCTTCGTTCAGTGAAAGCCAGTGATATGAAAAGGGGGCCGCTTTTAACCTATCAGGTTGAAGGCGCTTAAAAATCAATATATATCAATTTTTCAAATACATATATATATATATATATATAAATGGAAAAAATATATCTACCGGTTTTACGAAAAAAAAGAGACAATTTATGCATAACCAATTGTTTTTCAAATCTCCGATAGCCACTTTACCGAAATGGATACATAAATGTCAAACATCGAAACATGAAAATATATTATATACCAACCCGAACAGTCTATTTCAATTATTATATTTTCTGAAGTATCATACCAATACGCGTTTTAAAGTTTTGATTGATATTTGTGGCGTTGATCATCCCTCTCGAAAACGAAGATTCGAAGTAGTTTATAATTCACTTAGTATTGACTATAATACGCGCATACGTATATTAACAGGTGTGGATGAAATCACTCCAATTTGTTCGGTAGTCGGTATATTCCCATCGGCCGGCTGGTGGGAACGAGAAACTTGGGATATGTTTGGTGTGTATTTCTCCAATCATCCCGATTTACGACGTATATTAACAGATTATGGTTTTGAGGGTCATCCATTAAGAAAAGACTTTCCTTTAAGTGGATATGTGGAAGTACGGTATGATGATTCGGAGAAACGTGTGGTTTCTGAACCTATTGAGATGACTCAAGAATTTCGCTATTTTGATTTCGCAAGTCCTTGGGAACAAATGTCGCGCAGTAACGGATCGAATCGGAAGTAAGCCAGCACCAAAATATTTCATGTTGCTTAAAGCCCTCCTGAATGACTACGGAATCGCATGCTTGGCTCGGTAGGCATCCGCTTCGTCTCTTTCTCGCCAAACTAGGTTTTTACAAGCAAGTTGGAACAGCTCAGCTTCGCTGAGCTTTTGGGTCCGAAGGAGACTTACTTCTTTGGCTTCGCGAAAGAAGCGCCGAGGGCCGGAAATGGCTCGTAGATTTCCGACAGCGGTATATTTCTGCGCTTTGCGCCTCTTGCCATATGGGCCTGCGGCGGCCTGGAGCCTTTGCGTTTGATCGGCCGGCGCTGGGGCCCCCTGTCTCGATTTCTCATCTAAGATGATAGATTGGTAACAATCTTAAGGTTCAGATTGCGGAATTATGGATTAGTCGATGTTTCCATTCATTTATGAACAAATTGGCTGGAGCTGAACTCTCCACTTTATTAGAACAAAGAATTACCAACTATTACACCAAATTACAAGTGGACGAGATCGGTCGAGTGGTTTCAGTTGGAGATGGAATTGCACGTGTTTATGGATTGAACAAGATTCAAGCGGGGGAAATGGTTGAATTTGCCAGCGGTGTAAAAGGAATGGCTTTAAATCTAGAAAATGAAAATGTAGGAATTGTTATATTTGGTAGTGATACTGCCATCAAAGAAGGAGATATTGTAAAGCGCACTGGATCTATTGTGGATGTTCCGGTAGGAAAGGCCATGTTAGGTCGTGTGGTTGATGCGTTAGGAGTACCCATTGATGGAAAAGGTGCTTTAAGCGCTGTAGAACGAAGACGTGTAGAAGTGAAAGCCCCAGGGATTATTGCGCGTAAATCCGTGCACGAACCAATGCAAACGGGATTGAAAGCAGTGGATAGCCCGGTTCCTATAGGTCGTGGTCAACGAGAACTTATAATAGGAGACAGACAAACTGGAAAGACCGCTATAGCTATTGATACCATACTGAACCAGAAACAAATCAACGCACAGGGCACCTCTGATAGTGAAAAATTGTATTGTGTGTATGTAGCGATTGGACAGAAACGTTCAACCGTGGCACAATTAGTTAAGATTCTTTCAGAAGCGGGTGCTTTAGAATATTCTATTATCGTAGCAGCCACTGCTTCGGATCCAGCTCCTCTGCAATTCCTGGCACCATATTCAGGTTGTGCTATGGGAGAATATTTCAGAGATAATGGAATGCACGCATTAATAATCTATGATGATCTGAGTAAGCAATCAGTGGCGTATCGCCAAATGTCATTATTATTACGTCGACCACCAGGTCGTGAGGCGTTCCCAGGAGATGTCTTCTATTTACATTCTCGTTCATTAGAAAGAGCCGCTAAAATGTCAGACCAGACTGGTGCGGGTAGCTTGACTGCACTACCTGTGATTGAAACACAAGCTGGAGACGTATCCGCTTATATTCCTACCAATGTGATTTCCATTACGGATGGACAAATCTTTTCGGAAACAGAACTCTTCTATCGTGGAAGTCGACCTGCTATTAACGTGGGATTATCTGTGAGTCGCGTTGGTTCTGCGGCTCAGTTAAAAGCCATGAAACAAGTATGCGGTAGCTTAAAACTAGAATTGGCACAATATCGTGAAGTAGCCGCTTCTGCTCAATTCGGTTCAGATCTTGATGCTGCGACTCAGTATTTATTAAATCGTGGGGCTAGATTAACTGAGATACTTAAACAACCACAATATAGCCCAATTCCTATTGAAAAACAAATCGTGGTTATTTATGCAGCTGTCAAAGGTTACTTAGACCAAATACCCGTCGTTCTCATAACGCACTATGAGCAAGAGCTATTGAAATCTATCGACCCAGGTATACTTTCCGCTATTATACAACAAAAAAACATCACTGAGCAAATTAGTAGTCAACTGGCTACCTTTTGCCATAAATTCACGCAGAGCTTCTTAGCAACTCATCAATCATAAAAAAAGAAGGGGGGCGAAGCAGCTATTTGCTTCACCCCTCCCCCCTCCGGGTATCGGGTAGCCATGGCTTATGAAAAAGGTAGAGCATGGGCAGGGGGGTGGCGGTTGCCTGCAGGGATTATAAGCTTGGCGTTAAGAAATGTCGATCCCCGTACGAGCGCGGCAAGCTCCTTCGGCGGATCCCTCCGAAGACACAACTACAGTTCGCTGTACTCGGTGGCCGCCGCGAGCGCGGAGATGGAGGTGGAAAACCCGGAATTATCCGGTGGATGCGCTGAGAAGCGGAACCCGGCCGACACGGGACCTAATACCTTCTGCATGGAAGATGTGCGGGCTAAAACGGGCGCGTACTTGGAGTCTACGGACTCCATATGACTAGCCAGGAACGTGATTCCTTGCTACAGAGTCAGTCTTTTTCGAATCTTCAGATTGATACACGTGCCTGCCGAGCCTGCTTTATTCAACTTGGCCGAGCCAGAGCCCGAGGATCGGATAGCCGCCCGCCGGATGCAGGGAAATCTTGCACGTCTGGTTCGGGGCCTTCGTATAGGTTAGAGAAATCAACTTCGGGCAGGGTAACACCTGTTTAGGCACATAGGCTCTTTCCCTTCATTCCGTCGGACAGGTCCTTGGTTTTGTGGTGGCCGCCCCCTGGGCCCCGGCTCTAACCCTGCAGTGAGACACAAAAGAAGCTATTGGAGCAGGTGCAAGGGCATCGGTGCGCGTAGCGCCCCTTGCACTTGCTCTTTTTGGGGGCAAGTGCTTCGATAGGAAATGCTAAGATTCGAACTTAGATTGGTTAAGGATTTGTTAGGAACCAATAAAGCCTTGCATGCAATGGCTTATAACTTCCGGGTTATATCAAAAACCCTATGATCATCGACACGAAACAAGGAATTAAAAAATTTATTAGTGTTTCCTTTTTTTCTATGCCATGCTTTGGTCGGGGAGAGCTAAAAAAAAAAAGCTTTGGGTTTTGAAATCTCATCCTTCTCCTTACGTTGCGGGTCAAGCGTTTCATAGACCCGAGTCGATTCTCCATTAGGATCAGTCTGTACTTGATGTTGAATTTCATTTTATTTATTAATGCGTCAAATCGGCTAACCAACGTCGTCGGATCCAAGGCCAAGTCTGACGACAAGTCTAACAATTCGCCTGTACGCCAGGCAGATTGCATAAATAATTTCCGTATTTCATTTATTCGAATTCGAGCTTTCCTCAGACTTTTATTTTGCCCCTCACGTATTTATCCTCCACACTATCTGATTGAATCAGATCTACGGTATGGAAACTCCGCTCCCTGAGAATTAGTTTTAAGAAACCGAGAAGGCCGAAGCAATACAGCAATTCTGCGCGTTTCGAATTGTTCCTCCATTTCCGTGCGCCTCGCGAACCTACCCAAGTTCATAGAAATAACGTCTAGGGGGTCCTTAGCCCGTAGCCGCGCAAACTCGAAAATCACCTGCATCCGTATACCAAAAAGCTGATCGAGGTTGCCCTTAATATTAATAAATATTAACTTCCTTTCTGGCAAGTTTAGCCCCATTCTTATCTTAGAATTCCCACAGAACCCACAATATATAGGGGGGTTTATTCAATCGGAGTTAAATCAACGTCGTTCTTCACACTTTGCAATTCCGGTACGGTGTCTAACCAATTATCGTTGCGGATTGGACCTATAGGTAACCGTCGTACGTATTCGAAAAAATTTCTTGCATCATACTGAGACTTGTGAAAACCAAGTGTATAAAAGTTTTTGGGTTGTTGGTTGGGCCAGTACAATCCTCTCAAAAATCTTTATCGTACTGGGCAAACCAGTCCGAATTCGGAATTACAAGTTTCAAAATATCCATCCAATTTGCGCTCCTGTTGTCGTTGCACACGCGAAATAGTCAAAAAACCTTTGGTTATATATTTAGGACTCGTTATTCCAGAATCGAGTACGGCCGCAAAAGCAAATATACAGGTGTCCATTTGGCAGCTGTCAACGAATCAAAACATATCGAGTTGGAATTGAAAGAAACATTGTAATAACATCTTTTTTTTCAATCCGTTCCTCGTTTTCCGGAAATGGTTCTTCGTCCGGATATTCGATTTTTTCGTTTTTCAATATTGTCAATTTATTAAAATTTCGAGCTGCTTTCTCTTCTACGCCGTACGGAAAGTAGCTAATTAGGCTAGGTCTAAAACTGGCTAATATATAAGTTATCCAATGTTGGACATCAATATGCAGCACATTGTTTAAAATTGTCCTCTTCCAAAAGCGGTCGGAAAAAACGAACTTCTGTATCATAAAGATGTCGACAAGAATCTATAGGTGAATGGACTTCTTCCGAAATAAATTTAGCCATTTTCGAGGTAACCCCCGTAACTTTATCTGGTCTCATGGGTGGAGTATTAAAATAATAATTCGTCGACGTTAGTTCGTACGACATTTGAAAACTCCCGGTGTCTGCCAATTCAATTCTTTAACACTTACCCTACCATTACAAAGTTACGAGTCATTTAAAGCTTCGGATTCAATCGATTCCGAAGATCGAGCAACAATTTTTTGACCGTAACGTTTAATACAAATTCGGTTCCAAGGAATAATTCTCACATTTTGTTGGAAGAGGGCCTCGTCTATGAATAACTATATTTTTTGGCTAAAGCACGTCATAAGTGATGTATGGGAAACAACTGAAGTTATAGAATAACCGGAAGTTGGAGTGTAGCTCCTCCGAATGAATTTGTGGCTTTTTACTCCGTCCGGAAGTAGCTAGCTGTATAGCGTTTCAGGAGACTTCATTCAGGGTCTCATGAAAACTAGGTCTAAGTTATACTATTTTATGGTCATCTCTAAGAATATTCTTTATGAGTACGTCGCGACTTTGTATTAATAGTTGTTCCGTCATAAAAGCTAAAATGGATATTTTGCCCGCTTTACAACTACCAAGAGAGCTTCGTAGGTTCTACCACGCCCCGGTGGAGCTGTAATTGATGCGACCTTGGCCTTTTCATAGTTAGTATTCAGAAAGGGTTGAATTATCCGCGGCAGGAAAACTATCTTTCTGTTCCTTTATGGGCGGCATTGTGCGATGGTTAGAAATAGTCGAAATTTCTGAATGGAACATGCGGCGGTACTTGTTCCGACAATAGGCATGTTTGCACTTTGATATAGGTGTAGAATGAGGTGGTTGTAACCCCAAATAAACTTGCCGTATTATCTCCGCGAAAGAGACAAGAGCCTATGAACTCTGTATCAGAGTCTTATTCCGGTATAAGTGCGAATTGAAACCGAGTGTTTAACCATTATTTCGCTATTCCCGATATTATAGCGACGGAGGCCCTTGATCCAATCCAGCGAGTTTTCTGTTATGTTTGTTTCTTCGGTGAAAATGAAAGAAAGGGGGAGGGGTAGACGCCAGCCTAACCCAGGAGGGCCTGGTGGCTCCTCGGTCAAGTCCCTAACTTTCAGGGCGGGCTCCGCCCTATAAGGACTAGGTCTGTATAGGGCGGAGCGGATCGGTGCTTAAGTAAGCTGCACAAATTGCTGAGACGTCTAAATGCTTTCCTTGATAGCTGGAAGTTCTTCAAAAGTATGAAATGCGGGAGGGCTTGGGACCATCCATTCAAGTGTCGTTGAATTCTGTTCAACAGCCCAAGGACTTGGAGCACACTTGTTTTCACTAGTTAGAGTAAGAAAAACCACTACAAAGAAACAAAAAATCCCTACTACAGAAACGTATGAGCCAAAACTACTAAAGGCATTCCATCCAGCGTAAGCATCTGGATAATCAGGAATGCGACGTGGCATACCCGCAAGCGGTTTTTTCCTTATTTATCAAATGTTAATGGATTGTGACTAAATATTTTTCTTTTGTAAACTTCTTCATCTGGAATTAGTCCTTCAGACGTTTCGGTGTGTTTAAATCCCAATGTTGAATCAGTTATTTTATTGGTATTAAGAACTGGTTCATAGAGATCGAAATAGTACTGTTCCCGAGCTAAATAATCCTTTTCATTCAGTAATAGTACCTGTTGAACCACCCACATGACTCAATAATAACTAAAATTGTCATGACCATATTTCCAACTGGAATTATAAATATATCTGTTATCGGATAATTTGGAAGGGTGATAGTATTCAGCAAGTCTATCGCTTAATTTATAACCACTACCTACATATTGTTTCCCATTAACTAAATTATGCCAAAGATAGATTCCAGTTTCCGTTAGATAATCAGAAAGGATTTGATCTCCATTTAACCAAGCTTATCATATATTGAAAGTAAGTGGTTTTTTCCCTGGTAAATTATCAATAATTAATGGATAATTAATCGAGAATTTATGATCTAATTTGACTGTAATCAGTCCGTCAGAATTAACGATAGAACTATTTCCAGAGCCTTTTTTTCGTTTTGGCCCTTCCGAATTACCATTAGACCCGGCGGACTGATCGCCAGTTTCGAATCTTTTTCGGTTTAGTATCGGATAATTCTAGGGACTCTCGAATCCAATTTACGCTCGAGTTAAGGTTATCCCGAATAGTAGTATATCTTATTAGCAGCGAGTTACCATTTCAAGAGTCTACCACTAATTTTGATTTTTCGCTTCAAAAGGCGAACCAGTCCAATGATAAATAAGGAATATCCTTGATATTTCTAACGAGGCCGGACTATATCTTCACCCTAATTGTCTGGGAGCATCACGTATAGTCTCTGAGGATCTTATTCGTCGGCGTTGAGATTAGACTTTGGTTTCCTGCTGATTGTCCAATCCCTGAGATGGTTACTGCTCGAAGTGAGTACCAAGGGCTCTAAGGAATTTCCAGCGTATAGTGATGTTTCACTCCAAATTTTACTTTGGAAGTGGGCCTAATATTGATGACCTAGGAAATGCATAGGGAAGAAAGTCAGATTCACACCAAAGAAAGTAATCCAAAAATGAATTTGACCTAAAGTCTCTGGGTATTGAAGACCAGTTATTTTACCTATCCAGTAATAGAATCCCGCAAATAAAGCAAAAACGGCTCCCATAGAAAGAACGTAATGGAAATGTGCAACCACATAATAAGTCAACCTTACCTAGATATTTTCATATCCACTTGGACTATATCATCGCTCCATCGATCCCACCATTGACCAACAGATGCGTTTGGCCTATAGTCTCTGAGAATCCTACTCCCCATAAAGCGTAAGGGCCGTAGGGCCGAAGGGTGGGTGGTCCGACAGCCTTCTTTGGCTTGCAAGGGCCCGCCCGAGGGGCCTCTCTCGCTGGTCTCGGATAAATAAAGCCCGGAAATCGTAAATTTCCGGAACGTCCTTCGCCTTTTTTTCGTCCGAAGTGCCCCGACCTGTCGGACAGTCTCACGCCCTACGGCCCTTTTTTCTGAGTTTGGTTTCCGGCGGATTGTCCATTTCAGTAGAGTTTAGATCTACGTCATACTTGGGATTATTACTGAGGCCCTGGGAAGGCCGCAGCTGAGACCCGGAAAACGTGAAGCGATAAACTTCACAGTATCTGCCCCTTTTCTGTCCGGTTATTTTCCCCTCCTCTGTTGGACAGTCCCCCGCCCCCCTACGCGCGAAACGTTACGGCCCTGTAAATCGTCAAGCCATTTCCGACCGTAGGAAGAAGGGCCGAGGACCAGAAATGGCTTGTAGATCTCCGATATTTGGCCAGCGCCACGCGCGTAGCGCATAAACTTAACGGTTTATCGACCGCAGGTATCTCTCCAAAAGGTTATAGGCCCGCTGTAGGCCGGCCAATAAGCCCGGCGGAGTAAAGGGCTTTACTATTTACGGGTTTACGTTTTCTGGGCGACTTCGGCGCCAGAGCGCAAAAAAAGATATTTTTTTTGCTTGCTCCTTCTCTCGATCTTGATTCCCCTGAGAATGAAGTGAAAGGCCTCTAGTACTCAAGTCTTTGGGAATTTCCCGCATACAGCCAAATTTAGCCATGACACTTTTGCACGGGCTCAAGCCCCCTTTTTGTTTTCATAAAAAGCCGATATGAATTTATGAAATTGGAACAACTTCTCTCCACCCAAACTAATAATGTCATTACGACTAAAGAAGTCTATAACTCTTGCTAAAGAATTACGATTATGAGTCTCTATTAAATAGATAGGTTTCCCATTTTTAACAGCGATCAATCTAACTTGATTAGGTAGACTGAATTTGGTAGAGACACTCTCCAGAATATAATGATCGGAAGCTTGAGATATACCGAATGAATGTGAACCATTCGATCCAATACAGGAACAACCTTCAGCAGTTGTAAAACCTACGAACCAATTATCGAAATAAGATAGGTTAGTTAACTCTAATGGAGTCAACTTTCTAAATACAGATTCTAAGAAATGCTTCATAAACTGATACTCTTTTAAGGAAATTCTATTTAGAAAGCAGAATCGCGGAAATAAATAACGAGTATAAGCATCAGTAGTTACTAAAGGATAATCTGTTAATATACCTAAAACTACCTCTATCTCAGTTTTGTGATCTATTTGTAAAAGAACATATTTTTTTTTGATACATATCTGACCTATATTTGGAACTTGTGATAATTGCTTCAACATAAGATGGTTGCCTGCTGTATATTTCAATTTAATAAGAATCCTAAACTGTAATATTGTCTCTCTCCAATGATTAACTTGAATTGAGCCGTCACCGTCAATAAGACCTACAAAAAATTGTTTCATAGCTTCCGTATAATTGACAGTCCGCTTAGGGCAAGGTTCGGAGAAATCGATAATGGTGCATAATAGTTTATCATGTAGAGCAATATCTAGCCCAGAATTGGCCAATACTATTCCAGTAAGCCCCCCTACTGTGAACAGAAATATGGACCCTACAGCGAATAACATGGGTGTTTTGTATTGTATTGACCCCCCCCACATGGTTGCGATCCAACTAAAAATCTTTATTCCAGTAGGCACGGCTATAATCATGGTAGCCGCGGTGAAGTAAGCACGTGTATCAACGTCTGACCCTACAGTAAACATGTGATGAGCCCATACAATAAATCCAAGAACTCCAATACTGATCATGGCGTACACCATGCCTGGATAACCGAATACGGGTTTTCTTGAAAATGTAGAGACGATATGACTAATGATACCAAATCCTGGCAGAATTGGAATATAGACCTCAGGATGACCGAAGAACCAGAAAAGATGCTGGTATAAAATGGGATCCCCGCCACCGGCAGGATCGAAAAAGGTTGTATTAAAGTTTCTATCAGTTAATAACATGGTAATTGCACCTGCCAATACTGGAAGGGATAATAAAAGTAGGAAAGCTGTGACTGAAACAGACCACACAAATAGAGGTAATCTATGCATGGTCAATCCGGGGCCCCTCATATTGAAGATAGATAGGGTCAGTCGATGCTGCCCTCCGAACCATACGTGACAATTTCTCGTCATACGGCTCTACCTCAGAAAACTGAAATTGCTGAGTTTATTGTATCAAGTCTATCTCTATAATAGATGGGTTACTTTATTTATAAAGGGAGCTCGGGGCTTAACCGGGTTTACTAATAGGATGATATTATCTGAATCTCCTACCTATTGAGCTCCCCTGCATGATAAGCTTGGTGGTGAGCTCCACATAATCGAATCTGTCTTCGTTCGTACGCCTCTAACCATTCCCGGTAAGTTGCCTTATTTATTCCAATTTCGGCTCGAATGTCGCGAAGAGCCCTTACGTGAGGCATCTCCACGTTCCTACTTATCGCCACAGATGACGCAAACCTGCCCCAACCCAGACTCGTAAAGTTTCCCAGCCCAAGAAACCTGGATAACCGGATCCGGAGTAGACATTGGACTCTCCATTTCGTAATGGTGCAGAACCTTATAGTTATTTGGAATGTTCAGCCTGCTCTTGGTATTCGGGCACATAAAATGAGCTCCAAATTTATTGAACGCCTTTTTTCTAGTTCGGGGCTTCCATTCCAAAGCTAGGGTTAGAGCGGATGGGGTAACTAGGAACCATATCACTTTTTGCAGATCTCCTCTATTACCCGCAAAAAAGTAATAGTTAAGCAGTTCTCTAATCTTATGATTGTATAAAGCCGCCAGGATATCAGAGTGCGATAGTTCCACTAGTCCTCTCATCGCAGTTGGGTACATTATAGTCATATGGTTCTTTTTAGAATCCCCTTTAATTTGAACAGCAAGTCTTTTATGGGAGCATCGTTCGGGTCTGACCTTTCCGTGTGATATTGGAACCTTCGATCATGTAGAATGGCCTTTCCTTTCTGGGGTTCACATTCGGCCCCTATAAAGAAAGGGGGGGGGCCATTCGCTACTCAAATGTGTGATGAGAATCTTATCCACATTTAGCTCCAGACCGCACGCTTGTTCAAGGAAGGAAGCTCTTGATTGATCTCCGCTCTTATTTTCTCGGCCCCGTTTCTGGTGCCGTAGATAAGTAGGAACTGCGAAATCGTCAGCGTATCTTATGTAACTTAATCGTCGGAAATTAGGATCAATCACATCGTATTTAGGATTTCTCCCCATTTACATCAGCATAGCTTTTCGAACCGCTGGATTATTAGAATATTTTCTTTTCCTACGGAAGAACCTGTAGGTTGTTCACGTCCATTAATCCCTTTCTCGAATCTGTTTTACATACTGAGCATGAATTGATCCGGTTCGTGTAAAACCATGTTACATAGGAATGGACTTAAAACACTACGAGTACCCGAATGGATGACCTTTTTCTAGCTCGATGTAAGCTGCTTTCAGGTTGGGTTTTCATAACCAGTTCTAGGGTCCGTTGACATTTCGGCAAGGGCTCAGCCCTTTCGTGACGGTGGAGTACGGTATCTCATTTAAGCCGTTAGATATATCTCCTTGAATAACCCATGAATGGTGACTGCCTATCAAATGGATGAAACGGAGGGCGGAGTGACATTATCTACCCGGTCTGAATCCGTGGGAGCTGTCTAGAAATTGTTCTTACCATATGGATGGCTCCCAAGCGAGACTAATTGGAGTGCTTCTTGCACTATCCTTTCTATCGGAGAGGCGATAACATCTCCCGTTGGTCGAGCATTACGTGCCTCTCCCTAAGGTCTGGTGCGTCAGTTTCGTTCTTTACTTCTGCGAGTTTTTCCCCCTTGTCTGACAGTACCGGGCGGCCTTCGTCGGACAGTCTTTTGGTTTTGTGGTGTCCGAAAAAAAGTCCGGCGGGGCCTCGTCTGACACAGAAGGTCCGGCTTTGGGGCCCAGGGGCTTTTAGCGGGCTTAGGTATAAGTACTCTTTGGGCGGGTTAAATTTGGATCTATCTGACCCTTGCTCATACGTTCCGCGAGTCGTACAAACGAATTCCAGTCTAGCCCATCTAAGGTTCGACCATTTGCTCATCCTGGAGTCCTATTGCCAATCCTACCTTTGATACTCTCATAGCAATAAACCAGAAACATTGGATTCAGTATAATTCTTAGAAATCCATTATAGCGCCCCTGGTTAGCTTTACAATTGTTCACCACTTTCTTAGCATATGTACCGGCGTCGCTCCGACAACATGGGTAGGCTGACGAGAGGAGTTGCCCGAGACATTTGAAGAACTATGGATCGTGTTCTGACTAGTCGCCTTCGTGGCCTGGCTGGGTTGGCTCCCCTTCCCCTCACTACTACGGGACCTCTGAGCCCGCGCATCGTCTGTTGGACGAGCGGTTACTTCCCGTGGTTGCTCTATCTTCGTGTTTTCGCTCCCCTTCGGAGCACCTAGTGGTGTAAGGTCCTTGCGCACTTGCTTGATTGCTCAAGTCAGTTCCTATGCTGGAATTACTTGTGACTGTCCGACAGCCCCGACCGCTAACAGCATCAGTCAAAGCTTTCGCCCAGCTGGATCCCTGGGTTACTCCGCCACACACATACCGACGTATTCTGCTTGGGATATGTAGCCCCTTCTCAGGCAGTGAGTACGTATCAAGTTGGTTAACCTGACTCTGACCACCCCAGCTAAGAGACACCACCAAGAAGGGCAGTCCCCTTTGGCGTCCCCTTCGACCAACTGCTCGCAAACATGATGGATTATTAGCCCAAGATGCCGCATTGGCCTGCTGCACGTATTTCCCTATGGAAGTCAGACATACGCGTAGGAATATGGGTATTATTCCTAACCGAAAACGAGCCTCGCACGGCGCACTTGTTATAAAATTAATAGAACCTAAAATAGAGGAAACACCTGATAAATGAGGGCTAGAAATAGCTAAATCAACAGATCCTCCGGAATGACTGGTTATACCACTTAAGGGTGGATAGACCGTCCACCCCGAACCGCACATGGAAGCTCCTCCTCATGTAAGAGTCTAATCGGCGGCATTTAGCCAGTACAGATTTGGAAAGCTACAATCTTTTCGACTAGTAGTCATAGTAGCTTCCAAAGCTAGTCTTTTTTGGGTACCCGACGCGCTCTCGTGAAGTTTGCTTCTATGCAGAAAGCAAACGCGTGACCAATCACGGAAGTCGAGATATTTGGGGAAACCTCCTCGTGAAATAAGTCTCTAACAGGGTTATTGATTCCAGGTTGGTGCCAGAAACACGGAAAACCCGCTATCCCCCCTGCTCACGGGTTTCAAACTCCGGGATGGTGCAGCGCATTGCCCAAGTAATGGTCGTCATAACATGTTGCAACAACGAGGCGAGATCTGATACGCCTTTCGCACTTTGCGTGGGCCAAAACCGTATATGCATGTGAATGCAACAGCTTTTTTTTCTTCACTGATGTCGTATTGAACAGCGAAGTGACCATCTCGAACATGCTCGAAAACCAACCATTAGACAAGATGGGGCGGCGTTGTTTATCGATCTCTAGGTCGCGGAGTACCCGTTCAATCATACGGTGAAGCGCTTCAATTTTTGGGGTGCGCCTCTTGCCGTTGATGCGAGTGACTATTCCGAATACTGCAAGCATATTGTGCACCCGATCTATTCGCCTAAATGGTTAACATCGTATAACACGGTACCTACAATCCTTGCGCGAAGCTTTGGAACGAGAGGCGACTCATCTTCACAACGGAAGACAATCTTTACGTTGGGATACCGATCCCCACAGCCCCTTTCGCTTTCAGTAGTTATTAGAGAACCATCCCATTAAACTAGCCAAATAAGCATCAAGCTTATCGCCTGGTGGCTGATATTTGGCCGAACTAGACTCTTTTGGAGTTTCTTGGACTATTTCTTTAAGCTGGAAGCTCGCTTCACGTATAGTCTCTGAGGGGGTTTTTTTGACTTCCCTGCTGATTGTCCGGAGGATTTCCAGCATATAGTGAAGTTTTTGGGGTGGGCTGCGGCTTTAGCAACCCACCTCTACTAAGGCTGAGCTCGGAAGAAGTAACAATGACGGTGGCAAAAGCCAAAATGGAATATTATTTAATCTAGGAAATGCCATATCCGGACTTCCTATAAGAATGGGAACGAACCAATTACCAAAACCACCTATCATCGCCGGCATAACCATAAAGAAGATCATTAAAAAAGCGTGAGCTGTTATTAACAGTAGGGGGTCAGTCGGGTCTTCTTACGACACAGCTGCCCCCAGAACCGTACGTGAGGCTTTCACCTCAAACGGCTCGCAACTCCGGTCTCCACTTATTGCTATGAACTTTCAATCTTACAATTGAACATCTCTCCATGGATCGTGTACAGAGACAGTGCTAACATTTCCGACTGAGATAACTGGCCGTTGTTATACGCACTGTGATGGTGAGAACATAGGGGGATCTGCTTTCGTTTCGAGGCGCCCTTCCACTCGGAATAAGAAGCGGAAGTGACGTATCGGATCCTGGCCTTAACGTCTTTGACATAACGGATATGATGCGTCCCCCCGACTTTCGTTGATCCGCAAAGAGCACATGCTCTAGAAGGAGCGGCTCGGGTCGACCTCCACCAGCTAATATCAATAATCTGCTCAGCCCGAGCAATCGGATCGGGATTGTATAGGTGTATGGCTTCGTACGCACCTGGTCGAAATAGACTCATACCCGTAGCGGGACAAGCAAGGTACTTACCAAAGCGGTGAAAGGTCTTATTAGCTGTCTTCAGTTTGTATTTTGAAGCGAGGGTCAGGGCACAGGACATATGCAACACATGTACAATCTGATTAAGACGACTGCGATTCGACGCGAACGAGTAGTAATTCAGGGTTCCCCGAACTTTCTGATTGTAGAATTCCAAAATGTCTGCATGAGCCCATGGGGTTAGATTACTCCTCGCCGTGGGTATATGTTTCCCTATTTCATTCCGTTTCACAAAACCTTTTTCTCTTAACTTGCAAAAAAGTTTCGTAATGGGGGCACAAACCCGAAGACGTTCTGTTGAACGCTGCTTAATCGTCTTCGTGCGCACATGGAGGATCCGATGACTACATCGGGTGCGTTTGCAGTATGCACCTAAGAAATGGAATCCCTTGTTTGCAAGGTGTGAGACCATGGTTTTACCCAAACTAAGCTCTAACCCAAGACTCCGGTGCAGAAAGTTCTGTAACGACGCTTGAATCGCGAAAGTTTCTAACCGAGTTCCGCTTACTGAAATGACAAAGTCATCGGCATATCGTACATATAAAATTCTTTGAAAGTAAGGGTCCAAGGGATCATCATCTTTCGACGAGATTAATCCGCGCTTAATCGGGAGAGATCTATCCTGTCTGTTCGCATTCATACGACGAGTTAATAGCTTGTACTCTGGGTTAAGTCCTCTACTTTTGCCCTTGTTAAATCGATCACGAAGTTTCATCACGAATTCGTCGAGGTAATGTAGTATGATGTTGCAGAGTAGCGGGCTCAGCACCGAGCCCCGCGAAAAAATGCCTTCGTCACCTATGACCCGACCGGAAGTAGGATCCTTGTAACCCGCACGGAGAGCCCTTTGGAGTAATTCTAGCGTACGATGACACTTTACCTTTTGTGAAATTCTGTGAAGGATCGCTTTATGAGGTGTCGAATCAAAAAACTTTTGAATGTTTCCCTTCACAACCCAGGGATAGTGACCTCCTTCTAAGCAGAGCCTCTTTAATGCTGTGTGACAGCTTCGGTGGGGACGAAATCCATGCGAGCAATCTAGAAAAATAGGTTCATAGATGGCCTCGAGCACAAGCTCTAAGGCCTTTTGTATGATCTGTTCCCCGTAGCACTTTCTTTGTGGGCCGCCGTTGATGCCTAAGGGACGCTTCTCCTTCCTGCCGGGCTTCGTAAGTCCCCGCGCGGGCGAGAACTCAAACAGGCCCTTCTTAAGTTTCTCACCTACTTGTACAAACCATTCTGGACCATCCAAAGTTTTCGCATCAGACCCGGTGGGGGTCCCTGGCGTACCTCGGATGGATTCATAACACAAGGCCAAAAATGTAGGGTCTGATATGACATGAATCAGCCCATTGTATCTATTGTCCGGGCCTAAATAAGCTTGAATCTGTTCCGAAACGGACATACGGACACGGTCGGACCAGTCAGCTCTGGGGGCTGAGCCGGCGGAGCCGTTGGAACGAGACGATGTTTCGTTATCCGAGACCTCCGGGATAGAACAGTACGACCGAGAGCTAGGCTCCTTGACTGCCGGGCTGGATTGCAAAAATCCGAAGCTATTACGGGCCCTCCGAACCCCACCTCGATTGGGGCGGCGGGTTATTTCCCCGGCTCTTACATAGTCCTTGTCATTCGTGTCCGGAAGACACTTCGATCCCTTCTTCGTAAAGCCGATAAAAATCTTAGATCCTGAAGGGTTAGGCCCTTGCGCAATTAGCTGATTACTCAGCTGGTATCTGTGTAGAGTGCCCCACATTCTTCCATGGACTGCGCACACACAATGTATTGTGCACAGTTCCGACCTCCGTAGAGGCTTACTCATCGTGCTCTTGCCATAATGTGCTGCTTGAGACAAGAGGTCTACTGTAATACGAGCATTGCGTGTCAAGTCAGTTATCCTGGCCGTACCTTCTGCTCCCTCGGGGCGTCCTAGCGGTGGCAGCCCTGCCGTTCCCCGATTTGGACTTCTTGCTGCTCCCGAGTAAGCCATATTACTATGGCGCCCCTGCAAGTTGAGCCTGTGCCCTAGCTTGTTAGCTAGCTTGGATGGCACAGAGAAGAGTGGATAGCTCTTCTTGTCGGACGATGTATATCCGGGCGCACCATTATAAAGTTGATGATTTCCACCAAGAATTTGATTGCCGGGTTGTGCTAATTCCATACGAATTGGTACTGAAAAGCATGTACCCATTACTCCAGCAATGGCACCGAAAATTAAATATGGAGTACCTATATCTGTCGAGTAAAGGATTAGCCCTTCTCGTGGAACCGTGCTTGATAGTCTTCCATCACACGGCTCTCCAAGAGCCTACTCTCGATTGGACGTATGCACCTGGAATTTTATGAGGGCTACTCCCGATCCAGTTCTCCAAACTACAATAACCTCTTGTGCAATTCATCGCGATATGATCCATACACGAAGGTATTTGCTTTATATTGATGGCAACCTCGAACAACGCTTACATTACCGTAACCTTGGTCACTACTGTTACCCCTAAAAGCATCCAGGTGCCTCTCGCGCACATGGTGCATTTACACCTTATCCTCGGAGCACGCCTCCACGGAGCACCGCAATCGGGAGGAGCGCCCGAACATGGCGTAAATACGGTCCAGAGTCCGCATATCGGAGCCACATTGGATGCCCCTCAAGAACATTCTTCTCATCCGTCGAATTTCGTTGGAGCTTAGAAAGCTTATTGTTTTTTTCCCCCCGTCATCCTTTATGACCATATCTCTCGATAATGCCCTGATGAGCTCCGTCGCCGATGCCTTATGCTTCCCGGCCACTGTGTGTATCAAGGACCAGCGTAAAAAATAATCCACGTAGTCTCGTACCTTGTAAAAATTGGCACAGCAACGATAGTAACTCAATAGGTCTCGGGCTACGGAGTTAAACCAAAGCACAATGTCTTCGTCGTTGAGTCGAATCGATCTAACCACACAACGAGGTTTATTATTCTCCGTAATAAGGCCCCGCGATTTGAGCTTTTTCCTTATCTCCCTTAATGGGGCGAAAATTTGCAGGGATAGCGCCTCGTATCTTCCCACGGGTCGAGCCTTTCCCCTCTCTTTATCAAAAGGGGTTCGGACTTTACACTCATCGCACCACTTGTCGAGTTTCCTCTCGAGGTTATCCATTGCTTCCCGCGCCTCATCCGGGGCAAAGTCTAGCCTGCTCGCTGAAGCCGAGTGGAAGTTTTTCTGGGAGTCCCGAATGTCGGTTACTAGATCCTTATCGGCTTGCATTTCTCTTAACAAGGCTTTAGCTAACTCCGCCATTTCCGGGGATTTAGGAAGGAGTTTTGTCGGTCCCGCAGAGTTCTGTTTCATCGACAATTTACCCAGCGCCCTAACCAAGGCATCGTGGATCAAGGAATCTTGGCGTTTGCGTTTTTGTACCCTTAGAGTAGAGATACGGTTCCTAACCCTCCGTCGCTTCTCCATGGCCTTGCTGAATCTCCTTCGAAGTTTCGAGGAGGGCACAACCTTTATCTCCATTCCCGGAAATTTAACGCTTTCGGCGCTTATATGGGATATATCACCTTCGGCGAGTTCCAGGTGGAGCTTCGAATTAACGAACTGCACAATCCTACTCTTGACCGTGACCACCAGTTTCTTGGGTCCGGCAATACCTAAGGGGAAATTGCCCGCATATCGAACGTAAAATGCGCGTGCGTAGTTGGGGTCCTTCCAATCAGTCGGGGACGGTCCCCCGGCCTCTCTCCAGACCGTCATGATTTCCGCCTGCGGCGGGGTCAGCGCTCTGAACGCCTCCGTTCCGAGCGTCCTCCTTGTAGCCGCCGTGGTTCTCTCGTCGACTCTTCGCTTGCGGCGGCTCCGTGAGAGGTCATTAGCCATCTTGGCCACTTCTTGGTCTAACTCGTGCAAGTAAATATTACAAAGTAGAGGGGCGAGGGACCAAGGGGGAGTCGACCAACGGGAGAGGACTGGTCCTTCTGGCCCGCCGCCAACAAGTCCCGCGCTGAACGGTTTATGCACGAGATCCATCCACCTCTGATCTTCTATATGCTTTTGTAAGATGAAGACCAGCTTGTGTCGATCCATGGAATCGAAGCACCTTTTTATGCCAAATTCAAGGAACCACGACGCTCCTGTCCATTTCAGGCAAATTTGTTCCAACCCTGAGTGACATCCTCTTCCGGGACGGAACCCGTGGGAGATGTCCAGGAATATGGGTTCGTATATATGTTCCATGACTATTTTCATGGCTTGCTGAACAATCTCGTCGCTCCCGATAGTTAAAGGTCTGAATTCCCTGGGCCTGTTAGGCGTGGGTGTCCCACGTGCGGCGGGTTTGAAACAAAACTGTTCGCTTCGAAGTAATTCGGCGGTTCTTTCGAACCACGCGCGATCTAGACTTTCCGGGGGCGGAGCCACTCGACGAAGGAAGAGGTTTTCTCTTTCCTGGCCCCCCCCCCCTTCCGGTATCATGTTACCTGTGTGGGACTTAATTTGTTCATAGGCCGCAATCAAGAAGTTCGGGTCCGTGCATATGGAGTAGATGTTTACAACTCTCCCGGATTTGTCGTTTCGTTCGAGAGTTTCGAGTTTCCGCCTCCAACCGCCACCGTCCATATGGACGGTTACAGCAGGGGGTTCATTACCCGACCGGTTCTCAGTTGAGTCACTATCCCGTCCGCCATTGGCATGGGGTTTACAACTCATCCCGGGGCGTGACCCAGCCCCACCCTCGCCGCCGTCATGCCTAAATCGCGCAGAATGGCTTGTCCTACCTAGCGCATTAGGTGAGCTTGTAGCATCACCGCAGTACGAGCGTTTCGTTCCGGTTCTCAGGGACGCTCCTTTTCCCCCACAAAGTAAGATATTCGGATGAGAACGGCGGCACTCGTAAGCCGTAGGCATGAAACCGCCTACGCTCCACAGAAACGGAGGGCGCATCATTAGTATTCGTTTCCCTGGACTCACCAGACCGTCTACCCCAACGCAGGACATCACTCTCCTACTAACTTTCGGCTGAGTTGCGTGAGGTTTAGCACCAGTCGTCCCGGCGCGGTTTGACCCAGCGATTCTAGCATGCATAGCGTCGCACTTGTGGTTCGTGGAAAACAGCCATCTTTGTGCAAAATTGTTCATTTCGGAACCCCATCTTTCAATAATACCATGCTTTGTTGAACTAGTTTTGACTGATGCTTCCGCAATTTGGAAAAGCGAAATTCGTCACAAACTGTTTCGCGAAAACAAGTTACTATCTTCTCCTGTAAACTGATACGGGAATGCTCTTGAATAGCTAACAGTGTTTTCAACTTTTGTTCTATTTGTTGGCATAACACAGATTTCACTGTCTGTTTGCACTTCGGCGCACAGCGCGTAACCATATCATTTATACATGATTCTCCAATCATTTGTGTACTTGAACGCAAGCTTATACTACGTAATTCATGCTGTTTCTTCAATTCGGACAACATAGCTTCTTGATAACCCATCCATTGCTGTAAATCGGAAAGGATAGCTTCGCTTCTCGCATCAAGAGTAGCTTTTATAGTTTCACCAAATGTTTTTCGACTAAATATAACGAAACACACAAAACTTAAAGCTACAATAACTTCTTCATTATATATTAGGATTTTTTTTGAACTCAAAACGCTGGAGCTTAAAATTGCAAATATTAATTCACGCATCCGTATTTTTCCCTTTTTTGATTGCAATAAGGATTTAATTATAATAAATCATGGGAAAAAATGTGTCACCACGAAACTCCAATGAAGGAGTTTAATGGAGAAATCATAACTTATCAATATATATCGTCCTACAGTTTTTTTGTGTACCTGACCCATTATCATTAGCGTGCCCGGAAACACAATCAAAACCTTGAGTTTATCGCACGCACAGTTTTTTGGTTCTGTGGTGTCGTCCGACAAGACCCCTTGGGGTCCGAAGTTTTGTCGGACTGTTTCGTCGTTCCGTCGTGTCCGACGACAAAACCAAGTCCTGGGTACGGAGGTGCGTAAGCACTTTTGGACGAGAGACGGATTTACAGGGCCCGGCGGAGACTTCTTTGCCGCCCTTACAGCCACTACGTGCTTCTTTGGCTTTACAGGGTCCGTTAGTTAGTTTACGATTTACATTCCGTATAGTGACACTGTCTCCCGGCGAAATATCATTATCATCTCCGAACAAGATCGAATCCGAAAAAGAATCTACAAGAATTGTCCAAAATATAGCCATTAATCCTATAAACAAATAAGAAGAGATAAACGCTAACCATATAAACAGTGAAGAAATAACACACTTGATTTTCGGTGAGCAATTATTATATAATGATACGTAAAAGGTAATATAATAAATACCATAATACGTGATACAAAAAATGATATAAAGCACGCATAACCGAACGAATTGTGTCAGATACGTAAAGTGATTTAGTTGAGTCCGAAGATGTAAGACGTTAGTTCTACCTAACATTTTTTTTCTACCTGCAAGAGAAATGTAAAAAGTTGGAATATAAGGTACTTCTATATAATTTTTGGAAATATGGACTAAAGCCCTGCCGGGCGGGAGAGGAGATCGGAAAAGTTATATCTAGAGCCGGACCTCGTGTTTCGTGGGTCGCTCCCTTCTCGCCCATTTTTTTGTTTTCTCACCCGTTTTTGGCGGGAGTCGGATTCGAACCCACAACATTCAGATTATGAGCCTGACGAGTTACCAATTACTCTATCCCGCGAACGGCCAACGAAAAAAGAGATATATTTTTGTTCATTGCCTTTTATTTATCTATGATGATTCATCATTATTTATCTACGATAATTCATCCAGATTTTCTATTAGGAATTAGACTAGATTCGAACCAGATTTGTCTAGGTTCAAAAGGAAAAAGGGGCGCGCCGCAGCCCGCGCTAGCCCACTGGGTTAAAATGACGGATACAATTTTGGTGTTCACCCAACTAAAGCGATTGGCTGGAGACAAAACCACGGTAGCTTCCCTACCCGCGCACAGGTCATGAATTAGGGGTGTTATGAAGAAGGCAGGTAGATCACCCACCCTAGGCAACAACGGGCCCGCCGGTAACATAATGAAAAAGTACACAGGCACTACGTGCTTCTGGAACATACTTCTTTTAGTTTCTGTCCGGAGCGATAATTTCATGGAATACGGGAAGCGATAAGGAAGCAGGAAAGTTTATAGAGGGGGTTGAGCTACGGGTTTTGAACCAACCGTAGCTCCACCTCGAGGAGTCTGTGACCCCTAAACCAGCTTGCCGAGAAGACCTTACACAAAGATACATTGAGGAGTTGCTGTCCCCCCCCTCTCGAGATAGGAATGGACCAACGAGGGACGGACTTCGATGATCCCATCCCGATGGCGTTTTCGAGTAAATCCTGGCTGGAAAATATAGATCATACTTCCTTCAGAGAATTCTATATAAATAAATTATATATAAATAATGAAACCTTATTAACGAATTAACGAGGTTGAGCGGATAATGACTTATTCTTACAAAGGGGTTGGGACCGGAATTGTAACCGTAAGTAACCATTTCAACTGGGTAACGGCGCGCGTAAGGGCTCAGTCCCTAATAAATAACCTTAGACTAAGAATTTATAAGGGATA